ATGACTAGATGGCTGTTCTCTACCAATGCTAAAGATATTGGAACATTATATTTAGTGTTCGGTCTTTTTGCTGGTATGATTGGAACTGCTTTTTCTATGATAATTAGATTAGAATTAGCTGCACCGGGTGTACAATTTTTACAAGGTGATCATCAATTATTTAATGTAGTAATAACAGCACATGCTTTCATAATGATATTCTTTATGGTCAAATAAAATATTTATAATATAAATATTTTTTTATTCTAGTTTTAGAATAAGGCATGGCCGGGTTATATAGAAATATATAACTTACATCTTGCTATATGCTGGAACACCCTAATAGTTATCTTTATATACCAAATTATTGTATTTTATAAAAAAATTTAAATATAAAAAAATTAAATATAGAATATAAATTGGGTTATCAGCAGGAAACCAAATAATTCTTTATTAATTATTAATTATTAATTATTACTTTTGTTTAATAACTACAAAGTAAATTTAAATAATATATATTGGATTTGAGTAGGATCCTCAGAGACTATATGCAAGATATCTATAAAAAATTTTAATAGATAAAGAGATAGTCCAACTCTAATAGAAATTTTAGAGTTTAATTGTATGCCTGCATTAGTAGGTGGTTTTGGTAACACACAAAATTCTATTTTTATTAAATATTTTAATAATAAAAAAGATAATCCTTTAAAATTTTACTTGCGACAATTAATGTTTACCTCTTTATCTTTGAGTTTTTCAACTAGTGAGGTATCTAATTTTAAAACAAGTAATAAAAATTGTTTTGTAACTTTGGATAAGAAAGACAATATAACCTGTAACAATGATGTTTTAGGTTCTTATTTAGCTGGTTTAATTGAAGGCGAGGGCACTTTTGCGGTACATAATAAGGATTCAATAGCTAAAAAATATTATCCTATGATTATTGTTGTTTTTAAGAAAAACGACCTGCCTTTAGCTCAATTTTTACAAAATTTAACTAAATGTGGTAATATTTATATTAAATCAGATAGAGGTTATGTACTTTGGCAAATTCAAGACATTGTTAGTGTCTTTACTATAGTTAATTTAATTAACGGTAAGATGCGAACTCCTAAAATTGAAGCGCTGAAACGTACAATTGATTGGCTAAATAAATATATAGAACTTAATAAGTTAAGTAACTTACCTAAAACTAATTTAATTTTATCTAAAATTCATAAAATAGAATTAAAATCTTTAGATAATTCGCCGATAGCTAGTAATTGTTGGTTATCAGGTTTTACTGATGCTGAGGGTAATTTTTCTATAAACATCCATAAACGAACAAGTAAAAAAAGTACAAGTGTTCAATTAAATTATCGTTTGGAGATTAGACAAACTTACCTTAGATTAGACTCTGAAGAAAATAAAACTAGTTTTTTCTCAATTATGTCAATCTTAGCTAATTTTTTACATGTAAATGTATATAGTAGAAGCAGATGTTTAAACAATAAACAATTTTATAGTTATACTATTGTAGCTCAAAATAAAAACAGTCTTAATATTATTGTCAAATATTTTTTAAATTTTCCACTTTTGTCTTCTAAATATTTAGATTTTAAAAATTGGCTTTATATTTTAGAACAAAAAAATAATATAAGTCAGCATTTAAATAATCAAAGGCTACCTAATTCTTTTTTAACTGAAGCGGTAAAATTTAGAACAGATTTTAATAAAACACGTACAACATACAATTGGGATCATCTTAAAAATTGTTATTTAATAAAAATAGACTAACAAAAATAGTTGCCGTGGTTGATTGTAAAGTCGACCTTATTACACCACTGTTTGCGAGAAAGCCTTAAAATCACAACATAGAACCAGCTGAAAACTTTAAATAATTTATTATTGAATGAATCAAACTAAAAAAATTAAAATTAAAAAGAAAAAAAAATTGTTTTTTTCCTTTTTGTTACTAAATATATATTAAATTTGTAATTGTTTTATATAGTATATTTTTATTTAAAAAGCGTACAGCAGTCTTAATTATTGTTGTGAACATTAAAATATTATTATTATACTTACCTAATCTTAATTTACATTATGTTATTAATTTAAAGTTAAACTTTTCAGTGTAATATAAATTATATTAAGTTTAAAATTTAAGTCGGTTTGGTTAATATCTGTATTTTAGTTATAGGTAATTCGCAGGAAACCAAAATAAAATAAATTAAAACTAAATTATCTTTAGTTACATAAATTTTATAACAAAAATTGAATTGTTTTATGTAAAAAAAAAAATAAAATAAACTAACAACAATTAATTGTTTTAGTTTTGTCACTTGTTTTGTATTCCCTTTGTTTATAATATAACTAATAATATAATAAAACAAAAAAAGGATAATTCTAGTTTTAAATTAATAAAATTTAATTTATTGTAGGATCCTCAGAGACTACACGTGGTGCGGTAAAATTTAAACTTTTTTTTTTACCTGAAGAAATAGTCCAAACATATTTGAAAATTTATGATTTAATGAACTATATGTTACCTGTTTTAATCGGGGCCCCAGACATGGCCTTTCCTCGATTAAATAATATCTCATTTTGGTTATTACCACCTTCTTTAATCTTGTTACTACTTAGTGCCTTAGTAGAAAACGGTGCTGGTACAGGTTGGACAGTTGTGATTTTATTACTAAATTCTTTGCTTGAATTAGTAATTTTGGATAAGCTGTCTTATTATAGTAATATAATATATAAAAACTCTACTCGATGCGAGAAAATTCTTCAAATCGGAAGTAAAAGCTCATCTTGTTTTATACAAGATAGAAAAATTTTTACTGACACGGAGATTATTCGCCTGGTTAAAATTTTATTTAAAAATAAAGATTTTAGCCATCAGAGACTACACGTAGGGCATCTTATTTTAAAAATTTTTTCAATCTTACATAGCTTCTCTGAAGAAAATAAAATTGTAAATAAAATTAAAACACTTAAAGCTGTAAATGTTAATAAAAACTCAATCTCTGAGAATACAGATTTATTTTGTCAATGGTTGGTAGGTTTTACTGACGGATATGGTTCTTTTTCTATCATTCGCCAAAACAATACATGGAATTTGACTTATAAATTAAGTCAAAGTACATATAATTTAAGAATTTTACATTATATAAAAAAACAATTAAAAGCAGGGAATATAAATATAGAAAAAAATACCAAAAGTGCCCATTTTAGAATTCGAGATTTGCAAACTTTAAATAAAATAATTTTTCCAATTTTTGATAAATACCCTTTATTAACAAGTAAATATTTTAATTATGTAAAATTTAGAAAAGCTTATAATATATTAAATAATAAAAATTTAACTAAAGAAGAAAAAGATAAACTTATTAGTGAAATAAATACCTCAATACCTGAAAATTATATTTCACCTGTTTTTACTTCATTGGGTCCTGACATCCAAACAATCAAAAATTTGATTAAATTTGAATTTTGTTCTAGTGTTATGAGTAAATCATGGTTAGTTGGTTTTACAGAAGCTGAAGGTTCTTTTTATTTAGTTAACAAATCTAAAACTAGAGTAGTACATGCTTTTGAAATAAATCAAAAATTAGATGAAATTGTTTTAATTTGTATTAAACATTTATTGCATATAAGTACTCAAGTTCAATTTAAAAAAGTAGGTTATTATTCTCTTAGCACAACTAATTCTCGTGCTATTGAAAATATTATCTTTTTTTTTAAAAATACAATGAAAGGTATAAAATCAGTTGAATATAGAATTTGGGCTCGATCTTACTTTAAAAATAAGGGTAACTATATAGCTTTAGATAAAATTCGAAAGGATATTAGAAATATGAGAACTAAGTCTCAAACACTAGGAAATTTTGAAAAAAAAATTTAAATAAGATGAAGGAATAGTCCAAACTCTAGTGAGAATTAGAGAGTGTAATGATAGTACTGTTATTTAATGTTTATATATTTTTTCAGTATGAGATTGCCAAGTAAAATTTGTTATCCGCCTTTATCTAGTATTCAATCACATTCTGGTGCTTCTGTTGATTTAGCTATTTTTTCTTTACACTTAGCAGGGATCTCTTCTCTGTTAGGGGCAATTAATTTTATAGCTACAGTTTTAAACATGCGAGCTCCTGGAATGTCTTTACATAAATTACCCTTATTTGCTTGGGCTATTTTTGTAACTGCTATATTACTATTATTATCCTTACCCGTATTAGCCGGTAAACAAATTCTGCCGGCTTTAAATCCGACTATTTGCTGGAAACTCTTATGTTTTATAAGACAATCAGCAGGAAACCTATTTTGTTTGGACGTTTTAGGGATCCTCAGAGACTATATGTCGGAATGTTTAAATCTTCTCTGGTTATTTGAAATTAATAAAGAATTAATAAGTAAAATAATATCTTTAGATTTTTTTATTAATTGTCAACTCAAATCATATAATTTAATAGCTAGCATTTCTTGTTTTAATCTAAATTTAAAAGAAGATAAACGTTATTTTAAACTAAATAACAATAAAAATATAGAATATAATCCTTTATTTTGTTCCTATTTAGCTGGTTTAATTGAAGGAGATGGTACAATAATCGTACCAAAAACAGACAGATCGTCAAAAGGTAAATTAAATTACCCTTCAATACAAATATGTTTTGATCTAAGAGATTTACCTTTAGCTATTATGATTCAAAAAGAATTAGGTAAAGGGTCTTTATCCAAAACAACAGGGGTTAATGCTTGTCGTTTAACTATTAATGATTTTGAAGGTATTATTTTATTAGTTAATTTATTAAACGGATATCTTAGAACTCCTAAAATAGTTATGTTTTATCGATTAATTGAATTTTTAAATTTAAAATTTTCAGATTTAAAAATATTTAAAAAGGGAAAAAATTCTAGTTCTTTAAATTCTGATGCTTGGTTGTCTGGTTTTATAGACGCTGATGGTCATTTTCGTGTAAATGCCACAAAAAAATCAGTTACTTGTTTGTTTGAAATAGTTCAAAGTTCTATAAATCATTTAGGTTTAAGTAAATTAGAAATAATGAAAGAATTCTCAGTTTTTTTAAAAGTTAATTTACGGAGTCAAACTAGAAAAAATAGAATAAATTATTTAGATTACGCAGTTAAAACTAATAAAATTGAAAATAATTTTATTTTAATTTCTTATTTAGAAAAATATTCATTATTTTCAAGTAAACATCTTAATTATAAAGATTGGGTTTCGGTAGTAAATTTAATCGCTAATAAAAAACATAAAACAATACAAGGCAAAGATGAGATTAGAATAATTAGAGATGGTATGAATAATAAAAGAACTCATTTTACTTGGGATCAATTATTATTATTTTACAAATTACAAACATAAGAGATAGTCCCAGCCTTATTGAAAAATAAGGAGTATTCACCTTAAACATATAATGGTTTTAACCTTATGTTTTTGAGATTTAATAATTAATTTATTTTGTCATGAAGTAAAGCTTAGTGAATCAAGATAAACTAGGAATAACAATGTTATTAACAGATAGAAACTTTAATACTAGTTTCTACGACCCTGCAGGTGGTGGGGATCCAGTATTATATCAACATCTTTTCTATCTTATTAAATTTAATCCTGATCTTGCTATGAAGACTCAACTGCGAGCTAATCACAACTTAACAAAAACTAACTCTTCTAAATTATTTAATGTTACTATCAGGAAATTTAGTCACTTAAGTAAAGAAAATTATTTTGATTTTAGTCTATTTTATTCAGAGTATGAAACTATGATGAATAAAAAGTCTCCCGATTTTCAATTTTTAACTTGGTTTATAGGTTTTACTGAAGGGGTTGGTAGTTTGATTGTTACAAAGAGGGGGGATCTTTCTATAGTTATAACGCAAGATACTAAAGATATTCAAGTTTTAAATATGATTAAAAATAATCTTGGTTTAGGTAAAGTCCTTAAACAAGGTAAAACTACCTCTCGTTTTATTGTCCAAGATAAAAAAGGATTGTATTTATTAGCTTTACTTTACAATCAAAATTTAGTAACCTTTAGTAAAATAAATTCATTCGTTAAATTTTTGTCTTCCTTAAATAAATATAATCAAAAAGGATCAATTAAATATCCAATTATTTCAATAAATTATAATAAAGTGGAACCTATATTACAAGATGATTGGATTAGTGGTTTTTTTGACAGTGAAGGTTGTTTTAGCGTACATATCTCTAAAATTAGTAATAGATATTCTATTTTATTTGATATTGCTCAGAAACATTTAGAAAATAAGGATATATTTGAGCATCTAATTAGTTTATTTAAGGAAGGTAAAATATATAAACATTCAGTTAAAGATGTTTATTATTATAGAATAACCGGACTAACTAATGTAAAAACACTTTTTTCTTATTTAGACAATCACCCTTTACGTTCTAAAAAACTAAAAAGTTATATCTTATGGAAAGATCTTCATTCTAAATTCTCTCTAAATTATCATTTAAATCCTAATCTTAGAGAATCTTTAGTTGTTTTAGCTAGTAAAGTGAATAACAATTGGGATTAAATTTAAGGAAAAAAGGGAAAAGTTAAATCGTAAGATTTAGTTAAAACTAAAGAGCAGATGTGCCTTAAATTTTTATAAGGTTTATTAGAGTTTACTCAATTAAGACTCTTTATCTTAAATTCTTTTCTCTAGTCCTGACAATTTGGTTTATATAACTATTAGAGGTAAATAAACTGACTTTAAATTTTAAACATTGTTTTCGGATTTAGAGTTAATTTGTCAACCTTTCCTGACAAGGAAGGGGTATAGAATATTTAATTTGTTTAAATTTACTCTATTGGGCAACACTAGTGAAAACGGTCAATAGGTTTCTCATCTAAAGACCGTCGGAGGTCTAATACTTCGCTACAGACTGGGTCACTGGTGGGTACCTGTAACGGTGCTTAATGTACAGTCGGTTTCTCTTTCAGATTTTGTTTTGTCTGAACACAAGGCTATTAATAATTATTATTAGTACAGGAGCTTTATAAGAGAATACGTAATTTATTTTTAAGATGACGTTTCCTTTTGGTTTACTTAAGAATTAATAGGTACGGCTTTTAAAATTTTTTTATATTTTAAATAAAGTTTTGAGAAATGGGTTCTTTGGTCAACTGTGGCCCGATTCAGTTTCAATTCTGAATATGAACTGCGCTATATGCTGGGAATGTTCAACTTATCTCATTGCTACTATGAATATAAGTGGCCAATTACCTAATCGGTCCCATTCTAGTCAAAATGTAATGAATATGACACAATCAGCAGGTAACCAACGACGCTTTATAAGCAGTTTAGTAGGAACTTCAGAGACTACACGCGCAGCAACTTATCCTAAACACTTTTGTGAATGGCTAGCTGGCATTATTGATGGTGACGGTAGTTTACAAGTAAGTAAACAAGGTTACACTAGTCTTGAAATTACTATGGGCCTAGAAGATTTAGCTCTTCTTCGTTTCATCCAAAATAAACTTGGCGGAAGTATAAAAATGCGAAGCGGGGCTAAAGCTTACCGTTATAGACTACATAATCGAGAAGGAATGATTAAAATCCTCCTTTGCATAAATGGTCGAGTTCGACATACTTCACGTCTTCTTCAATTGCACCGGGTTTGTCAACAATTGAATGTTCCAGTTATCGATCCTGTTTTACTAAGTAAATCGAGTCACTGGTTTGCTGGCTTTTTTGACGCTGATGGTACAGTTTGTATAAGTATGAAAAACCATTGGCCCCTGTTAAGCATTCGAGTAGTAAATAAACTTCTACAGGACATTCAATGGTACAAACAAGTTTTTGGAGGAAATATTTATTTCGATAGTAGTCAAAATGGTTACTATCAGTGGTCTGTACAAAGTCGTGAGGATATTTTAAATATTCAAGAGTACTTCAAAGGCAAATGCAAAAGTCATAAATCACATCGATTCTTTCTAATCAAAGAATACTACAATCTGCGCGATCTAAAAGCCTATAAAACTAATAGTATTCATCATAAGGCTTGGTTAGCTTTCATAAACAAATGGAATAAGTTGAAAATATAGTCCATTCTCTTTCTACGGTAATTTAAACTCTGTAGAGAAAGAAGCACCCAGAAGTAAAAAATATAAGCTTCTTAATGTTGCTATATGCGGGAATAACTTCATTTAGTTTTAAATACTCCAATTTTGCAAACAATTCCGTAACAAAGTTAAAACAAAGAAGTCAATCCGCAGGAAATTTTGTTTCTTCTAAATTAACTAATTTTATAACTCAAAATGTTTTTAAGTTAGTAAATGAAGAATTAAAAATAATGATAAATTATTGCAAGAGTTCCTCAGAGACTTTACGCAACAAAACTTATACTTTCAATAAAAAAGTTTCTATTCATGTACCAACTCATTTAAAGCCTACAAGCGATAAAGATTTTGGGTTTTATTTAGCAGGAATAATTGATGCTGCAGGTAATTTTTCTGTAAAAAATTCTGATTTACAATTAGTAATAAATTTTAATGATTTAGAAGCTTCTTTAGCTTATTTCCTAAAACAAAAATTAGGTTATGGAAAAGTTATAAAAATTAAAAACAAAAAAGCAATAATATTTGTAGTAGATAAGCTACAAGGTATAGCTAAAGTAATTAATTTAATAAATGGAAGAATAAGAAGTAAAAACAAATTAAAACAAATAAGAAACAATGTTTTATCTAATTCTTATTTTTCTTGTTTTTCTTTCCAGCCTAATCTCGTTAAGGATATTAATAAGGAAGTAACTAATCCAAACTCTGAAGAATTTTTTTATTTAAATGAAAATTCTGATTTACAAAATTATTGGTTGTGTGGTTTTTCAGATGCTATTTCTAATTTTAATATACAAATTTTAAATAGTTCTACTAGCAGTATTAGTTCTTTACCTGAAATAAGATTAAGTTTTAATTTAGATTTTAAAGAAAAAGACTTGTTAGCTTTAATTCAAAGTTCTTTAGGGGGCGATATTAGTTATAATAAAAATTGCGATTATTATTGTTATAATACTATAACTTTTGATTCCGCTAAGAAAATTATTAATTATTTTGATCAATTTCATTTGCTTTCTGTAAAACACGTTAATTTTTTAAAATGGAGAAAGACTTATCTTATTGTTCAAAATAATGAACATTTAACTGTTTTAGGTTTAAATAAAATAATTAAAAAACAAAAATCCATGAATAAAATTAAAAAATGAAATGAATGTTTAAGATAAAGTCCTAACAAGGATGTAAGTTCTTGAGAGATATAACTAATAAATCTTTTTTGGTTATTAGAATTATGTCCTAAATATTTGTTATATTTTAATTATACCAGCTTTTGGTGTAGTTAGTCATGTTATTTCAACCTTTACAGGGAAACCAATCTTTGGTTACATTGGGATGGTATATGCCATGTTCTCTATTGGTATCTTAGGATTCATAGTATGGAGCCACCATATGTTTACTGTTGGATTGGACGTGGATAAATTTGTGTTCACGCAAAAAATCTTGCTATATGCTGGAAACTCCTGTATAAGTAGTCCGCTCGTTTTTATAGCGTTAGGCAAAATTTACTTACAATTTAAACCAGGACAATCAGCAGGAAACTTTAGTTTTAGTACAAAAGCTACGGCAAGTACTAATAATATTTATAATAGTTATATTAATTTGCCTAAAATTTCTGAACATGTTCCTAAACATAAATCTAATCTCACTAATACTGATTTTGGGTTTTTGTTAGCAGGTTTAATTGAAGGCGACGGTTGGTTTGGTAAAAAGGAATTACATATTATTTTTGCTGAGAATGATGTTTCTTTGGCTTATTTGATTAAAAAACGAATAGGGTACGGCAACGTGTACAAAATTAAAGACAAAAAAGCAGTAAGATATATATGTAAAAATGCAAAAGGTTTATTTATTATTTTATCCTTGATAAATGGAAAATTAGTAAGTAGGCCTAAATATGCTCAATTAATTAAACACAATTATAATATTGAATTTAATTACACCATACTACCGCCTTTAAATAATGTTACTTTAGATAATTATTGGTTAGCTGGTTTTACTCAAGCTGATGGTTGCTTTCACATTAGTTTTGTAAAAAGTAAGACACATAAAACAGGTTATAGTGTAAGATTAGAATTTTCTATTAAACAAAATGATGTTGTTCCCTTAAAGCTTTTATATAATATTATTAAAATGGGAAACCTCTCTCAATATAGCTCCGGTATTTGGTGTTATAAAAGTTCAGGTTATAAAACATCAGCGCTGCTAATTAATTATTTTGACTCATTTAACTTGTTTGCAGGTAAATACGTAAGTTACCTTAAATTTAGAAAAGTATATCTTATGATAACTAATGGGAGACATTTAGAAGACAAAGGTATAACTAAAATAAAAAGTATTGCAACTAAAGGATCCTCAGAGACAAGTACGCAAGAAGTTTAATAAAATTTTATTAAATTAAGATACTGTCCATTTTTTTGACAAGAGCCTACTTTACGGCGGCTACGTGCGCCATTTCATTATTTAAAATCTTGAGTATAGCTTTAAATGTATATAATTATAGGTTTAAGGTAAAAAATACTCCGCCATTGTTCTTATCTAATAATAAATTATATAATAATCTAACACACAGAAAGGATCTTATTCCAACTCAAAATAAAAATGAATTAATAATATGGAATCATAAAAACAATAGTTATTATAGATTACAGAAGGGTATTTTAACTAAACAAATAAGAGACAGTTTTTATATAACAGATTATCATAAGAGTATAATGATTGGCTTATTATTAAGTGAAGGTCATATTCAAAAAAGACAACATTGGAACCCTAGAATAAGCTTACATCAAAGTATCAAAAACTTTGAATATCTGTGGTCTGTGTTTAATATATTATCTGTATATTGTTCAAATTATCCTTATTTAAAAAAAACCATAAAAAGAGGTAAATTATTTTTTAGTCTAGAATTTCAAACTAGACAGTTAAAGTCTTTAAATGAGATTTATAAACTTTTTTACATTGAAAATAATAAGATAAAAAGTATTACTTTTGAACTATTTCATTATATAGATTATATTACTTTAGCACATTGGATCATGGGAGACGGGGCTAAAAGAAATAAAGGTGTAATTTTATGCACTGATTGTTTCTCTATTAAAGAAGTTGTTTTATTAATGAATATCCTCTTGATAAAATTTAATATTAAATCAACTATTCATTTTGACAATAATAAGGCTAGAATTTTTATTAATAAAGTTGAATTAGATAAAATTAAACCATTTATTAAACCTTACTTTGTAAAAAGATTTTTATATAAAATAACTTATTAGGGTGTAAAGCATTAAACTTAGGTATTCAGAGTAATTTGAAACTGACAATAGCATGTTTAAAAAAGAGATTTATTAACTTTTTTTAGTTAAATGGTCATCTCTGAGCTACGATTTTCAAGGTAAAATTAGTATTCGAATTTTATATTATAAATAAATTTTTAAAGTAATAGTTCTATAATTCTGTTCTTTTCCGAAAGTTTTACTTTTTCAATTTGAGAACATTTTTTTGGATTCACAAAACAAAAAATTTTTTTTTTGTTTACAATTTATTTAGTATAAACAAGTATTGGATTGGGTGAGTAGCTGCATTCAGTTTTTAAGAACCAATAATTCGAAACAAAAAGGGTTTTACCTAAAAAAATATTAATGGATTTTAAATAAGAACTTGGGATCGGCCTATTTCCGAAAGATTTAGGTTGACGGAGTTTTCATAGTAAATAATAAAGATAATAACTATTTTTATCTAAAAATTATTGAAGGGAAACAGCCTAAATTTTATTTAGGTGGAGAGCCGTATGCATCGAAAGGTGCACGTACGGTTCGGGAAAGGCTTTTTAACTAATCTCTTTAATTTTAGTTAAGATGGTTTACAATCTATTGGTTTAGTTACTGAGAGGGTTAATCTGCTATTTCACTATGGTAATTGCTGTTCCCACTGGAATTAAAATTTTCTCTTGGTTGTCATTCTCCTTCAGCAAGAGAAATATGACCTGCAAATTTATTAATGAAAAGCTACAAACAAACTTATTAAATTTATTTCCTAGATCAAATTTAAAATATTTACCTTCTAATGAATGTAATAAAATTTTAGTTATTTACGGTTCAAATCTTCAATCTACCTTAAAATATCCGCCTTATACAACTATAATTAGACAGATGGTGTAAATACCAACTCAAGTTACAGGAGGTAAATATGAATTAGGGTCTTTAATAGTAGGTACTTTAATTTCAGATGGTTGGCTACAAAAAAATAAACAAGGTAACGCTAGATTTTTGTTTCAAGCAATCTTTAGATAACTTTGAATCTTTTATATATGTGTTTAATAAATTATCTCATTAATGTTCAAATTATTCTCAATTAGCTAAAACAGCTATAAAGGGAAATACTTTTTATAGTATATATTTTGTTACTAGATCTTTGCCTTGTTTTTCTTATTATTTTTATAAATTTTATAATCAAAATAGGAAAATAGTACCTTTAGATTTATTTGAGCTGTTAACCTCTGAAGCTTTAGCACACTGGTTTTGTTGTGATGGCACTAAGACCTATAAAGGTTTAACATTACAAACACAGTCTTTCACAATTAAAGAAGTAGTGTTCATAATTAATATTTTAATTTACAAATTTAACTTAAAGTGTAGTTTACATTTGCAAAGAAATCAACCTACTATTTATATCTCTTCTAAGTCTATGGAAAATTTACAACCGCAAATTTTACCTTATTTTTGTAAGTCTATGAAATATAAATTGCATTTTTCTAATACCGAGGGAAAAGTGAAAAAAAGTTAAGATTAGTAATTAATAACTTTGAGGTGGCAAACTCGAGGGAAATCTTAAATTTAGAACAAGTAATAAATTTAAGACTATCGTCGAACTAAGTCACGATTTGGAAACTGTCGTGTAAAAGCGTAGAGGCCAGACGCCACATAATCTTCTAAGTACAAATTATTAACTTATTCTCATTTATTTAATCTAAATTTTTGTTTTGTAGGTGCTATTTTTTACTACATTTAAATCTAAAAAGGTTTTAGATTAATATTGTAGTAAGTTTGTATATGAGTTTACAAGGAATGGTCCAGATCACCGGTGACGGTTTTCAGATTAATTATCTGAATAGGTATTAAATATAAATTTTACTTTATAGACTTAAGTTTATACCTAGATATTAAGCTAGCTGAATCTGAAATGATTAAAGGCTGAACCCTGAGCAACATGCTACGGAGGAAGTATAAGAGTTACAAGTCCTTTACTATTTGTTATAGGTTTCTTAGCTCTATTCACATTAGGTGGAGTAACTGGAGTAGTTTTAGCTAACGCTAGTCTAGATAATGCTATGCACGATAGAATTAAAAAAGATCCTTATTATGTCCATAAATTTTGGGTAGGTTTAATGGACGGAGATGGGAGTATTCAAGTTAATCATTGGAGATCTAAGGTTCTTCAATACAGATTGGTAATAAAATTAAAAAACTGTCTTGAAAATATCGCAATGTTGAATTTAATAAAACGTTATATTGGAGGTAATGTTAAAACAGTTGGAAAGGATAAATTTGTTATTTGGGTTGTAAATGATAAAAAACAATTACGTAAAATAATTCAAATTTTCACTAATTATCCGCCTTTAACTTCAAGATTAAGAGCTCAACTCGCCTTTATGTTAGAATGTTTTAAACAAGAAAACGTTGATTGGTATTTAAGGACTAGAGATAAAAAATATTTAAATTATAATATTAAAGATCCTAACTTTGATAAATCTTATATTAATGAATGGCTTTCTGGTTTTATTGAAGCTGAGGGTTATTTCTCTGTTAAAACTAACCATAATAATCATTCGTTTACTATAGGGCATAAAAAAGATAAATATATCTTAGATTATATTAAGAATTATTTTAATATTTCAAATCAAGTTAGAATTATAAACAATAAATTTTGGTTTATTGAAGTTTACCGTAAATCAGTTTTATTAAATATTATAGACCATTGTATTAAATATCCTTTACTAGGAGAAAAAATACTCTCATTTAATAAATTTAAGGTTCTTTTTAAATAAGTGTTGTGCTGTCTTACCACTGTGATAATTTATGCCCAATATTTTGTCGGTAATATATAAATCATTTAAATTGATTGTTTATTATATATTGCTAACGGTAAAATCTTTTAAATAGAAAATTATAGCAATTCTACACTACAAGTTTAAAAGGCTATACCGTGGAAACCAAACTATTCTTTTTATAATTAATGTTATTAAGCAATAAAAAAGATAGAAGTAGGATCCGTAGAGACTATACGTGGTAGTCGAACGTTAATTAAGTTTAATAATTAGATAAGATATAGTCCAATCCTCGTTGTGAAATGAGTTCAAATATTAAATCTTTTACATTTCTTGTAAGAGGTAAATAATAATATTAATTGTTATTATAAACTTTAATTTAAAATTCCTTGCTCTCACCAGTATATTTAAAGAAGGTGGTTTGACTTATTATGTAGTGGGACATTTCCATTATGTACTATCTATGGGAGTTGTATTTGGTTTATTTGCAGGTTTCTATTATTGGACACCAAAAATAATAGGTAAAAAATACAACGAATTCTTAGCTCATGTACATTTTTGGTTATTATTTGTTGGAGTTAATTTAACATTTTTTCCTATGCACTTCTTAGGAATATCGGGTATGCCTAGAAGAATCCCAGATTACCCTGATGCATTTAGTGGTTGGAATGCTGTTTCCAGTTACGGTTCTCTTGTTTCTGTTGTAGCTACTGTTTTATTTGGATATATTGTATATGATTTATTTATTAACGGTGAAGAAGTTATTGAAAATCCTTGGGCTGTGCCCTCATATTTTACAGGCCGGAAAACATTTTCCAGCGAAACACACACGACCAACTCCATCGAATGGGCAGTTAAAAGTCCCGTGCCGTTTCACGCGTTCAACATGCTACCTGTTCAATCTTAAACAAAGATTGGCTAATTTGAAATCAAATTTAATCTTTAATCTAAATTTTGTTATATTAAAGTTATTTTATATTTCTCTAAACTTTAGTACAATTATTGTTTTTATTTATTTATCATTTATATTTCATTATTTATTATACTCATTTTTTGCTCCTGTAATTTTATTAAAAATTTTTGAATTTGTAACACCTTTTTGTTCCATTTTCCACTTTTTAGATTCTTCATTTTCTTTAAATATCGTAGATAGCATACCTCCGTTTGCTGTTTCTTTATTTCATATGATTGTTTATTATGATATAAATTATCTTTATAATAGCGAATTTGCCTTTTTATTTGATGAATTTAAAGAATCACCATTTTCACAAATTGGTTCAGGTGAAAAACCTTTAGAATCTGCTATTTTTAATATGAATCTCAGAGGTCACATTCATAACATTGAAAATGTTTCTAGTGCTAATAATAATCCTAATAATATACACCCAGCTATTTTAGATTATAATCAAGCAAAATTAAATGATTATGCCTCTGGACGAATGATTACTAAAGATTTAATTAATAATAATGCATCTATGGAAGAGTTAAACGCTATAAAAATGGAAACTGAAGCAATTATTCAAGATCCTGGAGCATCTGAGGGTTTAAAACTATTTGCTGCTTGTAAAAACTTGCTAATTGATAATGTAAAACAATTTCAAGAACCTGAAAGATTTGATGTTAATTTCAATCAGATAAGTCAAATAAAACATGGTTGTGCAAACGGTCAAAGTTTGGTCTTTACAGATCACAGATATGGATATGATCTTAAACCTGATCTTACTTTAGGAAGAGAATTATCAGTATCTAAAGATCTTGAATTTACTAGGGACTCAAGTTAATCAAGTTTTTAATTTATTTGGAGAGCTTAAAACAAAATAAGAAAATATTGTTTTTTACTTTCTCTTGTTGATTTGTGAAAATTTTACCTAATAACAAATTTTACTTAAAATAAATTATAGAAAGTAAAATAGTGGTTTTAACCCCTATAACTCTTACCTTTTCAATTTTGGGGGTTTTAATTTTAAAACAAACCCAAAAGACAAAGAGAAACCCCTTTAATTAAAGGGTGAGGTTGTAAAACCTTAAATTTAGGATTAGAAAAAAATAAGGTTTTTATCGTTCTAACTAGAGATATTTTTTATAAGTTATCAAAAGTTAATTTAGTTTAACTTTATTGAGCTTTATATTGTTTTGATATCTCTTTTTGTTTAATATTATTTCGTACCCCAATGGTTTTAAAGCAACTAAAATGAATCTTGCATTAGCATTATTTTTAATAGGTATTTTAGGTTTTATTTTAAACAGAAAAAATATAATCCTAATGATAATTGCAATTGAAATTATGCTTCTAGCTGTAACATTGTTAATACTTATTTCAAGTTTTGGTTTTGATGACAATATTGGTCAAACTTTTAGTATTTATATAATATCTATAGCCGGAGCTGAATCAGTAATAGGTTTAAGTATTTTAGTTGCTTATTATCGATTAAGAGGAAATATTTCACTTAAATCTTAATGTATTTATCAATATTAATTTTACCTTTTTTAGGCTCATTAGTTTCAGGATTAATGGGTAGAAAAATAGGTGTTTCAGGTGCACATTTTATAACTTGTACTTGTTTATTACTTTCATCTTTACTAGCCACAATATCTTTTTATGAAGTAGGTATTTGCGGTTCACCGGTTTCAATTAACTTATTAAGTTGGGTTGATTCTGAGTTTATGTCTATTTCTTGGGAATTTTTATTTGATCAATTAACAGTATCTATGTTTATTCCTGTTTTATATATTTCTAGTTTAATTCATATTTATTCTATTGACTATCTATCTTCTGACCCACATAACCAACGGTTCTTTTCATATTTATCCTTATTCACTTTTTTCATGTTATTATTAGCTTCTGGAGCTAACTATTTCGTAATGTTTGTTGGTTGGGAAGGTATAGGAGTAGTTTCTTATTTATTAATTAATTTTTATTTTACTAGAATACAAGCAAATAAAGCAGCTATTTTAGCTTTAACTATGAATAGAGTAGGTGATATGGGACTAAGTATCGGTTTTTTTGCTTTATTCGCAATGTTCGGTTCATTAGATTACTCTACTATATTTTCTTTAGCGCCTTTTGTGAATGAAACTGCTATAACTATTATAAGCTTATTACTTTTCATGGGTGCTATGGCTAAAAGTGCTCAATTAGGATTACATAGTTGGTTACCCGGTTCTATGGAGGCTCGAATTAATTTGATTTTTATCTTATTTAAGCTTTATATTTTTCTATATTATTTTATTTTAGATTGTAATACATTGTATTCAGTTACTAAATTAGTTTGTATGGCTAAAATAGAGAGTAGTTTACCTGTTATTCTTCTAACTGTACCTAAAGATAAGCTATATACTATATCCGGGAATATGCTTGGTGTTGGTAGCATGCGCCCTGGTTCTCGAACTAAGAATGGAATAATCCGTGGTAATGCTAGATCTCAGATGACTATGTGAGCTTCAAGTATAGATTATTTACGTGAAGATGTTTATTCTTATTTTAAAGTTGGTAGTTTAGTACCTTATCCTAACTTACAGCTAGAACACCATGCTGGGAAAGCTATTACTCAATATCGTTTCGAAACTAGTGCTTCACCTGTTTTGACTTGTTTACAAAAACTTTGGTACAAAAGGGAACCAACTCAAAATAAATTTATTAAAATAGTAACTAGTTGTATTGAACCAATGTTCTCGCCTAAATCTTTAGCTCACTGGATTATGGTTGATGGGTACTTTGATAATTACGGTCGAACTCAAACTGTAATATTGTGCACTGAATCTTTAACTAAAGAAGAGTGTATTACACTTCAAAATCTTTTACTTAAATATGATCTTATTTCAACACTTAAAGTACGAAATAAACTCACAAATAGATATCGCATTCGAATTAGTAAATTAAGTTTGCCTAAAGTACGAGAACTAGTTGAGCCAAACTTGCATAGTTCTTTTTTATATAAGCTCGGAAATTATTTTTTGTAGGGGCCTCCTTAAACTTCACTGTGTGCTGGAAACTTCTAAAGCTTTAAGTACAATTAAAACAATAAAATAAACTAAAGCAAAAAAAAAGTTTATAGTTTAAATTAGTTACAATCTTAAAGATATTACAATGGGCAATCAGCAGGAAACAAAAATATTTTGTTTTGTCACAAAATATAAGTAGGATCCTCAGAGACTATATGTGAAGCCCTATAAATAGTTATAGGGATGAGATAGTCCGATTAAAGACGAAAGTCCTTGCTGTATTTTTACAGACTATTTAGTTGAAAAAAAAAAAGAAAAAAAGATCATTCTTTTTCAAAATTAAATAATAACAATTTTGCCTACACCTGTTAGTGCTTTACTTCACGCAGCTACTCTAGTAACAGCTGGATTATATTTATTAGTACGATCTTCTCCAATATTAGAATATAGTTCAACAGCATTATTAGTAATAACTTTAATTGGTGCTTCTACTGCTTTCTTTGCAGCAACTTGTGGTTTAGTTTTAAACGACATAAAAAGAATAATAGCTTTCAGTACTATTAGTCAATTAGGTTATATGGTAATGGCTGTCGGTCTTAGTCAATACAATGTAGCTTTAATGCATGTAGTTAATCATGCTTTCTTTAAAGCATTATTATTCTTAGGTGCAGGTGCCATTATTCACAGCGCTGCGGATGAGCAAGATATTAGAAAATTAGGTGGTTTAATAAAATTTTTACCATTTATTTCATCTGCTATGTTAGTAGGAACTATAGCTTTATTAGGATTACCTTGGCTATCTGGTTTCTATAGTAAAGATTTAATTATAGAATTAGCTTATTCTCAATATAGTTTTAGTTCAACATATGCTTATGTTTTAGGTAGTATTACTGCTGGTTTAACCTCATTCTATTCATTTAGACTAATTTCTCTAGTATTTTTAACTTCTCCTAATGGACCACGGTCAACTTATGTTAATATACATGAAGCTAAAATAGCTGTTGTAATACCTTTGCTAATATTATCTTTATTTAGTATTTTCTTTGGATTCGTTTTCTCAGATTTATTTGTAGGAATAGGTACAGATTTTTTTGGCAATGCTTTATATATACATCCTAATAATATTTCTCTAGTGGAAGCTGAATTTTCAATGAATATAGGGTTAAAATTATTACCTTCAATACTAAGTATAATCGGTGGTTTACTAGCCATATATTTATATCTAATTTCCCCAAATATTCTCAATAATTTATCTGAAAATTCATTATTTAGAAAAATATATAGCTTCTTAAACGGTCAATATTATTTTGATATACTATACAATCAATTTATAATTAGTAAAGGTTTACATATAGGTTATATTATCTCAAAAGTATTAGATAGAGGAGTGATTGAAACAGTAGGTCCTCATGGTGTCTCAACTATATTAAAAAATACAGGTGAAAATATAGCTAAATTAGATACGGGGATAATAACAACTTATGCTTTATATATAACATTAGGTTTATTATTTTTAATATTTTTAATTTTTAGTCCTATATTACTTGATACAAGTGGTATTTTACCTTCATCTTCTATATTAGGCATAGATTTTTTTAGATTAATGATTGTTTATATTTCATCTTTAATTTTTATCTTATGGTAATTTATTATATATAAAAATATCTTTTAAATTTATCAAACTTAACACCCCTATATGTAAATAATCTAAATTTAAATCAAAATTTACAAAAATAATGCAAATATTAAAATATAAGTAGTATATATTTTTTTTTTATTAGAAAATTTAATATATGCGTTAGACACTATTATTTGATTTTTTTAATTAACTATGTTAGCAGCAGCAAAATACATTGGAGCAGGTTTAGCTTGTTCTGGATTAATCGGAGCTGGGGCCGGTATCGGACTTATATTCTCTTCCTTAATTGCATCTACAGCTAGAAATCCTCAAATTAAAGGGCAATTATTTAGTTACGCAATTTTAGGTTTCGCTTTAGCCGAAGCAACTGGACTTTTCTCATTAATGATTGGATTCTTATTATTATATTCTTAATTAAGATAAAATTTTACAAATTTTTTTTTGAAATTAATATAACAAAAAAAAATTTTTTTTTAATTAAAACACTATAAATTACAAAATTTTATTATATATTAATATTTAAATTTAACCCTTTTTTATTATTTTTGATTGTTGATTTTTAAATTTAAGGATTAAAATTAAAGTCTTCCATATTGGAATTAAAATAAATCTTTAAAAAGGTATTACCTCTATTTGTTCCTTTTTTTCAACAACTAAGTTTAGAGTAAAAAAAAAGAAAAGAAATTTTTTTTAGTAGTTTTAATTTTAATTTTTAATTAAATATTTAAATTTGACTTTTCAGTTAAACACAAAAATTTAACGTGTAAAAGTATTGAGCTTACTTTAGTCTTATTTATTTTTAAATTATTTGTATATCCCTTTTTTGTTTGTTTTTATTACAGAAGAAGACAGGAAAGTAAAAAAAGGTTCGACTCCTTTACTTCTTTGATTTTATTATTAAATTGTACATCTAAACTTATTTTAAACTTTAAACAAATTAATTTACCAATTAAATTTAATGATAACAATTAATTGTATTATTTAAAACTAAATTTTTTTGTGGAGGTTATAACTTTGAACCTTTTCTAAAAACAAAATTTTGTTTATTTTAGTTGGTTTAATTTTTTTATTAAAAATAAAGACAAAGTTAAGGGTGATATAAACAATTTGTTTGTTTATCAAAGGCGTGCTTTTGGTTTTAAAAGTTTTTAGTTGTAAATAACAAAGAAAACTAAAAAAACAAGCAAAGTTAATAATAAAAGAATTTGTTTAAGCTTAATTTTAATTTGTTTATTCTTTTTAAATGATTTTATTAGTTATTTTCCTTTAGAGCTATTTAATTATTAAATTAAACAATCTTAAATAAAGATTAGTAATAAATTTAAAGTCAAATTAAAAAAGAAACAGATTAAAAGAGACGATTTAAATAAAAACTAAATGAATTATAATTTAATTGGCAAAGGTTTTGATTTAAATGTATTATTTTTAAATAAAATTTTAAATGATGCACCTGAACCTTGGCAAATTGGCTTTCAAGATAGTGCAGCACCTGGCTTTACAGGTATTGTTGAATTACATAATACTTTATTCTTCTATATAGTTATCATTTGTATCTCTGTTTTCTGGGTATTAGGTACTATAGTTTATTCATATAATTATAAAAATAATCCTATAGCACATAAATATCTTAATCACGGTAGGTTAGTGCCGTTTCAAAAGTGTTTTAAATCTAATAAATTAATGTTAAATAAAATTTTTATTTGTTCTTACAGTACTTTAGCTAATAATCAAATTATTAATAGTGAACCGCACCCGATAAAAAAATATGAAGATCCTTTTTCTGTAAAACAAACTATAATTAAAGAAAATAAAGGTAAATCAGGTATTTATATGTGGAATAATAAACTTACAAAAGATATTTATGTGGGACAATCTAAAGATTTATCCAAAAGATTTATTAAATATTTTAGTTTTAGTTCTCTAAAAAATAGAGACGCTTTAATAATAAGTAGAGCGTTAATTAAATATGGTTATTCTAATTTTTACTTAACTATTTTAGAGTATTGCGATAATTCTGAGTTAAATCTAAGAGAACAGTATTATTTTGATAAGTTAGAACCTAAGTATAATTTATTAAAAGTTGCCGGAAGTTCTTTAAATCATAAACATTCAGAAGAAACTAAAGCTAAAATAAGTAAAGCATTAAAAGGAGTATTTGTGAAGGACAAGTCTCCTTTATTTGGCAAATCTCATTCAGAAGAAACTAAAGAACTGTTGAGTTTAAAAAAAGGAGGTGTAAATAACTCTTTATTTGGCAAAACTCATTCAGAAGAAACTAAAGAACTGATGAGACAAAAAGCTTTAGGTAGAAAACATTCTGATGAAACTTTATTAAAAATGAGTTTAACAAATGGTAGTTCTGTTAATATTTATGAAAAATGTGATAAGGAAGGTTTTAAATTAATAGGTTGTTTTATTTCAATAAGAAAAGCAGCAAATTTTTTAGGAATAAGTAAAAGTACTGTAACGAGATATAAAAATTCAGGTGAAATATTTAAAGATCGGTATAGATTTTCATCTCAATAATTTTAGATTTAAAAAAACTGTGAATATAAAATTTCGCTATATGCTGGAAACTCCTTAGAGCTTTAAGTACTTTATAAAAGTGATAATTTTAGAGATTGGACAATCAGCAGGTAACCAAATCTTTAACCAAGTAAAGAGAGTAGGATCCTCAGAGATTATACGCGAAACATCCTTGGTCCCAAAGGGACATAAATTAAATAAGGATGAAGATTTAGTCCGTTTAAATAGGAAACTATTTATTTGATCGACATTAATTGAACTAATTTGGACAGTAACTCCCGCTTTAATTTTAATCGCTATTGCTTTTCCTTCTTTCCGATTACTTTATTTATTAGATGAAGTAATTTCACCAACAATTACAATCAAAGTAACAGGTTTTTGTTTAAATGGCCTGAAATCATATATTTTAAATAAAAAAAAAGACACCTGGAAAAACAATCTAGGTAAAAACAATTTAATACTATCCTCAAAAATAATTTGTCCTTTAAAAAAATTTTACCATAAGAAAACATTAAGCTCAAATTATTTATTATATGGGTTTAATAAATCTTTTCACACGCAATGTAGAGCTATCAAACGGGTAGGCCCGCATAATATTGATGTAATTTCTATTGTTTTTGGTTTATTACTAGGAGACGGTTATGCTATAAATAGAAGTGGTGAAGGGGTTAGATTGTGTATTAAACAAAGTATTATACACAAAGAATATTTATTTAGTTTATACGAATTCTTTTTAAAAAAAGGATATTGTAGTAACAATAAACCTAGAAAATTTACAAGAACAATTAAAGGACTTAATAAAATTTATTATGGTTATGAGTTTAATACTTTCACCTTTAGGAGTTTAGTTTGGGTTTATAATTTATTTTATAAAAAAGGAAAAAAAATAGTTTCATCTAATATTGAAAATTATATTACACCTTTAACTTTAGCTGTTTGGATTTGCGACGAGGGATCTTTTGTTCCAAGCACAGGGGGTAGAGGTGGTGTAAGAATTTCTTGTAATAGTTTTACTTACACTGAAGTGGTTTATCTCGCTACCGTTTTTAAAAATAAATTTGATTTAGATTGCACAATCCAAAAAATAACTCTTAAAAATAAATATTCTATTTATATAAAAAAAAATTCTATTTCTAAGTTAGAAACTTTAATTTTACCCTTTTTACATGTTTCTATGTATTATAAATTAGGTATACCTTCTAAATAAAGAATTTTGTTTGTTTTTATCATTTTAATTAGCTTATGTCGTTTGCTTTTTCTTTATCTAATTTAAAATCAGATTTGCGAAGATAATGTATTATCAAGTTCTTTTTACTCGCTTTTTGTTTTGTTTTTAACTTAATTAATTTAAAGTTAATCAAATGATTAATAAAAAGTACAAATATGTGATAGTCGTGAGATAATTTTATTATATAATCTCTAAGAATTCGACAGAATTCTTTAAGGAAAACATTTGTAAAATAGAATTTTATAGTCTAAATTTTAATTTTAAATTATATGTTTATATTTATGTATGTATTTTCCTTTGGCGACACTAGTGAAAACAGTTAAAATACTATATTGAAATTAATACCGTTTCATAGTACAAGACTGTCAGTAAGTGAGTTTATTTGTTATATCGCTTATTGCAACAGACTGGGTCACTGGTGGGTGATATAATCCTATTTTAAATTTTAAACTTTTTTTAAAATATGGCAAATTATATTGCTTAATGTACAGTCGATTAGATAGAAATATCTAGCATCAATGGTATTGGAGTTTTGAATATAGCGATTATGTTACAGAAAGCGGAGACCCTATTGAATTTGATTCATATATGATACCTGAATCAGATTTAGAGTTAGGTCAATTTAGATTATTAGATGTAGACAATAGAGTAGTTGTACCTGTTGATACACATATTAGATTAATAGTGACAGGTGCAGATGTAATTCATGATTATGCTGTCCCTTCTTTAGGTTTAAAAATAGATGCTTGTCCTGGTAGATTAAACCAAGCTTCTTTATTAACTGAAAGAACGGGAGTGTTCTATGGTCAATGTTCAGAAATTTGTGGTGTATATCATGGATTTATGCCTACAGCAATAGAAGCAGTTTCAGTTGAAAATTATTTAAGTTTCTTAGATTCTCTTTAAAAAAAAATTGAAATTTTTTTATATAATAAAACAATAGGTTTGTTTTAACCCTATTAACCTAAAACATTTAATTATAATAAAAACAAAAAATTTTTTTTATAACTAAAGAAATATTTTTATTTAATTTAAAATTAATATTAATAACATCATAGAAATTGTTTAAGGTTAAGTTTTTAAACGTAAAATTTATAAACAAAAGAATCTTATTGTTATGTTATATGTTTTTTTGTTGTGAAAGAATTTGCTATTTATTAAATTAAAAAAAAACAAAACAAAGTTTGTTAAAAACAAAAAAAATCTTCATTGTATCCAATCTCCTTTTTTTTGATTAAACAACAAATAAAAATTTTTTTTACTTATAAGAAATACTATCTGTAAATTGTAGTGTGTTATTACTGTAACACCTAATAAAAAAGTAGGGCAGGTGATCCGATTGGTAATGGTGGTTCTCTGTAAAAGAATTGGTGTATAGCCGTAAAAGGTTCGATTCCTTTACTGCTCAAAAAAAAAAATAAAATAAAATTTTTTTTATTTAAAGATAAAAATTACAAAAAGAAAAGATAAAAATTTAAAATATAATAATAAATTTGATCTAATTTCTTTAGTTTAAGAGGGAAAAAAAAGACTGTAGCATAATAGGTTAATGCAGTTCGCTCATAATGGATATTATAAGGGTTCAATTCCCTTCGGTCTTAAGACGTTTGTTATTTAATTACTTTTGTTTATTGTAATTAAATATTTTGTTTTCAATTTATTTTTTATCTTGTGTTTTTGTATATAATAATTTAAAAGTTAATACTAGTTTTTAATACAATAAAATAAAAATTTTTAATTAAAATTTAATATTAAAAACTAACAAAATAGGTACATTTAAAGTTTACTTAAAAGAGTAAGAGTTTTATTTAAATGATAGAAGACAAACTGGTTTGTCGCTCCCTTTGGGTGGGAGAGCTTGCGTGTTCGAGTCGCGTCTATCATATAAAAAAATAAAAAAAAAAATTAATTTTTATATTAAAAATTTACACTCTAAATTGAGTAACAGAGGAATAAAAAAATTTGAAACCAATTTTTTTATTTACAACAAAACACAAGGTGTCATGGCAGAGTGGTTAATGCGGGGTACTGTTAATACTTTTTTCAGAGGTTCAATTCCTCTTGATACCTCTTATTTAATTACTCTTCCTTTATAATTTTTTATTTTTAATGTAACTGAAAATTTGTAATTATAAAATTTTAAGGCTAAATTAAATTATTATGATTTTGTTTTCTTTTTTAGTTTGAACTTTCAACCTTGACTGAAATATATAAAACATATATTATTAAGAGTTTTATTTTATATTGTTAAAATAACAATATTTAAATTTTAAGTTTTTTAATTAAAGCTTGTTTAAAGAAAGTAAACCAAAATTAAATTTTATTAATATGTTTTAAAGGGTATTTGGTCGAGTCTGGTTTATGGCACTCGTCTTGAAAACGAGAACTTCTGTTAGAAGTCGTGAGTTCAAATCTCACAGTGCCCGAAAAAAAATGTTTTGTTATTTAAAATAATAAAGTTAAATTTTATAAAAAAAAAGCCTATAATTTAAGGGTAGAATAATTTCTTGATGAGGAATCTGTAGAAGTTCAAATCTTCTTGGGCTTATAAGAAAATAAAATTTAAAACAAACAAAAAAAAAAGTAAATCCTTTTTCACCTTATGACTAGCATACTACAGCTATACGCTTTAAACCGATTAAACCAAATAAAAACAAACTTTGTTTGATTCTAAAATTTTAAAAAGGATAGCGACCCAATGAAATTAAAAGGGCTTATAACCAAAACCAACAAATTTTTTGTTTGTTTTTTTTTCAAAATCTAAAACTGTAAATGTTAAACAATACTTATTTAAAAGTATTTTATTATAGGTTAATAGTTTAATTACTATTTAACCCTAATAAATACTATCTGATAAAGTTTTTATTAAAATTACGTTATAAGTTTTTTATTTAAAATTTTAGACTTAGAGGATTCGGTTCTATCTATATATTCACAACCTTTATTGATTAACCTGAGGTATAAAAATAACACAAAACAAACACAGAATAATTATAATTACCCTTATTTAAACTATTTTATTAATAAGGTGTTAAATAATTTTGTCTTGTTTAGGCTTATCTTTTTTTTTTGCACAAGATTAAATCTTAACAATAAATCTAATTTAAGCTATCCAAATACTATATTACTGTATTTACTTTTTAAGGTCTCGGACAATTGGAAAGATATAAGTTTATACTTTGTTTATTTAACTTTAAATTTATGAGATTGTTAAAGTCCCAATCGTTTTTAAGATTAGTAAATTCATATATGGTTGATTCACCTCAACCAGCTAATCTTAGTTATTTATGGAACTTCGGTTCCTTACTAGGTGCTTGTTTGGTACTTCAAATTTTAACTGGTGTATTTCTTGCTATGCATTATACACCACATGTTGATTTAGCTTTTAATAGTGTAGAACATATTATGAGAGATGTTAATGCTGGTTATATTTTAAGATATACTCACGCTAATGTAGCTTCATTCTTCTTTATTTTTGTGTATGCTCAAATGTTAAATTTATATTTTTACAATAAATTTGAATATTTTAACTCTAATATTAATTTTACTAATAGGTCTACTATAATAGATTTTTTTAATAATGAAAAACTAAATCAATTTATAACTATGTTTAAATCTATACAAAACTCTTTAAATATAAATAATATAGATAAAGAAATATTAAATTATGATGAAAAGTTTCTACAATGGTTTGTTGGTTTTACAGATGCTGAAGGTTGTTTTTTAATAAAAACTAAAAACAACAGTGAAGTACATTTTGTTTTTCAAATTACTCTTCATATTGATGATTCCGCTGTGTTGTTTAATATTAGAAATATTTTAGGTATAGGTATAGTAAACATTCAAGGACAAACATGTAGCTATAGATTACATGCTTTTCAAACAATTGTAAACATATTAATACCTATTTTTGATAAGTATCCTTTATTAACTCACAAACAATTAAATTACAAAGATTGGAAAGAAGGAGTTTCTTTAAAGAAAGTCGCTAAAGAAAAAGGATATAAAATAGATCAAAACACCTTTGAAAAAATACTTAGCCTTAAAAACGGTATGAGTAATTTAAGAACTAAATATGACGATTATATTTTAACTAGTGACATGGTTAATAAATATAGGTTATTAGGATTAGTAGAAGGAGATGATTCGTTTCATTTTACTAATACTAGAGCAATATTTTCAATTACTCAAAAAGATAAACAAATATTAGAAGCTATTGCTATTTTTTTACAAAATATAGAAATATCTCCTAAATACAATAACTTGTTTATACCTAGTAAAACTGAATGTGCTATAAGTAAAAATTCTAAAGCTTATACCTTGTCAATTACAAATACAGATGTTCTTTTTCAATATATTTATCCGTTTTTTAACAAATTAAATTTTTTAAGTAGAAAAGGTGTAGATTTTAAAATATGGGGTTTAGGTTTATTTTTAATTGTACATGGTTATTATAACATACCTCAAGGTAAAACAATTTTACTAAAATTATCTAATATTATGAAGTCAAAAAGATATTTCTCAAATGTCATAGATTTTTTAGAACTTGAAGAAATACAAACTCTTTTTGATATTAAACCTATTTTTGATATTCAATCTGGAAAAAGTCATTTTACCTTAGCTAAAGAATATTCATTACAAAAAGGAAGTAAAAAAGGCTATAAAGTATATATTTACAAAGATTGTATAGAAATACCTGGTTCTCCTTTTGATAGTTATAGAGAAGGTGGTAAAGCTATAGGTTTAAATTCTGTCAGTTCCATAAAAAATTATATTGACACAAATAAAATTTTTAAAGGTAAATATACTTTATATTCTAAATCTATTAGTAAATCTCAATTAGATTAATTAATTAATTTATTGTTATTAAAATTTAATGGGCCTATTTATATTAATTTCTACTAAATTTTATAAATAGCAATTAGCTGTATGCTGGAAACTTCTTAAAGCTTTAAATACTTTTTAACAGTAAAAATTTTAAAGATTGGACAATCAGCAGGAAACCAAATATTTACTAAAGTAGGATCCTCAACGATCACACGCTAATACTCTTTAATTAATATTATTTATTTAAGAAAGTAGTTTAATTTAATCTTAATTATGAAGTATGATATGATCTGAACTTAATTGAAAAATTAAGAAGTAATCTTTAATTTATTTAAAACCTTGGGATTACTTTTTGATATTAATTTTTTTATCAAAATAACAACTACTTATTGCATATTGCCAGAGGTTTATTTTATAGTTCATATAAAACACCTAGAACATTAGTTTGGACTATTGGAGTTATAATGTTCATTGTTATGATTGCTACCGCTTTCCTGGGTTATAAACATAGCCCAAAATGGTCTAATTTTAATATTAACAATCAAAATTTATTCAAATATAATTACAAAAAAAATTTTATTTTAAATAACAATAAATTTTTTTTTCAAAAAAGAAATCTTTCTAATAGTACTAATTTATTAAGCTCTACACCTTTGTCTAATAATTTAAAGTTAAATTTAAAAGATAAATCTAAGGTATTAGTTAGTTTTACCCTAGAACATAATTTAACTCCAGTATATTCTTATGAAGATTTACATTTAAATGAAACAAGAAATAAAATTCTAAGTGAAACTAAAGGTCTTAGTGGTGTTTATTTAATTTTAAACAAGGTTACTTTAGATTATTATATCGGTTCGGCTTCTACAGGTAGATTTTTTGCGAGATTTTCTAACCATTTAATGTATTTTAGAGGGAGTAAAGTTGTAAAATTTGCAGTTCGAAAATATAAACTATCTAACTTTGCATTTTTTATTTTAGAGTTGTTTCCTGAAATAGTTAATAAGGAAAATAATAAAAAATTAATAGATAGAGAAGATTTTTATTTAAAAACTTTATTGCCTAATTATAATATTTTAACTGAGGCTGGCTCTAGCTTTGGTTACAAACATACAGAAATTGATAGAATCAAAATGAAAACTAATTATAGTTTAGAACGTCGTATTAAAATAGGTAATTTAAATAAAGGTAAAAATCTTTCAACTGAAACCAGAACAAAAATGAGAGAAAAAGCCTTATCTAGAGATAGAACAAAATTAAAATTATCTGAAAAATCTTTATTAAATTTGACAAAAAATTCTAAAGCTTTAATCTTGTTTAATTTAGATTTAACTATTTTTGGAGAATATAAAAGTTTAACCGAGGCAGCTAAAGCTATAAATTGTAATGTCAAAACAATTAGAAGAGCTTTAACTACTAACAAAAAAATATTAAAAAGACGATTTATTGTTAAATTTATTAATAAATAGAATAATAATTTAAATTTAGACTATAGTCCCACAAGTATTAACTTCTATGCAATTTCTAGAAAAAAATAGAATTAAAGTGGAATAACCGACAGGTTTATTAAAGAAATTAAATTTCTTTGGCAATATTAGTGAAAACGATCAAAAATTTTAATTCTAATTAAACTAGAGATCGTCGGTTATCTAGATAATCGCTACAGACTGGGTCACTAATGGATATCTGAAATGATGTTTAATGCACAGTCGAAACTTGATAGTCGCATTTAGACTATTAGAATATACGAATTCAAAGTTATTCTGCTTTTTATTTGTGTTTAAATAAAAAGTAAGTTGGTATGTTTTACCTTATGGGCAAATGAGTTTATGGGGTTGGCCTTTTTTAGCCCCAAATGCTTATTTAATATTTTATAAATTTAGTTTCATAATGCAAGGATGCCTAGATAAACTTATTAACGTTTTAATAGTCATATACAAATTAGAGAGTTTTGTGGTAAACGATTCTATTGTAGCTTGTATTTCTATATTGCCAATTTCAATTAATTTAGATAATAAATTAAAGAGAATATCTGCTAAAGACAGGGTAGGTCCTCACGAGATAAAAATTATTTCCATTTTATTTGGAAGTTTATTAGGTGATGGTTATGCGGAATATAGAAATAAAGGAAAAGGTACACGGTTTTGTTTTTATCAAGAAAATTCTCATGCTACTTATTTAATTTGGTTGCATGGTTTATTGGCAAATTTGGGTTACAGCAGCTCAAATGACCCTGAAATTAAAACACGTTTAGGTAATAAAGGTATTGTTCGAAAAGTTGTTAGATTTAAAACTTGGACTTACACTAGTTTTAACTGGGTTCACGATCTTTGGTATATTAACAAGGTAAAAGTAGTACCTTCAGTTATAGGGGATTATCTTACTCCTTTAGCTTTAGCTATTTGGATAATGGACGATGGCTGTAAGATTGGCAGTGGTCTTAAACTTTGTACTAATTCATTTACTTATGCCGATTGTCTCTTATTGGTTAAAGTTTTATTTGATAACTTTAATATTAAATCTACTATTCAATCTGCTGGTAAAATTGATCAATATCATATTTATATTTGGAAAGAATCTATGCCTTTATTACGTGAAATAGTTTTACCTTACGTACATCCTTCAATGAAATACAAATTAGGTATTTAAATAAGTATAGTCTTTCAACACTAACAATAAGACAAAAAAAAGTAACAAAAAAAATTTTTTTTTTGTATTATTTTATAAAACTAGTACAAAAATAGGCAACATTTTCCTATTATTAAATAATAATACTATTGTGTTATTGTTTTAGAAAATTACTTTTGTGTTTGTTGATTAGGCGACATTGATGAAAACGGGTTAAAGATATTATTTTGTATCTAGACCGTCGGTTTCTCTTTTTAATGTAAAATTTTAAATGAAAAAAGAGAAGTCGCTACAGACTGGCCCATCAGTGGGTGTTTATAATTTTAGGTTTAATATATAAATGCTTAATGTACAGTCGGAGTTCTAGCATTCAAATATTAAGTGTCATATGGTTTTACTAAAATGTTAAATTTTTTATTTTTAACTAAATAATAAGAAAATTTAAGTAAAATACGTGATTATGTTTTGAAAATCTAGAGAACTAGAATTTAATAGAGAAAAAAAGAAATCTTTTTTTCTACTTAGAAAGTTCTATCTACAAAACATATATTTAGAACTTGGCAACAGTAATTACTAACCTATTAAGTGCTATACCTTTCTTTGGACAAGATTTAGTTGAGTTAGTTTGGGGGGGCTTTAGCGTAAATAATGCTACTCTAAACAGATTCTTTTCACTACATTTCTTGTTACCTTTCTTATTAGCCGCTTTAGTAGTAGCACATCTAATAGCAATCCATGTTCACGGGTCAAACAATCCTAATGGTATATCAAATAATGGAGATAGATTACCTTTCCATCCTTATTTCGTATTTAAAGATTTAGTTACTGTTTTAGCCTTCTTACTTGTTTTGTCTATTATGGTTTTCTATTACCCTAATGTATTGGGACACAGTGATAATTATATACCAGCAAACCCTATGAGCACTCCAAGTTCTATTGTTCCAGAATGGTAAATATAGTAAATATAGATGCCTTGCTTAAGAGTAATCTTTTGAAAAATAAACCTTACCATATGCTGGAAAAACCTAAAGCTTTAAGTACTAAAAAAAGAATTAACTTTTTAAAGTAAAAATCTTAAGGATAATACTTAGTTGTTAAGCAGCAATGGACAATCAGCAGGTAACCTTTTTATAATTTGTAATTAAATTAGGAACCTCAGAGACTTTACGTAGGGCTCCTAACAATTTTACTTTCATTATTTAATAAGGTATATATTAACACAAAAGAAATAAAGAAAGAAAATTTAAAGGATGAAGATAAAGTCCAATTTCTATCGAAATTTAGAAATTTTATTAACAAAAAAACTTTACGTTTAAAATTGGTCTAATAAACTCTTCAAGTTTCGTGATGTTCGGTTGTGGTATTAAACTATATTCTAGTTTAACTAAAACCGAAAAACCAAAATTAGTGTAAAATGAAATACAAAAAAGTATATTAATAGGTTTATTATTAGGGGAAGCTCTGATTAATCACAGATCTTTATCTGAAATTGTAGATTATTATATCAACAAAGTGCTTTACGTGTACAACAAGTGTCTTATTTTGTATCTTATTTTTAGTATATTTAAGCCTTTAAGCTCTTTGACGTTTAACCCTAAATTAAAGACTTGGAAAGATAAAAAAAAAAAAGAAATAAAATTATCTATAAAAATTAAGTTTTGCTACTTTATCTTTACCTTGTTTCAACTATTTTAGGAATTTAATTTTTAATAATATAAAAATAGTTCCTGATATATTTTATGGTTTATTAGATTATCTAGGACTGGCTTTTTGGATGTTGGTTGAGGGCTCACTACAAAATAAAGGTCTTCATCTAAACACTTATGCTTTTTCAGATAGAGACTTTAATCTATTATTAAAGGTCTTAACAAATAATTTTAAATTAAAATGCTCAATTCAATACCAAAATAAAACTAAGCCGCATAATAAAAAAATGCGAACAAAGTATGCTCTTATTACGTTAAATTTTAGTAAAGCATAAGCATACTGATATGCTATATAAATTATCTTGGGGAACACCAAGTACACTATTATAATTCGTAAAAAAATAAAAATTTTTGTTTAATAAATTATAGATCTATTACCATTTTATGCTATTTTAAGATCAATACCTAACAAATTATTAGGAGTAATTGCTATGTTTGGGTCTTTATTAATATTATTAATATTACCTATTACTGATTTGTCTGTTATTAGAGGTAGTCAGTTTAGACCTTTAATGAAATTAGCTCACTGGTTCTTTGTAGTTAATTTTGTTATTTTATTGTGGATTGGAGCTTGTCACCCTGAGACTCCGTACCTTGAAATAGGGCAGTTTGCTACTGCATTCTATTTTGGTTGGTTCTTAATAATTGTCCCAGCTATAGGTGTATTAGAAAATACAGCTTTTGACTTAGCTAACTCTAGAAACAATTAAAATAAAAACAAACTAAAAAAACAGCAAAAAAAAGTATTTTACAGCAAACTTAATTTTTAATATACTACTATAAAGTATAGCACTATAAAATTATAGTTAATAAAATTATTAATTTTTAAAGGGACTCAAGTTGCAATAAAAATAAAATTTTTATCTCCCCTAAATTTTAAATAAATTAAGTAGAATCTAACTAATAATTAGTCACTTAAATTTTATTATTAAAGATTAAAAGTCTTTCATCCTAGCAGTCAACCAGAATTGTATTAATTCTTAAACTTAAACTTATTGATTTTATAATAAAAGTTTTATATTAGCAATACATTTAAGAAGTGTAATTATTTAACTTATTTTTTGTTTTCGTAATATTTTAATAATTGTATATTAGTTTAAGATTTTAAATCAAAATTTAATATATTTTTTTTGAAGTACTACAAAGTCCGATTCTAATTCTTTTTATAAAAAGTTTACTTTTTACGAGATAGAAAGCTCGATTTAAACTATTAACTAGTCTGTTGTAAATTTGAACGGCAGGATTATAAGTGGAAAAATAAAAATACGTTAAGTAATAAGTTGGCGTCTGATATATATAAATATTTAATGTTAAAATAAATATATATATAAATTATAAAAAATTAAATATAAAAAATATTATGAATATAAATTTAATTAAAAAAAGTTACCAAAGTCATCCTTATCATTTAGTGGATCCCTCACCTTGGCCAATTGCAACTGGTTTTGCCTTACTAGTTTTAACTTTATCTGCTGTAATGTATATGCATGGTATTAATTACGGTGGTTATTTGTTAAATTTAGGTGTTATTTTAGTTAGCACTGTAATGGCTCTTTGGTTTAGAGATGTTGTAATAGAAGGTAGAGCGTTGAGCTTATTTATAACACAAAACTTACTGTCTTGTTAGACTTTAAATATTTCAAAACCAATTTCACCTTGCAGCGGACAAGCTCTTATTAATTTTTCTAAATAAAGTAAGGGATATTTAAATAAAGATCAAATCGGTTATTAATTAGCTGGTTAACTAGAAGGAGAAGGTTGTCTGTCTTTACCTGCTTTAGGTAAAACTATTCTTAACAGAGTACTAAATCCTAGAATAGTTTTTACTTCACATATAAATAATTTAGGGTTATACACCCATATTCAATCTGAATTAGGTGGAGTAGGACGTATTCAATTTTCTGGTAATAATACACTTAGATATATTATTGGAGAGGTCAAAGGTATTCAGTTATTCATAAATTTAATTCAAGGTAAACTTCGTACCCCTAAAATTATTAGATTGAATGAGTTAATTAAGTTTCTTAGTCTGAAATATTCCTTAGAGATACCTGAAAGTTTACTTGGCTTAACAGACTTTAAGAATAATAGTTGGTTTACAGGTTTTACTGAAGCAGACGGCCATTTTGGTGTAAAATTTGTTGAAAGTAAACCAAAATCAGAAACACGTAAAAGATCTGTTAGCGAAAATATTAGTCTTAAATTTAGATTAGATCAACGTTCTTTTGATAATACTAACTCTTCTTCTATGCTTCCTATTATGGAAAGTCTTGACTCTTTTTTATCATGTAAACTTAGTACTTATTTGTTAGTTCCTAATTCAAACCAAAGAGAAGTTTTGTCTCTTAGTGTCACAGGTATAAATAATTTAGAGTTTTTTGTAAATTATTTTAATAAATATCCTTTATTAGGAATTAAAGGAAAAGACTTTAAACACTGGGAATTCGTTTATCACTTGATACTTTCTAAAGAACATCTTACTGAAGTGGGGAAATTAAAAATTAGGGCAATAGCCTCTGAAATGAAAAGAATTAAAAAAATTTTAATATAATACCACCCCTCCCCCCTGCCTAGCGTTGAGCTTAGGTCGAGCCCGATTATGTGGGGCCCTCTTAATACGATTGTGACAGTGTGTCTAAATAAAGTGCCTTCTATAAATTTGACTGTGTGCTGGAAACTCCTAATAGCTTTTGGTACTTAATGTTAAACAAATTAAGTGATAAACCAATAAGATTGGACAATTAGCAGGAAACCAACGGACTTATAATTATCCCAGTAGGATCCTCAGAGACTATACGTCAAAGATTAATACGTTATAAAAAGTAAACCTCTTAATCAAGATATAGTCCAACCGTAATTGAAAGATTATAGGAATCTGACTTATTTAGGTAACCACACAGAACAAGTAAAAAGAGGTTTAACTATTGGTTTTGCTCTTTTTATTATTAGTGAAGTAATGGCTTTCTCCTCTGTATTTTGGGCTTATTTTCACTCTAGTTTAGTGCCTGCTGTTGAAATTGGGGGGGTTTGGCCTCCTTTAGGTATACAAGTGTTAGATCCTTTTGCGATTCCTTTGCTTAATACAATTTTATTACTATCTTCTGGAGCCTTTATTACATATGCACACCATGCTATTATTAAAGGAAATAGAAGAAGTACTATTTTAGGGTTTATCTTAACTCTATTATTTGCAACCTTGTTTACAGGCTTACAAGGGTATGAATACTTAGAAGCTGGATTTACTATGGCAGATTCAGTATTTGGTACAGTGTTTTTTGCTTCTACAGGTCTTCATGGTTTACATGTAATAGTTGGAACAATCTTTATAGCAGTGCAATTTATTAGAATCTTAAACCACCATATTACTACAACTCATCATGTTGGTCTAGAATCTGCAATTGCTTATTGGCATTTTGTAGATGTAGTTTGGCTATTCTTGTATGCTTTTGTTTACTTATGGGCAGCACCTAATTTATAAAAATTCAAAATAGATATTATCTATTTTATCCTTAGTTTTTAACCCTAACTTTTTGTTTTCTTTTTAACTATTAGTTTAATTAATGAAAATAATTTTTTTTGAATTATCTTATTAAAATATTAAACAACATCTTTATTTTTTAGAACTTAAATTCCTTTTTTTTTTGATAAGAAAAAAAAATATTCATATAAAATTTCATACCAACTAAATTTGGATTATATTCTAAAAATAAAACAAAATTAATATAAAATACTTCAATATAGCTTTAACTGTATATTTTCTAAAAAACAAAATTTTCATTAGAGTATTGCGGTTTAAGTAATAAGTTAATAGGCTTATTTAATAAAAAATCTAAAACAAACAAAACAACAAAAAATAGTTTAGTATCTAAATATCAATTAAGCACTTTTGTGCTAGGCTTGCTTTAAAATCTTTGCTAATTAAAGCAGGTTTGTAATCTATTGTTCCTAGCAAAACTTATAAATGGGAGCACAAAGTCTACAGTTTTTATTAGCCATAGCTTAGGCTAGTTATAAAATTGGACTGTTTAGTCTGTTCTTCTTTGTAAAAACAGAATATAGACAATATAGTTTGATAACTTACAACAAAACAAAAAATGATTATATCTAATTTAACATATATTAATTCTCCTTTAGAACAATTTGAAGTAACAAATTTGATTGGATTAAATGCTCCTATTTTTGGTTATTTAAATTTAACTTTAACTAATTTAGCTTTATATAGTATTTTAGTTTTATTTTTAGTTATTAGTTTACATGTTATAGCTAATAACAGTACTAAATTAGTACCATCTAAATGGTCTATTGCATTAGAAAGTTCTTTTGCTAGTGTTAATTCTCTAGTAAGAGATCAAATAGGTAGTGCGAATGAAATATTTTTACCTTTCATTTATTCATTATTCTTCTTTGTTTTAATTGCTAATTTAATAGGTAATGTTCCTTATTCATACACAGTAACAACATCTATTATTGTAACACTTGGATTATCGTTTACTATTTTAATTGGTGTAACAATATTAGGATTATATATTCACAAATTAAGATTTTTTGCTTTTTTCATACCATCTGGTACTCCTTTAGCTTTAGTTCCTTTATTAGTTTTAATTGAACTGTTAAGTTACAGTGCACGAGCCTTTAGTTTAGGAGTTCGACTTTTTGCTAATATGTGTGCTGGGCACACCTTATTAAAAATATTGTCTACATTCTTGTACCAAATGTTTAGTGGAAGTATAGTAGTAGCAGTATTTGCTTTAGTGCCTTTTGCTTTATTCATAGCACTAATAGGATTAGAATTAGCAGTATCCTTTATTCAATCATATGTTTTCTGTATTTTAACTAGTTCATACATTAGAGATGCTATCGAATTACATTAAACAAGTAAAATTTTAAATTTTACAGTAATAAAAATATTACAAAAACTTTTTTTTTATCCCTATATTAGTTTTTATTTCAAAAAAAAAAAAAAATACAAATAATATTTGTTTAATTTAAATAGTTTAGGCCTATAAATGGATATTTTTGCTCTATTCTATTTTTTCTTTTTTATGATACATCTTAAATTTAAAAAACAAAAACTTTAATAGTAAATACAAATAATATTTATATAATTAAATTGAAAAAAACAAAAACAAAATTTATGTTTAGGTTTTAAACCCTTATTCTATAGCGGTTACTAATTTGCAATAAATACTAATTATTTTAGTTTTAAGTTAAAATTCTTATTTTTAATAAACTTAAAACTACTTTAGTTTCTTTTTAACTCCTGCAATGTAAGACCAAAACAGGGAGGGACGAATCGGGAGGGCTTAATGTATTTTTTTTAATATAAGGTAAAAATAATTTACAATTCTTGTAATTTATATTTATTTTAAATATATATACATAGAAAAATCTTTAATACCATTAATATTAATAATACAATTTTAAATAAAATATTACTATACTTCGTTTTATCGAGGTAATATTGTGTTCTTCTATCTTTATTTACTTTATTAAGCATAATAAATTTAAATAAGGTATTTTTCTTTAATTGTTCTTTTTTTTGTTTTACAATCTTTAAATATTTTAGCTACTAAAACAAAAGTTAAAATAACTACAACAAAAAAAAATAAATTAAAAATAAAAATTTTTTTTATCAAAAAGATTGTAAGAGAGAGTAACTTGTGTACTGAAAATTTGGATCTGTTATTATTTTATCTTCTTTTTATTTATTTTATATATTCAGTTAGCTTTAGCTAAAATAATTAACAAAATAAGAAAATATTTTTTCGAAAAAGAATAATTGTAATTATGTTTTTATATTTCAATTTTTTAAAAACCAAGGGAAAGTAATAAAATATATGATTAATTTGAAAAAAAGAATTAATAATAAATCTGATATGCGGGATGCTTAGGTACACTTAAATTACTCGATTTTTATCTAACAACAACAAAACATATAAAAGTTCGCGTTTACAAGCTGGCTCAAGTCTTTTTTTGTTAAATATAAAGAAAATATTCTCTCAAAAAATTTAAAGATAAAAATGAAAATATTTGTTATATTTTAAAAGAACATAAATAACACAACTCTTACCAAGCTAAAGGTAAGGAAAGATTAAATGGAAAAATTAAAAAACAAACAAAAATAAAAAAATGTTAAGTAATACCTTTTTAGTAACTATCTCTAATATTCTATTTAGTTTATTAGATGTTTTAGTTGTTTTATTGCCTATGTTATTAGCTGTAGCTTTCATGACTATAATAGAAAGAAAACAATTAGCTGCACACCAACGAAGGGTTGGTCCTAACTATGTAGGTTATTTTGGAGTTCTACAACCTTTTTCAGATGCATTAAAATTAATAGTTAAAGAAACTATAGTACCTTCTCAGTCTAATAAAATTTTATTTTATTTAGCTCCTATATCTACATTAATTTTTAGTTTATTAGGTTGGGGTATAATTCCTTTAGGGCAAGGTTTAGCTTTATCTGACTTTTCACTAGGTGTGTTATATAGTTTAGCTTTATCCTCTTTAGGTGTGTATGGTATCTTATTTAGTGGTTGGTCTGCTAATTCTAAATATGCTTTTTTAGGTTCATTAAGATCTACTGCTAGTATGATAAGTTACGAATTAATTTTAAGTTCAGCTGTTTTAATTATAATTTTATTATCAGGATCCTTTAATTATTCTACAATAATCGAACAACAACAAGCTGTTTGGTTTATTGTACCTTTATTACCTGTTTTTATTTTTTATTTTATTTCTATCTTAGCTGAAACATCTCGTACACCATTTGATTTACAAGAGGCTGGAAATCAAATCAGCGCAAAAATACTAATTCAATGATTCGGCCTCTATAAAGATCGCTATATGCTGGAAACTCCTAAAGCTTTAAGTACCGTAAAACTTGTCAAACTAGTAATAATAACGCAACGCTAACAAAAGTTTATTGTTTTTAATAGTTACAATCTTAAAGATATTACAATGGACAATCAGCAGGAAACCAAATAATATGTATTATTTAAGTGGGATCCTCAGAGACTACACGCGATCATTAAAATAATTTAATGTTTATTTTAATATGATCTAGCCCAATCTTTATTGAGAAATAAAGTAACTTCCCTAGTTAAATTTTATTTTATATTGTTTACTAGGTTTTATAGAGGTTAAACAAATTTTACTTATTATTTTATGTTATTTATTAGCTACAGTTTACACTTTTTTCTATTAGATTTTAATCAATTTAATCTTTATTTTTTAGCTGCTCCAGTTTTAGTGCCTTTAAGATCTATAAGTATCTTTCAACACCAGAAAATTTTAAAACAGAACTTCTGAGTGTTGGAGGTGTTTATGGTGTTTTTAATTTAACAGAAGGAAAACAGTGCACAGGTTCAAGTTTAAATCTATATGAAAGGTTAACTGACCACTTAAGAGGAGTAAGTTCTAATATAAGATTGCAACGAAGTATAGCTAAATCGGGATTAAGTAATTTTATATTTGTAATTTGTTATTTTCATACAGATCCTTCTGTTATATTAACTGACGTAGAAACAGAAATAATTAATAGTTTTCCTTTTGAAGATTTGTACAAATTTAAAAAAGAGGCTACATCTATGTTAGTTTATAAACAAACAGCAGAAGTTATAGCTAAAATGAAACAAAGATTAGCTTATAAAAAAAATAACCCTGTGTATGGTAAAAACATACTTTAGATGCTCTAAAAGCTATTAGTAACCAGGTGAATTAAATCCTATGTATAATAAAACACATAACATTAAAACTAGACAATAACTCTCGGTTGCTCTAAGTAAAACACCTTTAGGTTTATATGAGATAAATAATAAACTTCTTAAAACATTTAGCAACCAAGTAGTATTGGCAGCCGAACTTGGTGTTTTTAAATCAACAGTTAGTCGAAATATAAAATCATGTAAACTGTTTCAAGGTAAATATTACATACGTAAACTTAACTAAAAAATAGTTTAATTAAAAATAAGTATTGTTTAATTTTCTTAGCTGGTAATAAACAATTATTTGGAATCAGAATTAGTTGCTGGTTTTTTTACTGAACACTCAAGTGTTCCTTTTGTATTCTTCTTTTTAGCTGAATATAGTTCAATAGTTTTATTTTCATGTTTAACAGCTATCTTTTTCTTAGGTGGTTATAACTTGCCTGAATTATTTGTTAATGATTCTTTCTTTAATTTACAATCAATAATATTAGGAATTAAAACTTGTGTTTTCTGTTTTATGTTTGTTTGGTTCAGAGCTACTTTACCTAGAATGAGATATGATCAATTGATAGAATTGTGCTGGTTATATCTTTTGCCAGTCGCTGTAGCTTTCATCATTTTAATTCCGAGTGTTTTGGTGGGTTTCGATATTTCACCTATTTAATTTATTCAAAAATAAAACAAATGGTGAAATTATTGAACGTAAATAGTTTAAATAGAAATAAAAAGATAAAATTTATCTCAAAGTTTTCAACTAAAACAGCTTCCACTCTATTTACACAAAAACCTCACTTCAAACAAATAGCCAGAAAAAATAAATTAACCAATAAAAAATCTTACGGTTTCTGTTTAATGTTATCCTTTATGGCAAATAAAGAAATGTTTGTAATAAACGGAACTCGAGCTTTCCATAGTTCTGCTGTAGTAAATTTTAAAACACCTAATTTTATAAAAAATATTTTGTCTAGAAATGACAGTCCGTCTATTTCTGCCTCTACAGCTTCTTCTACAAGTGATAGCGAAAATGGTTCTAAAGCAATAAATTTTTGGGTTTCATTTGTAGGTTTATTTTCAAATAACTTGGCTGATAAAATAGCATACAATAGAATTAATAAGAGAAGAGTTAATGAATGGCGAAATGATGTGGCTGAAGCGCAAGAAGAAAATAATCAATCTAGTTCTAATAATAATTCTAATTCAAATAATAACAATAATAATAATAATAATGTTAATTACAATAATAGTAATATTATTAGCAATAATACTAACAATAATAATAACATTGATAATATTAATAATAATAATAATTACAATATTAATAACACAAATTCTCATATTGATTCTTCATCTGACTATAACGATAGTGATAGTGATAGTGGAGGAGATTTTGGAGAATAAATAATTATTAATTAATCTGAAATTTAACTTGCATACAAAAAATAAAGTTTAGTTATAATTAGTTTTGTTCTAATTTATTAAATTTAATGAAAACAAAATTTGTTTTTATCTTGGTTATTTTTTGAAAAGTATAGTGTATATATATATATATTAGCTTTGTAGTCAAGTGTTAACAATTTTATTTTTAATCCTTTCTAAATATTTATTATTTCGATTTAAAGAGGTAAAATATTTGTAAATATATACTTTATCCCCTTAAATTTCATAGTGTTTTATAAAATAAAAACTACAAAAAATGAAAGTATGTTAAACTTTAAATTTTATTAAGTGTTATTAATAATTAAATAACTATTTTAGTTATTAACTTAATATAAATATTATAAAATAACTTGTTTTTAACCCCTATAATACATTTTTCCCTTTTTGTTTTTTTGTTGTTGTTTTTTAAGTTCATTTTACAATTTAATTGTTAATTTTTAGTTCCTCAAATTTTGTTTACTTATCTAAGTAATTAGATTCTATATTTTTTGTGTTTATTCTCTTTTTACAGTACTTCTTAATAAAGGTTATTTTTCAGTGATATATATTATTCTGTATATTCAAAGTTAAATAATAATTTATAGTTTTGATTTAAAGAAGTAACCTATTATAAAAGAGTATGGCATTACAAGATAATGTAAAATTATTCAAAAAAAAAATATATAAATATATGGAATATGAATATTTGTTTATAAAAACCTAAAGGAAGGGGAAATCTGATAATGGTAATCAGTTGTACTTGCACTACAAATATGATAGTTCGATTCTATCTTTCTCCATATTTTTATTTATTTTACAAAATTTAAAATTTAAGCTAAAAAAATAAAATTTACTATTAAATCTAATTAAAATATTAACAAAACTAAAAGCCCCGGTGGCTTAGCGGCTAAAGCGTTACATTGAAGTCGTAAATAGGGGAGTTCGATTCTCTCCCGGGGCATAAGAGGGGCGGATAAAAATAGAAAAATCGATAACAAATTAAATTTATTATTATTGTTTAACTGAATTTATTAAAAAGAATTTTTTTGTTTTGTTCAAATTAAACAAGTTGGTTTTTAGCTAAGTAAAAATCAAGTGAATAAAATTTTGTTTGCTAATAAAAATTATTTAAGTAATATTTATTATATTTAAAGTTTAAATTTAATTTTATATTAGAAATTAATTTCCTTTGTTTAAAAAGAGAGATAATTATAAACAATTAAAAATTGTTTTTTTTTTAAGCCTTACAATTAATTGAATTTGAATTTTGTTTTATTTTAATTTTAACTTAGTTGTTTATTGAATTATATAAAGTTTAAGAAATAAATATATATAAGAGATATTAGCTTAAAGCAGCTTGAAGATAACCAGCGTTTATAATTTTCAGTTTATCAAGTTTTACCTTAAAAACAAAGGGGAACTATCTTAAACCTTTAGTTATAGTTTTATTAAATATTTAGTTTAAATTTTTTATTTGTTTATTAAAAATAAAGATTAAAAAATATAAATTAAGCCGAAATAGTTTAATTGGTAAAACGGATTCCTTGTAAGACTTTGATATTGGTTCAATTCCAGTTTTCGGCATAAAGTTCTTTCAAATAAAAACAGTAAATGTAAAATTTTACATTTTAATTGTTGTTTTTACTTTATGAGTATTATAAATAAATTGTGCAGTAAAAATTTTCATTAAAATTAAAATAAAAATTTTTATTTAATAAATCTAATAAAATTTATTTTGTAAATTAAATAAAATATATTAGATAAAACAAAAACTGAGTTGAAATTAGAATGAGTTGTAGTTTAATTGGAAAAACACCATTTTTTGGTAGTGGATCTTATCAGTTCAAATCTGGTCAACTCAGTTATTTAAACCTAAAATGCTACAAAAAATATAATTAAAAAAAAAATATTTTTTTAAATCACTTTAGGTTTTTCGTGATTCTTCTTGTATGAGCGATTTTTACTTTATATATACTTTATTTATTATATTAGTATATATATTGTAAGTACCGAAAATCTTTTGATTAATATAATTAATTATTTTAAATTTCTTCTGTTTATAAAATATAGTAAATTAAAATTTTACTTTAAATTTAAATTAAATTAGTTTAGATTATTTTTTTATTAGATTTTCGTACAATTCCAACCATTATATTTTATTAGCTAAAAAAAGTAATTAACCAAAAAAAAATAAAACTAAATACTTTTTCCTTTTTAGAAAATAATTACCAATATTAATTAAAAAAATAAATTTTGTTATATATTAAATTATAATTTAGTTGTATCTAGTGTTTATACCTAAATAGGGTCAAACTTCAGCTCTTATTTATGGTGATTGGATTGTATAACCTTAAAGTTCCTGTTAACAAGGACCCTGCCTTTAAATTATTAATAAAGGTCACATTATTCATGATTAATCAGATCAACTATATTTTTTAAAAATCTAATATTTTATTTTTTCTTTAGCTTATTTTATTTATAATAATTGTTAGCTTAATTAAACTTTCTTTTTTACAAAGCTAATTTAAATTTTTAAACTCTAAGCGAAATAAATTTAATATTTATATTTTAAGGCTTTAAATTTTAATATTATTATAATTAGGTGTAAAATCTTAGTTAGAAAAAAGGTAATATAAAGAGACTATATCTGTATAGTATATAGCCTTACATCGTTTCTTATTGGTAAATTAATTAAAATTAAAAATTTCTAATTTTTATGTTTTTGTTTAAAATTATATTTACATAAATTTTATTTAGGTATTATTGGTTTTATAAATAATAAAGAATAACAAAATTTACTCTAATTAAATAACAAAAATTTTTGTGAAAAAAAAATGATAATAAATATTTAAGTTTTATTCTGTTATTTGTGATATTAAATATTATGATTTAATAATATTCTATTAAATATGCGTAATATAATCGTAAGATTCGAACGTTTTAAAATACGTAGGCTTAAAAATACCGTACTAATTGATTTGATATAAAAAGAACAAAAAGTACGGTTTTATTAAATAATAAGAAAAAAAAATATGAAAAATTTATTTATTGATATCTTAGCATTTGGAACTTTATTTTCTAGTGTTTTAGTTATAACTTCAAAAAATCCTGTAATAGCGGTAACTTTTTTAATAGCTGTTTTTGTTAATGCAGCTGGTTATTTGATTTTAATGGGTGTAGGTTTTATAGGAATATCTTACATCATTATTTATATTGGGGCTATTACTGTTTTATTCTTATTTGTTATCATGATGATAAACATTAAATTAACAGATATTTTAGAAACTGGGACTCAATATACTAAAAATATTCCATTAGCTTTAGCTTTAGGTTCTTTATTTATTTATGAAATATTCACTATTATGCCCTTTAGTTTAAATAATGTTCCAGCAATTTCTGCCTTATTAGATATATTAACTAAATTAAATGTTTTAGTACTGTATCCTGATATTAAATTAGTTACTGAAATTAATGTTGCTTTAGATCCTTCAATCGCTGATACTTCCTTTGTTAATTTTTTACAAATACAAGCAATAGGACAAGGATTATACACATATGGTGCTATTTGGTTGATTCTTTGTAGTGTGATTTTATTATTAGCAATGGTTGCTCCTATTTTCATATCTAAAATTTCTAAAAATAATAAAGCTAAACCGCAAATTTAACTATAAATTAAATGACTTATATTATATATATAATTTTATACTTTGAAAATAAACAAATTACCATTTGTTTAGTAATTTATTCAAAAAAATAAAAAATAAATTAAAATTTAAACTAAAAAAAATATAAGCTTTATTTAAATATATTAGTTTATTAATTACCTTTAACTCTTTTTAATATAAAAATTAACGTTAACAAACCTTTTTTTTAGTAATTACTTTGTTATAAAATTTATGCTAATTTCGGGTAAATTAAAATTTTATTTTTTGGTTTATCGTATAGTTTTAACTTTGTACTATTTTTGTTTTATGTAAAATTAGTTACTATATAACCCCTTTCTTTAGTGATATTTTTTAATTTATAATTTATAATTTATAATTTATAATTTATAATTTATAATTTATATAAAAATATTTTTAAACTTTTTTTAATTTATGTAGAAGAATTTAATAAAAATAAAACTTAATTTGTAAAACTGTAAATTTTCACCTTTCGGATATTTTATATTAAGGTAAGCTAAATTATATTTTTTATATTAATTTTATAGGTAGAAATATTAATTAAGTTTTAGGTTGAGCAATGATTCTTATTAGTCTTTTAATTTTAATAGTGGCAATAGCCTTACCTTCAATCAAGACACATCTTTCTCCAGTTTTCTTAACGAGAATAACTGCTATAATTTTATTTTATTCCGGTGTATTAGCCTTTAATGCACTTTATATTCAGTCAATTGGATCAGGAATAGGAGTTTATAGTGGTATATTCCATGTAACAACAATATCACAACACTTAGATATTTTTTTATTTATAGTAGGTGGTTTAATATTAATACCTAGACCAGGTATAATAGAATACATAAAAGTATTATCTCAAACTTCTAATGTTTCTTTAGATGCACCTGTAAAAAGATCAACTTTCACATCTTCAGATGTCAAATTAACACAAGACACGTCAAACGATCTAATTAGAGGAGATAATTTCATAAATGTTTCCACTCCATCTAAAATAATAAACAGTGAAGTGTTCTCAGTTTTAGGTGATAAATATTCATTAATAATATTGTTTAGTACTTTAGGTTCTTCTTTATTATTATCTTCATCTGATTTATTATCTATGTATTTAAGTATAGAATTACAATCCTTTGGGGTATATATTTTAGCTACTTTGTTTAGAGATTCAAGATTGGCTACTTCAGCTGGATTAAAATATTTCTTATTAGGAGGTTTATCTTCTTGTTTAATTTTATTAGGTTCAGGTTTAGTATATTTTTATACAGGTCTAACTAACTTAGATTCAATATATAGTATAATATCAATCTCAAATAGCTTAAATATAACACAAGGTTTAACCTTAGGTTTAAGTTTAATAATAGTAGGTTTTTTATTTAAAATAGCAGCAGCACCATTACATAATTGGGCTCCTGATGTTTATGATGATAGTCCCTCAATAGTAACAATATGGCTAACTATCATGCCTAAAATAGCTATCTTGATATTCCTATTAGATCTATTTATAGGAGGTACATTTTCATCTAATAATATTAATAATCTTTCTATTATAGGTAAAGATGTATTAAGCTCTTATGGTTTATTAGAAATAATTGGATATGAAACATTAAAAAATTTATTATTAATAAGTTCACTATTTTCATTAATAATTGGAACAGTAGTAGGCTTGGCTCAATCTAGAATAAAAAGATTATTAGCTTACAGTACAATATCTCATGTTGGTTTCTTACTATTGGCTTTAGCTATAAATAGTGAACAATCTATAGAATCTTTCTTATTTTATATTATTCAATATTCTGTAACTAATTTAAACACTTTCTTAATTATATTAGCTTTAGGTTATTTAAATTTTTACAATAAATTTAATTTAAATAAAAAAGGTTTTAGATACGGAATATATTCAGAAACTAAAAATATAGAAAAACTAGATATAAGAAATATAACAGAGTTAACAGGTCAATTTATGAAAAATCCTATACTTAGTCTAAGTTTAGCTGTTTGTTTGTTCTCAATGGCTGGTATTTTGTGAATGCCTCTTACTTAATTAAGTAAGTTAAGTTCACTATTTGCTGGAAACCCTTTAAAACTTGAATACTCCCTTTAAATTTAAAACCCACAAAAGCACAGTAATAATTTCCAAGTTTTGTATTAAAGGCAATCAGCAGGAAACCAAATTAAACTTTAAAGCCTTAAAGCATAAAAATATTGGAGTGTTTTGAGTTTAAGAGTAGGATCCTCAGAGACTACACGTGAACCATGTATAATAAATTTTATTATACTAAAGATATAGTCCAAATTTTAATCAAAATAAGATTCAAATTTTGTTAGATTTTTTATTTAATTTATTAAATATTTATAGTATGTTTATGTGTAATGATCTTTTTGTTTTTGTTTCCATTTGTCCTTTCATCATCTCTCAAAATATTTTACCTAGTAAAGATAAAAATCAAATTATAACCTTTAATAAGATTAATAATTTTGGTTCTTATCTAGCAGGTTTAATTGAAGGTGTTGGTTCTTTTTATGTTCCTGATAAAATTCGAAACAAAAAAGGTAAATTAAATCAAGCTAAAATTGAAATAGTTTTTACGAACTATGACTTAAATTTAGCTAATGCAATAAGTAACAAAATAGGAGGTGGTTTTTTAATTAAGATTGAAAATTATTTACGTCTCTTTTTTAAAGATAAATCTTCTATATTGCGAATAATTAATTTAATTAACGGTGAAAGGCTAACACCTAAAATTGAAGCTTTACATCTACTTATTAAATGGAGTAACTAAAAATGGTTGTTAAATATACCCTTACTAGGAATTAATATAACACCTTTACAAAACAATGCTTGGCTTTCTGGTTTATTAGATGCTGAGGGTAGTTTTTATTTAAATTGGCTCTACGATAAATCAGGATTACCAACTAGTTTGCAGTATTTTATTCGAATTTATCAGCGGCAAACATATACAACTCACTCAAATAATTTGACTAATTTTATATTTATGAGAAATATAGCGAATTTAGTAGATATTAATTTAAGCTCTTATGAACGTAAAAGATTTAATTCAATTATAGAACAAGGTTATTTAGTTAGAACAGCTAAAATTTTATCTAATTATATAATAATTAGTTATATAATAAATTTTCCTTTGTTTACATATAAATATGTTTGTGTTCCTGTATTTATTGAATTATATCGGCTACAAATAAGTAAAGAATATAAAAATTTAGAGGCAACAAAAAAACTTGAACAATTAAAATTAAAAATCATTCAATCTTAGATCACAATAAATATTTAGAATCTGATTTTTATTAAAATTGATTCCACCATTAATTGGATTTTTTTCAAAACAAATGGTTTTATATTCAGCAATACAAAGTGGTTATTATTTTATGTCTATAGTTGCTATTTTAGTTAGTGTGATAAGTGCTTCATATTATTTAAAAATAATTAAAATCTTATTTACAGAACTACAAGAATCTACTTTAGATTTAAAGGATAAAGATATAATAAACTCAGGATCTACTCAAACAGAATCTGCTCCTTATTATCCTTTATCTAAAAATATACCTTTTGTAAATATTTTTGATAATTATTACATTTCATATTATATTACAAACTTCCATAGTTTCTTAATTTCAACTCTGACTTTAGTTATCTTACTATTTATTTTAAAACCTTCATTGCTATTAAACAGTACTCAATTGTTATCTTTATCTTTATTCTATTGTTAAAAATTGAGAATTTCTACTTTACTAGTTTTATTTATTTTTGTTCCTATTTTAGCTTTATTGTTATTAGGTTTAAACGTTTTATTGGCGCCTAGTCGACCGGATGAATCTAAAGTTTCTCCTTATGAATGTGGATTTTCAGTAATACAAGGTCAAACTAGATCTGTTTTTCACATTCATTTTTATTTAGTTAGTATGTTATTTCTTATTTTTGATTTAGAAATTTTATTATTGTTTCCCTTAGCAGTAAGTCTTTATCAGGTAAATATTTTTGGGTTTAGTATTGCTATCCTATTCTTTTTTGTATTAACTATTGGATTCGTTTTAGAAATAGGTTCAGGTGCAATAAAATTTATTGACTTTAAAAAAGTTGAATAATTTAACCCTTTCATCTTTTCTGTTTTAGTTTTAAACATTTTTAAAAAAGCAAAATTTATCTTACAAAGAAAAAATGAGCTCTTTTTTTTTAAAAGAGAGTTAAGAAATCTAAATCTGTAATTAAAATAATTATTTATTTAATTATTTTATTTCGTGAAAGTACTGGGGTTTTGTAAAATATATATTTATATAGCTAAATAATTAGCGGCAATAAAATATGGTAAATTTTGTTATTATTAAAGTTAATAAGTTAATCTTTACTAAGCAAGTTTAGATAATTCTTATTGTTAAGAATTTTTTTTTAGAAATCGAAAGAGTTTGAACAAAAAAAAAAAATAAAAGTGAAGTAAAGAAATAAATAATATTGAACACTTAAGTTTGTTAAATCTAATTTTGCTTATATCTTATTAAATTTGGTAACTTGAACTTTAATGCCTATATTTCACCTATGAATTTTTAGTTTTGAATCAGAATAAAAACTTAACAATGAAAGTTTTTAATATTACCGAATCAGTCTTACAGATTTATCTGACTCTAGAAAGCTGAAATAGTTTAAAGGGTTAAAACATATCACTCATGACGATAAAATAAAGGTTCAATTCCTTTTTTCGGCCTTAAATTTTAAAACTAAAGCTGAAAATAGAACAACAAAATTATTGTAGTATAAATTATTATTGTTTACATTTATTTAAATTAATAGCGCTATTGTATAATCTTAATATTTTTTGATAGTTCTGGTAATTTCTTTGTTAAATTATTTGTAAAATAAAAAATTTTATACTAAAAGATCAAATTATTAATTTAAATTACTTAAAATTTTATTTAATTTATTTGTTTAAATATGGATTATTTATTTTTAATAAATAGTTAAAAGGGTAGTATTAAAAAACATTCACAATTAAAATTTTTATAGGGGTTACATTTTAATTATCTAATTTTACTTCTTCTAAATCATCTTCATTCCTATGAATTTTAGATGATTTTCTAATTACTTTTCTACCTTTATTTTCATTCGGTATTGTAATAGTAGTTATTGAAAACAGAAAGTAAGTAAACATTTTATAATCTATTTCAGTTAATAAAAAATATGCTCCAGTCTTCATTCCAATTAAATAATTTAGTATTTAAATAATATTAAATTTAAAATCTAAAGAAGTGAAAGATAATAAAAAAGTTGTTATTTGAGTATATAATTGTAGTATATACACTCCATTTAGTTATAATTTTAATTACACCCTTGAACGGAGATATATATTTCATATTACTAATAAAATTTAGAAATAATACTTTAGATAGTAAATTTAAAATTTCTTAAAGATAAGCTTTAATAGTTATACCTTTTGCTTCTAAAGATTCTAAATAAATTAATAATTTTTTTAATAAGTTTCTCATTTGTAAAATTTATAAAAAATACCCTAATTACATTAGAGGTATATAAAAAAAACTTCTTTTCCGTAGATTACAATCCTCAAATATAAAACTTGAAGATAAGCACAAAGGTGCAAATATTGGATTTCGATACGAAACTTATTCATTAAAATTTAAAGTAAAATTTTATAATTTTAATATAATTGCTATATAGTTTAGGTACATAACTATTAGTTTGATAGGTGCATTTCAACTAAACCTTCGTTTAGTTAGTTAATTAATAAGGTTAAAAGGAGCTAGATTCAAAAAGATAACCTTCTATTATCTCAAAAGTGTAACCATATTTTGCGTAATTAAGTAATTCTTCACTATAATACCAACCTTACCATGTACCTACCGCATAAATAGTTGTGTTATTTAATTTAAAAGGTAATAAGTGGTGAGTAATACTAGGAGCTTTTACTCTTACTCTTAGGAAACTTACAAAATCGTTAAATAATTTTACATATTCATTCATTTTAGTAATATCTCCATGAAAGTGTGCAAAATACTTCGTTGGATATTTACAAGTTTTCATAACATGTGGATATAAAGAATTTACATCGTAATGATATACTAAATTATTATCAAAGTTTTTAGGTATATACATATCAACATGTCCTCCATAATAACCATTTCTAAGATCAACGAACATATTACCACCAATTGCCGGAATTTTTACATTTTCAGGCATAAAATTAGATCGATATACTCTAAATGTTGCAGAAGGTAAGGTTGGAGTAGTTGAAATATTAACACTAAATTCTTTGAAAAATTCAGAACCAAAATTATTAATAACTTGATATAATGCAATACAATCTTGTTCACAATATTTAATCACTTCATTTTTTAGTGACCAATTATTATTAAATCTAGACACATATTCATTATATTTATCCTCTGAAAGGTTAATGAAATAATCAATAGAAGGTACATTTCCAATATAATTCAAAGTATTTTTACTTACGAATTTATGTGGAAAAATATCTTTTTGATTTTTAACATTAAAAGATTTACCCAATTTATCTAAAGAATTTGGAAGTAATAGTAATGAATCTTTAAAGTTTACTTTATACATGTATCCGGTTCCACCAAAATAAATTTCTAGGTTTATGAATTTACCATCTTTAATAATTGGTGTAATATTAAGATTAGGATAATTAATTATATATTTATAAAGGAAAATTAAATCAAAATTACTTAAATTATGAATATAAATTTCTTTACCTGAGTAAATTTTAGAAAAAATGTTATCAAGTAAGTCCTTAATAAGATTCTCTATTGAGGGGCAATCAGTTAAATAAAAAGATCTTGGTTTTGTACCATCATAAAAAGAAACACAGTAAATATTCATTTTGTTATTACTATTTAGAAAAGTTTCAATATCTAAAGTCATTATATCTAAACTAAATTTTTTATTTTTTCTTAGTTTAGTAATAAATTCTTTAGGAAACAATCTGTCATAAATAAAAAATAATTTACCCTCTTTAATATGATAAGTTGTATTATTAACAATTCTAATGAAATGTTCATTAGTTTTATTAATAAATTTATCCAAGAAACTACCAGTTTTAATTCCACTATCACCAGCAAAGATATTAACTTCACGGTCCATATCAGATAGAATAGAAACTTCCAGAACTCTATTTAGTTTCCGTTTTAAATCCGAATACAAATTAATTAATTTGTATGTGTTCGGATTTACTATTTCAGTAACTAATTTACCCCATGTAGGGTATTTAGTATTTAAGGGTAAATTTAACGGAGCCAAGTTAGAAAAATCTCTTAGTTTTACATAACTATTTAATTTAATTTTACTTTGTTTAATTAAATAATTTGTTTTATCTGTACTAGTCCAATTAATATGAATTGCAATAGCTAAGTTAGGATCATAACTGTTTTTATCTAATTGTTCCCATTTATTTTTAAGATAATCAATATAATTAATGAAATCAAATTTAGTAGGGTATAAGAGAAGATACATCAAAAAGCAAAAGCAAAAACAAAAATCAAAATTTAAAATTGAAAAATTTGCTTTAACAGTAGGGTATTTATTTTAAATAGATAATCTTTATCGGAGAACTATTTTTATTATTCCTATTTGGGAAAGGGTTATTTAGGTCCTTTCTTTTTAAACAGTTTCTCGTCTTGTTTAGGACTAGGGAAAATAAAATTTTTAATTACTTTTTTATTATAGTTAAATAATCTCCATCTCAATGTTTTCTGTTTTACCTCCAGTTACCTTAAAAAAGTGTCACAACGAAAATATGGGACCAGTAGCTAAAGCTACTACACAGCAACCAGCTAAAGTGATTAAAGCTATCGCCCTAGGATCATTAATTCCAAGATTTAATGAGGGGAATGCTTTATCTGCTGTTGTTTTAGATGTTATATTATTAAACCCCCTTACAGTCACCTGATTGTTATTTACGAAACTATCTTGATTCGTAAAGTTAACTAAAATATTAGGAGTCAACAAATCCAATATACACAAAGTAAGCACGGAAACACTTAGTAATATAAAAATTGTAAGGATTATATTTTTTAATTTCATTTTTAATTTTATAATTTTAAATTCTTTCTTAACTTTAAAACAAAAATCTTTAAAGTTAATTTCGCTTAAACAAATTCTATCTAAATAACATAATCTCTTGTTGAAAAATAATAAAATAATAAAACTAACCGGCTGAAATTCTTGAGTAGGGTATAAGTGTACTAACGGCAAAGTACAAAGTACAAAATTTAAGTTTTAAAAAACGAAAAACCAATTGTAGTAGGGTATAAGTGTACTAACGACAAAGTACAAAATTGATTTCATTAATTATATTGATTATCTTTCACCAATAGTTTAAAAATATAATCTTTATTTTCAACTTGAACTAAAATTGAATTATATTTACCGAACAATCTTTTATTGCTTTCGATAAATTTATTTATTGTAGTCTCAAAGTCTATAAAGCCTAGAATTAATGGATAATTTTTATTTATAAATTTATATTTAACAGAAGAATCTGTTGAATAAAATCTCTTTCCAAAACCAGACAAAACAGATGGAGAGTAAATTCTATTATTTATAGTTTTAAAACTATTTTTATAGGAAGAATAGACTTTATCCTCTGATTCGATATAGAAAAAACTAATTTTATCACTAGTTTTAAGAGTAATATTCTTTAAATTTAAAGATTCTAAGATATTTTTAACTAAGGTTATTTTATCTCGTTTATCATTTAAATTTAGTAATATATCTTTATAAATTATTGTAATATTTTTACCCTTAACAACTTTCACAGTTGTTTTGATTATATTACTTTCAAATAAATCATTTCTATTTAAGAAGTTTGTCAGTTTAACTTTAACCATTCGGTTAGTAACAGTTAAAGCTCTAAAAACGAGGTCGTATCTTTTCATTTTGGTTTTTTTTATTTTTAAACCAATACAGTATTTTGTCTTAAAGACTTCTATTTATTCAAATAATTTTGGAAATTAATTAATATTTAGTTATACCTAAGCGTCCCGCTTTGCAAACTCTTTACAAAAAGAAAGATATTCACAGTTTCAGTATAAATCATCCATTTTGAAAGTTTATTAAAAATAAAAAATATACAACGAGTTAGTTACCTTCGAGAGATAAAATTACCTTAGTTTAGAATAAAAACTGAACATCTTTATATGGTAATGTAAAAAAAACCGCGGCTCAACTTATATTTAAATAGAAATTTTATTATTTTTAATTTGACTTTTTTAAATATAAGAGTATACTGATATTAACTTATTTTTAAAAATAAAAATTTATTTTTTTTTTTACTAAAAAAAAAGTATTTTAGTGTTGACTGTTAATATATTAGAGCTAATTTTGTATTTGTATATAACTCGGACGTTTGGAAGATAAAAAAGTTAAATTCGATTCAATAATTACTACCTTTAATATACCAAATGAAAATAAAGGTAGAAAAGTTATTCGTAAATCCAATTCTAAAGGTAAAGCTAAATTAGAAACAATTCAGGAAGAATCCGAAGATGATTCTAATTTATAATTATTTACAAAATATAAGGATCTCATTGTATTATAGGGGTAATATTTTAACCCTTTTTTAACTTAACATAAATTAATTAAAATTTATGAAATTACTAGAAGTAAAGTTGATTTACACCTAATAATTTGAATCATAGCGACACGGAATACAAGAACGATTTATGTTAGTATTTATTTATTTTTTGGTATTGAGATTGACATTCTATATAATTTTATAAAATCAAATCCTTTTGCCATTTCTGGATTTTCTTTAAGAATTTCTTTAAGGAATCTTCTTTCAAAACTAAATTGATCTCTAGGTAGATTAGATCTTTTTAAGACAAAGGTTTTGTTAAAATGAAAGTATCGTTCATTTAAGGGATATATTAGATTTGTTGGGATTTTAATACCATAAAAAATCATGTTTATTCTGATTTTTCTACCATCATCAATTTGTCCATTTAGACAATATTGATCTGGTGATGGTTCATCGTAACCATGATCTTTACCAAATAATAATAATAATGACCATAAGTTAGTTATTATATCTTCTAATTGTGATTGTACATATGGTATATCTTCAAATAGAAAATACGCATAACCTCTTGTATTATAATATTTACTAAATTTAAATGTAGTTGGTTTGTTCATTTCTTTTTCTTAATTATTTTCTTTCAAAGTTCTTTCTGAGCTAGTTACTAAACCATCTTTGGTTTGACTAGAACTATCTAGTAAGATACGTTTTGGAGAAGTTAAAGTATTAGAAGAAACTGATTTATCCGAAGTTTCAGGATTTTCTGATGTTTCTGAAGTATCAGGATTATCAGGTTTATCACTAGGTTTATCATTAGTTTTAACAAATAATCCTTTAATTTTAGCATAAGTATTTTTAAATATATTACTAATTTTTAAAGTTTCATTAATTTTATCTTTAACTAATTTAATTTCTTCAGGGAAGAAACAAAGTCCTAAACCTATTAAACTTAATCCTAAAACATTAATTAAGTTATCTATAGTAAAATATTTAATATAGAAACTTTTCTCAGGAAATATAGAAGAATCATTATTAATTAAATTACTATATTTTTTAGAAATTTCTTCTTGTAAATATTTTCTGAATTTATTTCTTCTATACTCCGGATCCATCATTTTTTCTAATTCTATATAATAGTAATCAATTGTAAAATTTTGTTGTTTACTAATATCTGCTTTAACTTGATCTTTAATTTGTTGAGGAATTTCACTTAGCACTTCATGATTAATTTTATTGATAGGAATTTTAATAAACAAAGATTTTAATCTTTTAATTTTATTAATTATTTCCTCAGTTTTATTAGGTAATTTATCTAATTTAACTATTATTTTACTCAATAATTTATTATATTCATTACTCAAAGAATATCCAATGTTATACAACATTTCAAAATCAATTTCAACAAGTAACATATATAATGCAGAAATAGAACCCGAGATTAAAGTAACTAGATAAGGAATAGTTAACTGAAAGCTTAATAAACCTAAAATTAAATTACCAATTATAGTAAGAATTGTAGTATAAATACTCCATTTAGTTACTATTCTAAGTAAATAAACAATAGGCGCTAACAATTTAAATTTACCTAATTGATTAATTAAAATTATTTCACTAGTCAATCTAAATAATCTGTATGTAAGTTTTCTGATTTCCGAATCATTTTCCCTATATTTATTAATTATATTTTTTATCATTTCTTTCATTTTTTGTTTGTTTTTTATTTTAATTTTCATTCTTGGTTTTAATTATAAATACCAATAAAATTAGATAAGATATTTAATAATTAGCCTTTAAATTAGCTTTCAATTTGATTACTAAATACTTTTTAATAAAATATTGATAAGTTTATTATTTATTTTATAATACTTTATTACTTATCTCTTTTAAAAAGCCATTGTGTGTAGAATTAAAATTAATACAAATAAATTTAAAAGTGTAGGTATATAATCAGATAATATATGTTTTATACCTGAAGACGCTTACTAAACTATTATTTTTTACTCTTTTCCGGTTTTGAAAAACATTCGCATTTAAGATGTTTTTGGATTTTTACACAGACAATTTTCTATCATCCATTATTTAAATCCACTAGTGAATAATCACAGTTTTGAAAAATGACACATTGGATTTACCTTTCATTTTATTTTCTTATTTTTAGAATTAACAGAAATTAAATTTAATTCAAAGGTTTTTCTAGTGAACTAGATTTTGTTTAAGGAATTTGTCTTATCTTAAACAAATTAAATAATAAAAAGGTGTTAGTGTAAAGCAATAATTGGAATTGAACCAATATCTTTCAATTAAAAATCGAACACTCTACCAATTGAGTTATACTGCTTGTGGTTAAAAATATTAAAGAGAAGCAATTGGACTCGAACCAATATAATTTAGTTAAGAATCTAATACTCTACCAATTGAGTTATACTTCTTTTGGGGTGAAAGTTAATAATATAAAATTATGCATTGTCTATTCCTATAAGAAATAGGATATTCTCTCTTCAATTTAAAAGGTAAGAATTAAAGGGTTAAAAGTTTTAAGATTTATTTATTTTCAGTTTCTTTATTAACTGATACATTTTTAGTATTACAGAATTTATTATTTTCAAATACAGATAAACGTTTATTATTAATTACTTTAAGGTCATAAGGACTAATCTTAACAGTGATTAAACCTTTGTTCATATCTTTAAACCATTTTTCATGTTTTAAGACAGTATGGCTAGATTCAACTAATAGTTTTTCAAGATTTTCTAAAGAAATTTTATCTTTAAAACCTTTAACTTTAGTTTTTTCTATTCCATCTTGGTTTAGTGTACCATAAACTTTAGGAGCTAAACCAATGAATTTAAAGTAAGAATCTTCCAGTTTAAATTTACCTAGCTCTGTTGAACTAACTAAATCATCTGGTAATTTCCCTATAATATAAGCAGAGTCAGTATCAGTATACAGGAGAATTAAGTCGTCTCTATTCTTAACTGCGCTCATTTTAATTCTAGCAAAAGATGTTACAGCAGAAGCTACAGCTACATTTGAAAAAATTCTATTAGATTTATCTTTGTAACCCACTAAAATAAATTCTCCAAAATCACTCCAGTCATCATAAGCTGAGGAATTAAATTCATTTTTATGAATAAATTTATAACTTATTAGATTAGGATCAATTCCGAATCTTCCGTATAAACTATTCATTAAAATTTTAAGAATATAATTCATTGGGTGATTTTTAGGATATTGTAGTCGTAAATTATAAAGATCGGTAACAAATTTACTGAATAAATCATCAGTATCAAAAATAAAACCATCTAAGATTTCAAATTTATAGCCTAGTTGAAGTGCATTTTCTATTTCAATTGATGTATACCATCCAATCCAATTACCTGTAGGATAAATTGATTTACCTTCATTATGAAGAGGTAAAATAGGATGTTTAATACTATCAGCTACACTTACTTTAACTTTATAAATACCGAATTTAACTTGATATTCATCCATTAGAGTAATATCACCTTTGAAATATCCAACTAGTTCCGTAGGGAATAAATTATCTTTCATAACAGAAGGGTATAAAGAATTAATATCATAAGAATTAACAACTTCTAAATCATTAGTATCCTTATTTTTAATTTTACTTAAAATTTCTGTAACTGTAAAATCACTATTACTTTCAGGAATGTATAAATCTACATGTCCACCATAGTAAGATTCTACTAGAATATTATATATATTAATAGGTAAATTAGGAATAATTTTATCATCTAAATAATTTGTTCTGAAAACTCTCATAGAAAGAGAAGCCGCAGTAGGACATTTAATAATATCAAGTCTAAAATATTTTAACATTAGTTCTCTAAATTTTAGCATAATTTTATGCAAAACAATACAATCATTTAAACAATAATTATTAGTTTCATTTTTAAGAGACCAGTTATTATTGAATTTCGATTTATAATTATTATAATCATCTAAAGAAACTTTTTTATCATCAAAATATTTATATGCTGGCACTTCTCCAATGTAATCTAAGTTATTTTCATTTGGGAAATAATAAGGATAAATAGTTTTATGAGAATCAATACTAAATTTGTGAGATAAATTATCTAAACCTGATAATAATAATAATATAGAATCAAATAAAGTTAGTTTATATTTTTCTCCATTTAAATTATATATTATTTTAATACTTAAGAATTTACCATCTTTATAGTTAGGTGTTAAGCTAACACCTTCTCTTTGTAATAAATGTTTAACAATGAAAATTAGATCAAATTGAGCACTATTATGTGCATACCAATAAGATTTATTGTTTTCAGCAGTTAATAATTTATTAAAGAAATTTTCTATAAGCTCATTGCTATTTGGAAAATTACTTAAATATAAAGATTTTGTTTCTAAACCATCAAACATTGAAGCTGAAAGTAAATTAATAGTCCCATCTTTTCCGAAATAAGTTTCGAAATCATAGGTACCTATTTTTACTTCATTTTTAACCTCTGGAATTAGAATAGAAAGTACATTTTCTCTAACATTAGTTGGTTTTCCTTCTTTATCTAGCAGATAAGTTTTAGGGAAATAATTTTGATTAAAATAAAAGTAAATTTTATTATTATTGAAATAAATAGTTTCTTTACTTTCAATAAAATATCTAGATAAATTATTATTAACATTTCTATTATCTTTATCAATAAAATTAAATACTAAACCAGATTTTAAGAATATTTTAATATCTTTTTCACCTGGTTTAATATATTCTACCAATATGTAGTCAATATTTTCATTAAAACTAATGTTTTCAATTCTCAAAATTTTTGAGTCTAATTGGAATTTAATTTTTCCCCAAGTATCATAATCAATATTCCATGGAATATCAAAATAATTAGGTACTTCACTTAATCTAATTAGATCTTTTTTGTTTCTTTGAATTCTATCATAGGTAATTTTATTTGATTCTATCCAATTAATTATTATTTTATCACCAGTTACTGGATGATAACCATAATCATGATCGTTAAAATATTTAATCACATTATTAATATAGTTAACTTTTTCTTGGTTATTACTCAAATTAATTATAGTTTTATAAAACATTGTTTTATATTCAAATACTTCTTGGTAGCTAATTTTAACTATGATAAAAATATAATTAGATCTAAACTTATTATTATTAAAGAATCTAAATAGATATGATCTTAAATTAAATTCATTTAAATTTTGCTTTAAAATAATCTCCTTTGAAATATAATTTTTAGAGCTAGCTTTTGTGGAATATAATTTTTTGCCTAAAGTTAATAATTTATTTATAGAAGGGATAATTTTATCTAATTTATTAGAAAATTTTAAATATTATAAACAACACTCCTGAACAAATTAAGTCAACAGTGGTTCTAATAGCATATAAAACACTCCGGACTATTCTTAAATGTAGACATTAAGGTTTTTAAACTAACAATTCTGGACTATTTATAACATTTTTTTATATTTTTTGTTTTTCTTTTCTCTTTAATAAAAATTTTAGTTTTTTTTTTGTTATTAATATTTCAATACAAAAAACTAAGTTTGTTTTTTTTGATAGAAGTAAACTATAAATAAAAAGGGTTGTATCTCGCTTATAAAATTCATTATTAAAAAAGAATTGAAATTTAAAAGAGGTAGAATTAGTTTAATTGGTAAAATGACGTCTTGTGGCGACGATGTACAGAGTTCGAGTCTCTGATTTTACCCTACTTGGAAAAATGTAAATTTAGTTTTCTTATTTATATTTATTTTTTTGAAAAAGGGGAGGAGAATAGAGTTAAAATATTTATAAGAAAAAAAAAAAAAAAAAAAGTAAAAAAAAAATTTTTTTTTTTGTTTTAGTTTAAAATTTACTAACTAAAATTAAAACTTAAAAACAACAACAACAAAAATTTGTTGTTATTTTGTTTTACCTTAAAGCAATGAATTTTGTGATAAAATTTTATTGCCTAATCTTAATTATTTACAAATATTGTGTATTATTATTTTTTAAACTAAAGATAGGGTTAAGTGTACAGATGGTTCTGTAGTAGACCTGCAAAGTCTAAAAAGTTAAGGTTCAATTCCTTCTTAACTCTTAAATTAAATTTAGAAATTAAAAATTTTAAAGTTAGTGATTAAAATTTTTATTAGTTTCTAACCAAACCTTCAAATTAAAAAATTTTTTTTTAAAAGGGTTAATTATAAAGATTTCATTTAAAATTAGGAGAGACTAAAATTAAATCTTTAACAAGAGGAAGCAGAACTTGATTGGCTGAGTGTCTCACTTTTAATGAGCAAGGTTCCGGTTCGAGTCCGGATGCTTTCAAAAAACAAAACAGAAAATAGCCAAGCCTTTAAATTTAAACTAATTTTGTTTTAATTAAAACTTCGGTTTTTAGTAGAATATAAGAAAGTTGAATTATCACCTCTCCAAAAATTTCTAGTTATAGTTTAAAAAGTGAACAAAATTGTTCAGGATTGTTTAATATAAAGAATTTCTTAAGCTTAATTTATTTCTCAAATTAATAATTAATTTATTTAAATTTTGTCTTAGTAGTATATAATTCTTGCTATTAATTAAATAAAAACAAAAAAGTCTAAATAGTTCAGGATTGTTTCCTAATAACATTCGAAGTCTAAAACTCTCCCGCGGCTTTTCCGCGGTTAGTCTTAAAAAATTTATAACTTGTTTCTTGAAAAACTCTGTTATTTCTATTTATTTTTAAAAACTTCTCTCTTTTTAATAAAAATTGTTTATTCTTTACTTTGGAAAGGGTCATTTATACCCTTTCAATTTAAAACTGTAGGGTATAAGTATACGAATTAACAAAAACAAAATAAAGTAGTAGTATATAAGATTTTCTAATTATCTAAGATAAAAACTATTCTTTTTATAGTTTTACTTCTTTTTAATAATAAAAAGAGTTAGTGTAAAGCAATAAATGGAATCGAACCAATATCTTTTGATTTTGTTTATTACAAATACTCTGCCTAATTGAGTTATACTTCTTGGGGTTAAAAAATATTCTTTTGTTTTATAACTGGAATGGTTTAAAAACAAATATAATAAATAATTTATTTAATTATTTAATATTTTACCTATTCATGTTTTGTAGTTCTATAGTGTCCAGGTTTTGTGGTTCCAGTACAGGCATTTGTGTATAACTATACAGTAAATAACCTGTACCGCACACGGCAATTAGAACTACTACAGAAGTTAAAGCTAGAAGCGCTAAAGTCCCCGGATCTTTAATATCCAGGTGATTTGTTGACTCTGTAATATTGTTTGTAACTGTATTAGTAACATTTTTAACCGATTCGATATTTTTCATTGAAAAATGGTTGTTAATTGCTGCAACGTTATTAGAGTTTGAAGCAGCAATTAAGCTATCAGCTTTCAAATCAAACAGGAACTCTAACGCAAAGTAAGTTAATAAAGCAGATGCTAATAGCATTATTACAGCTAGTAAAATTTTAATTTTGTATTTCTTATTTTCATTTTGTTTTTATTTATTGTCTCTTAACTTAAATAAAGTTTAATTTATAGTTTAAGTTAATTTTGCTTAAACAAATTCTATCTAATTAATATAAGATCTTGCTGTTAATTTAAAACTAATAAGTGGATAAACATGTATAATCTATCTCATTTATCTGTCTTAAAACAAAATCTCTCAATTTAATTAGATATCTAGCTATTATTGGACTCGAACCAATATATTTTATATTAAAATAAAACAACCTAAATAGCTTTAAGGGGTTAAAAACTTCTCTTATAAAAGCTAGGGTTAATAAAATATTATTTCTCAATAATTTTATTACTTGTACCTACAATTAAACCATCTTTATAAACAAGATTTCGTTTTAAGTCTGTAGGTTTCAATTCGTATGTCAGTTCTTCCACAGAAATAGTACTGTCCCCTAGATGGTTAAACCATTTCACTTGCTCAATGTTAACTGAACTATCTTTTTTTAATAGTCCAGCTAATTGGTTTAAAGTTACTTTAGTTTTTAAACCCTTAGTTTTAGTAAATTCTGTTCCATCCACTGTTCTACCCCCATATACTTTAGGTCCTAGAGCAACAAAACTGTCTAGTACTGGCAAAGGTTTGAAAAAACCTAACTTTTTAGAATCAATTAAATGATCTGGTAAAGGCTTATTGTAATAAACAGAGTCAGTATCCGTATAGTAAAGAGTGTAGCCCGGTAAATTTTTAAAGTTTGACATGTGAACCCTAGCATTAGCAGTAATAGTAGCAGCTATTGCAATATTAACTTTAGGTGTTCTACCAAAATCTTCTTGATAAGAAGCTAAAATTTTATCTCCTAGTTCAATCTGATTTTCCAGATTATCTAAGCCAATTTTATGTATGAAGTCCGAAAGTTCCTCTTTGTTTACCATAACGTGAGTTAAAGTTTTAGGATTCATACCGAATCTACCATACAGAGAATTTAACAACAGTTTAGCAATAATATACATAGGTGTACCTGAATTAGCTTGTTCTTTAATTTGATTTAATCTTTCTACATAAGCAGAAAAAATATCTGAACTTTCAAACAAGTAACCTTCAAGTATTTCAAACTGATACCCGTATTTCAAGGCATTTCTAATTTCGGTTGAAAAATACCATCCTGTCCAAGAACCAACACCATATATAGTTGTACCGTTTGCTTTAAACGGTAAAATAGGGTGTTTAATATTCTTAGGTGCTATTACTTTAACTTTTAAAAAAGATAAATCTTTTCAGGCTAAATCGGCAAACTCCGGCATTTTTGTAATATCGCCATAAAAATGTGCAAATAAGTCCGTTGGGTATTCAAAAGCTTTCATGGCATAAGGATATAAGCCGTTGACATCATATTTATATACTAATCCTTTATTAAAGTTTTTAGGTATATACATATCGACGTGTCCACCAAAGTAAGCTTGACTAATTGCATCGTAAACTCTACCTGTTAATACTGGAAGTTCGAGATTTTTAGAAAGAAATTTAACTCTGAAGATTTTAAAAGCTAGACTCGGTAAAGTTGTAACAGATGAAACATTAACTTGAAATAAATCAAAAATTAACTTAGCAAAAGTTTCAATAACTTGATATAAAGCAATACAATCGATTTCACAATATTTGATAGATTCATTTTTCAGGTTCCAATTATTATTAAAATTTTTACAATAATCATTGTAATCTGATTCAGATATCCCATCGAAATACTGATAGCTAGGAACCACCCCTACATAATTAAGATTATCTTTATTAACAAATTTGTGTGGAAAAATACTCTTTAAAGTATCCACCTTAAATTGTTTAGCAAGTTTACTTAATGAAGATGGTAGCATTAAGAAAGAATCCTTAAAATTAATATTATAAGCCAAATTTGGACCATAATAAATTTTTAAGTTAATGAAGTTACCTTCTTTAATTGTAGTAGGGTATAAGTGTACTAACGGCAAAGTACAAAGTACAAAATTTAAGTTTTAAAAACCGAAAAACCAATTGTAGTAGTTACCACTATTCACTTAGTTTAAAGATCTTAAAAAAGATTTAATTCTTTATTCTTGGAAAGGGTTATTTAGGCCCTTTCTTTTTAAACAGTTTCTCGTCTTGTTTAGGACAGTTTGTTTCACTTCGGCTAACTTATAAACAAACTAAATAAGTGTAGCCTGACTTAAGCAGTTTACCGTCTTTACTCAGGACTTAGTTAAGAAATATATTTCTTATTCTTTTAGTTAATTAAACAGAGAATAAAATTTCTCACTAAAAAATTATTAAAGGGTTGAAAACAAATATATCAAAAGAAATTGATTTAACCATTATATCTCAAACACTCTATTTAACTGACCCCCTAGGGCTATTCCCTAGGGAACCAAACCAACCCTGGAAATGTCTTGAACCAGACGGAAAGTCTGATAATCTACTTCCACTTATTGAAAAGAACCCTGGTTCTAAGTTTACTTGCGATAAAACAGGTGAGCCTTGAATGCTAGTTTGTGTATTTAAAGGAGCTATCTCACTAACAGAACTAGCAACTCTTTCAACCACAGATTGTGCTCTTACCGGAAAATAAGTTTCCAGTCCTAAAGAGGACTTAGAGCTAACTGGGGATTGAATAGGAGTTGTGTGAACAGAGTTAACAGGGGATTGAATAGGAGTTGTGTGAACAGAGTTAACTGGAGATTGTACAGGAGTTGTGTGAACAGAGCTAACTGGAGATTCTAATGGAGTAGGGTGAATAGGACTGTGAAGTTCTGGATGTATGTTAGCATCGTCACCGTCAAAGGCTTCAACCCTCAAAAGCATTCGTCTTGCTAATTCGATCTTTCTATCCCTGATATAAAAAGGAACCTCCTCTGAGCTGTTCAAACTAATGACAGTTTGAGGTGTTTGTCCCCCAAAATACCATGGTTCGTGATTAGGTGAATCAGGCAATCTTAAAGCGAAAGCTCTTTCTAGCACATCCTCTTCACTCAGTTGTGTGGGTCCTGCAGTGTTCCTAGGAGTCATATCCGTTAAAGGAACCTCTCCATCTTCATTAGGAATAGTCGGTCCCAGAGGTTGTACTCCAGTATCGTTTCTATTCCAGAAAAAAGAAGCAACAAAATCGAAACTAGTTTTAATAAACGAACCTGCAGCAACTACACCTGTTTTAATAGCTGAACCTACTGTTACAATCCCTGTAGAGATAGGACTCCAAAAATGAATTACTAAACTACCAATTGCGACCACGCCTAAAAACACAGCAAAATATTGCCAGTTATCTTTAAGGAAACTAAATGTGTTAGAAATAACAGATTTTCTTATTTCAGTTTCAGGATTTTATTTATTGGATCATAAATTTTAAAATCATATCTGTCTCTAAGAAAATCATACCATCTAGATTTAGTCTCACTCAAATAATCTGGTTTAGGAGATAAATCTTGTAAAACTTTAAAGACTTCTCTATAGTTTTGGTACATTCGTGCTTCTGGTATATCCATCAAGCTATCAGGGTGTTTAGGGACACTTTTTAAACCACTGTTGGCTGCCCCCAGTATGTAAACTAAAAATTTTGCAACTGTATCAGTGTAAGTTATTTTAAGAGCTCTAAAAAACTCTATGAACCAACCTGCTATTAATTTAGCTGTAAACACTGGAGTATTAAAATAGAAGATCCACACTACCATTATTAAGTTAAATAGAGTAAAACCTCTAATTAACCATTTAACTGCACCCCCGATTAAACTTAAAATAAATAAAACTTTTGGTATTATAAATCTATCTAGTTTACTAAAAACAAGTAGACTCCAAAAGAAGTTTTTTAGATTAGTTTTCAAGGTTGTACAAGTTTTACATAACGATTTAAAGGATGAAGCAGCTTGAGAGGTGTCTAAATTAGTTCTAAAGCTATTAGCTAAAACAGTAGAACCGCTTAACAATCTACTAAATAAACCCCTACTAGGTTCACTAGGTTTAATTTTAGGAGTTTTAACCGGATAAGCAACAGGAACTTCCTTAGCTGTATCTATAACAGTTTTTTTATTTTTAATTTTAGTTGAAGCGTAACGAGTTCCTATGTAGGAATGTCTATTTGCTTTAACTAACAATGTGGTTTCTAAATAAATAGAAACGAAGAATGAACTAAACAATAATTCGCCTCCTGTTTCTGATCCAATTGACTGAATATAGAGAATACTAAAGGCTAGTATTCCGAAACAAAATAACTCGAATATTGCTAGTCTCGTAAATTTTTAGGTGAAAGATGTATTAAAAATATAAAACAGTTATTTATTTATAAATATAATTATGTAATTTAACTTTTTTTGATTATATAAATATTGATTTCACTTAAAAAATTATAACCCTTTTTGGCTGTAATATTATGATATTTATCTTTTAAATGTTTATTTTTTTCTAAACAAGAATTTGTATATTTAGTTATAAATTTATTTTTATCTTTTACTTTATTAGTTGAATTATGAAAATTTATTTTAGCAGTATAATATTTATTATAAGTTTTATATTCATGACACAAAGAATGAATTATCCAAATAAATTGAGCTATTATTTTTTTATTTTTAATATCTGTAATAAAACCAAATTTAGCTTAAAATAAATAAAAATATTTAAGAAACAACCAAACAAATTCAATACAATCACTTAAAATTAGAAAAAGGTAATCACTTAAAATAAAACCACCTAATGGTTGTTTAAAGTTATAAACTACATAATTATTATTATTTGTAACTGTGTACAATCTTATAGATCGTAATATAGTAATTTCTGTTATTTTATCCATTCTTCTTTATAAAATAAAGAAATATAATAGGATTTTATTTTATTTTTATTTAAAAAATTTTTTTAAAACTTAAAAGGACCGAAAAGGCTCGAGTACTCCTTCCTTACTAATAGGTAAGAGTCTAAACTATATATTAGTCTCCGAAATTTAAAGAAAACAAAAATTGAAAATACGAAAAACCTTTTTTCGAAAAAATATAATCGAGATATCAAATCTTAGAGATAGTTTTAATTATAGTTTACTACAAATTTGTAAAATTCTAAGTTTAGAAAATGAAACAAAATATGTTACAATAAAAGCAGAAATTTTTAATAAAAACAGTACTGTAATTAATATTATTGATAATTATACATTAAATATTAAAGATAAAAATGAATATAAAGCTTACATTAACTTAGTAATATAAAGTTGTTTAAATAAAACAGATCTTAAAATATCTAAAATGATTATGTATAATAAAGGTTCAAATGAAGAAGAATATAAAGAATTTCTTAAAAATTATTTTACAAAATAATCTTTAATTAAACCCTATAGTATGACTAATAAGACTAAATATATTATTTATATATATAAGAGAGAGATATATCAAAAATATACTGTAACACTAACTATGATCATTTTTATCAATATTAGATGAAGTTTTATACACTGCTAACAACTTTAATTCCTTAGAAATAAATTGAAGTAATGTCTCCTTTGAAATATCCAATCAAATCAGTTGGAAATAAAATATCTTTCATAAACGAAGGGTCTAAAGCATTGATGTCATAGCAATTAACAATAGTAAAATCCTCAGTATCCTTATTTTTAATTTTTTATTTCTTTAACAGTGAAATTTGCGTTACTTTCAGGAATGTATAAATCTACAAGTCCTCCAAAATATGAAATATCTAATAAAAAAAAACTAAACTAACGTGTGATTTGAGGTAATTCTATATTGCTTTCAATCTTTCCAACATCCGAAGAGTAGAAAATTTTGAAACAATAGAATCCAACAAAAATTGCACCAACTATCCCAAAGGATAATCCAACAATTAATTTAACTGTTGAGCTACTTGGTTCATTGTTGAATATAGCTGTAGAATTATCGTTAGTAACATTAAATTCTGTTGTAATATTTTTAATATCTCTAATAGAATTTTTAATAGAGACTTGATTGTTAATAACAATGTTATTATTATTATTTAAGTTAACTAAATGATCTGAATTCAGATTATTTAAAAAATCATAAATAAATACAGCTAATAAAGCTGTAGCAATTAAAATAAAAATTGCAAATAAGATTTGTCTGATTTTCATTAAATTTAATTAACTTAAGAACCATTGGGGTACGAAATAAGATTTATAAAAATATCTACTTAGAACAATAAATTATTATTCTAATAAAAATTTAAGACAATTATGCATTGTCTATTCCTATAAGAAATAGGATATTCTCTGATCAATTTAAATTGAAAAGGTAGGAATTAAAGGGTTAAAAGTTTTAAGATTTATTTATTATCCTTATTAACTGATATATTTTTAGTTTGTGAAAATTTATTTTCTTCAAATATACAAATACGTTTATTATTATTTGTTTTAAGGTCATAAGGACTTATTTTAACACTAATTAAAGCTTTATTCATATTTTTAAACCATTTTTCATGATTTAAGATATTATGACTAGATTCAACTAATAAAGATTCAAGATTTTCTAAAGAAACTTTATCTTTAAAACCTTTAACTTTAGTTTTTTCTACTCCTTCAGTATTTAGTGTTCCATAAACTTTAGGAGCTAAACCAATGAATTTGTAATAAGAATCTTCCAATTTAAATTTACCTAGCTCTGTTGAACTAACTAAATCATCTGGAAGTTTCCCAATAGTATAAGCAGAGTCAGTATCAGTATACAGGAGAATTAAGTCGTCTCTATTCTTAACTGCGCTCATTTTAATTCTAGCAAAAGCAGTTACAGCAGAAGCTACAGCTACATTTGAAAAAATTCTATTGGCTTTATCTTTATTGCCAACTAAAATAAAATCCCCAAAGTCAATCCAATCCTCATAAGATGAAGAATTAAAATTTTTTCTATTGACGAATTTATATGACAATAGATTAGGATTAATACCGAATCTACCGTAAAGACTGTTCATCAATAATTTAATAATGTAATTCATTGGATGAGTTTTAGGATATTTTAAGCGTATATTATAAAGGTCCGTAACAAATTTACTGAATAAATCTTCAGTATCAAAAATAAAACCTTCTAATACTTCAAATTTATATCCAAATTTCATTGCATTTTCAATTTCAACTGACGTATACCAGCCAATCCAATTACCAGTAGGATAAATTGCTTTACCCTCTTGATGTATTGGTAAAATAGGATGTTTAATATCAATCGGGACATTAACTTTAACTTTATAAATACCAAATTTAACTTGATATTCATCCATTAGAGTAATATCACCTTTGAAATGTCCGATCAAATCAGTAGGGTATAAATTATCTTTCATTACAGAAGGATATAGTGCGTTAATATCATAAGAATTAACAAGCTCTAAATCAGCTGTATTTTGAGATTTTATTTTATCTTTGATTTCATTAACAGTAAATTTACTGTTACTTTCAGGTACATATAAATCTACGTGACCTCCAAAATATGATTTCACTAAAACATTGTATATATCAGCAGGCATTATAGGAATAATTTTATCTTGTAAATAATTAGTTCTGAAAACTCTCATAGTTAAAGAAGCTGTAGTAGGTGTTTTAATTATATCTACTCTAAAATATTTTAACATCAAGTCTCTAAAAATTATTATTATTTTATATAATAAAATACAATCCTTTAAACAATAACTATTAGTTTCATTTTTCAATGACCAATTATTATTAAATTTAGATTTATAATTATTATAATCAATTAAAGAAACTTTTTTAGTATCAAAATATTCGTAAGCTGGTACTTCCCCGATGTAATCCAAATTAGTTTCTTTTGGAAAGTAATAAGGGTAAATACCTTTATGAGAGTCTAAACTAAATTTATTTGATAAATTGTCTAAACCAGATAACAATACTAACATAGATTCTAATAAAGTTAATTTATAATTTTCTCCTTTTAAATTATATATTATTTTTATACTTATGAATTTACCGTCTTTATAGATAGGTGTTACTGTAACACCCTCTCTCTGAATCAAATGTTTAACAATGGTTCTTATTGCTAATTTTTAATGAATTTAAATAATCTTTATAATCATCTAAATTAGCTTTATTAAACTTATAACAAATAGTGAAAGTTTTAATACGTAAAATTTTACTAGTATTAGTTAAAAAAGTGCATGCTTTTTTAGCAAACATCTCTCTTTCATTGTTATTAGTAACATTAAGTACAGAAGAAAAAATAGAATATTCATGATTGTCTTTATTAATAATAGAAACTTCAATTTTAATAAATTTATCAAAAATACCTTCTTCTTTTTTCATAAGTTTCAATAGGTAACTTTTAACGTTTCTTTCGTTATAATTTTTAATTAAATACCTTTTGGTAAATTTTTCCATTTTTGTTATAATAATTTATTTTATTTTTTTTTCTGTTGTTTTAATTTAAAATATTAATTGGAATACAATTGAAATTAAACAGAAAAAATTTGATAGTTTGTTATATTGAAAAAAACAAAACTAAAAGGAGTAGTAAATCTAAAAACTAGATTTTTAAAATTTAGTTTTTATTTGTATATAAATACAATTATATGTGCAAATTAAAAAGATCTTAGCAAAATATTTTTATTTTCCTCCAAAAGAAAACTTTAATTAGTTTACATTTTGTATTTGAAGAAGATAATTATATAAACAAAAGGCTTTATCCTTAAGTGGTGTTCACAAAATTTATATATTTATATAAAACGTAAAATATGCTAAGTTTATTATTATTAATACCTATTATAGGTTCAATTGCGTTACTTCTTGTAACAGATGATCCCTCTGGAGAGAAATCTAAAAAAATAGCTTTAGGAACTTCTTTACTAAATTTAGTTTTATCTATTTATTTATGGATTCAGTTTGACTCTAGTACTAGTCAATATCAATTTGTATATAGTTTCAAAGAATTAAGTTATTGTCATTTAAACATAGGGGTAGATGGATTGTCTATTTATTTTGTACTATTAACAACATTTTTAACACCTATAGCTTTACTGTCTAATTATAATACTGTAAATAATAATTTAAAATATTTTTTAATCTCATTTCTAGTATTAGAAACATTGCAAATAGCATTATTTGTAGTATTAGATTTATTATTATTTTATGTATTTTTCGAATCAATATTACCTATTTTATTTATAGTTATTATTTTATACGGTTCAGGTGCAAATAAAGAAAGATCTGCCTTTTTATTCTTTTTATATACTTTAGCAGGTTCTTTATTTATGTTATTAGCTATATTAGAAATTAGTAACTATGTTGGTTCAACTGATTTTCAATTAATTTCTTTATCTGAAATTAACTTAGATAGTCAAAAATATTTATGGTTAGCTTTTTTCTTAGCTTTTGCTATAAAAACACCTCTGTGGCCTATGACTGGTTGGTTATATAGAGCTCATGCTGATTCACCTTTAGCTGGTTCAATTTTATTAGCTGGAACAATCTTAAAAATGGCTACTTATGGTTATTTACGAGTTCTAATTAATTTTTTACCTGATGCTACACACTATTTTAGTCCTTTAGTTCAAACTATAGCTTTAATTACTATTGTATATGCTAGTTTAGCTACTATTGTTCAACAAGATACAAAACAATTAATTGCTTACTCTAGTATATGTCATATGGGTGTAGTAGTTTTAGGTTTATTTTCTAATACTGTACAAGGGATTGAAGGAGCTATTTTATTATCGATAGCTCACGGTTTTGTTTCACCTGCTTTATTTATTTGTGTTGGTGGTGTTATATATGATAGAACTGGTGTTAGATTAATACCGTATATTAGAGGTTTAGTTTTATATATGCCTGTTTTTACTATTTTATTCTTTATATTTACACTATGTAATACAGGTGTTCCTTTATCACTTAACTGGATTGGAGAACAACTATCTTTAATAGGTACTTGGGAAAGAAATCCTTTAGCATCTGTCATTGGTGCAACAGGAATCCTTTTCAGTGCCATATATAGTATTTGGCTATATAATAGACTATCTTATGGTTCATATAGTCCTTATTTAAAACCACTGAAAGATATTTCAAGAAGAGAATTCATCTTATTACTATCTTTATTAATACCTACTGTTGTATTTGGTATTTTTCCTAATGTAATATTAGAAACATTACATGCTTCTGTTACAACCTTGTTATATAATCTTCCTTCAACCCTTCTCTAACTAAAATTTTAAATCTAAACAAACAAAATTAAAAATGAGTTTTTAATCTTTTTAATTTTTGTTTGTGGGTAATTCTTTTTTTATAAAATTTTAATAGTTATTTAAGATTAATTAAATTACAAAACTTATTTGTTTTAAAAATATAAAAAAAAATTAAATAAAGATAAATTATTTTGCTATTTTGTTAGTTTTTATTTTTAGTTTTAAATTAATAGCAGATAAAGATCTTTATTCAACAAAATTAGAATTTAAGGTAAAATCTCTACCTTTAGGTAAATATATTCATATACTAATTAGTAAGTTAATTAATTCTTGGAGATTGACTAATATTTTTTGGTTTTACTTAATAAGGTTTATGTTGTTAGTTTTTTTAAGCTGCTCAGCATTTGGAGTTTATACTTCTTTATTGGCTTTAAAACTTTAAGAAAAAAACAATAAACTTATTTAAGTTTATTTATATAGCCCTATCCAAGATTAACTTTATTTTTATAATATTTATTATTTTTAAATAAAATTAAATTTGATTTTTAAACAAAAATTTTTTTTTAATTAATAAACATTAAACAATTAATCTTTCTAATTTTTGTTTGTTATTTAAAGGATTTATTAAATTATTTGTTGTTTTTTCAGTGAAAAGTAAACAGCTATGAACGAAATTGTTTTAGGTTTAAATATTGAGTTACTTAACAAATTAGTTGAATCAAGTTTAGTTTTGAGTGTAAAATAGTCGGGACCAGTCGATTTGTCCTAATGAAAATAATTATGTTTAATTCATTTAATTTTATTAAAAATTGTCTCAAGATCTTGTTAGTCTTTTTAACTAAATTCGCGACGATTAACTTTAATTAACAGCTCTTTAAATTTAATATCTTCATCTACATTTAATTAGCGGGTCCGCTGAAAAGGTCCTCTATTTTACCTAGTACTATCAAAGGATCATTACTGCCACCGGAGTCGAACCAATATATTTTAGTTATTATCTAAACACTCTACCTGTTATAGTCAAATTTGTGAGCTGTGTTGGATTTTAAGCTTCAAAAATCGATATACAATATTATAACTATAAGAGATAGTAAATATTAACATTTTTGTTATTACAATACGATTTTAATATAAACATAATATTTTATATTATAATCTAAATTTAGTAAAACCTTCAGGTTTTTATTAACCAGGGAATACGCTCGTGAGCTAAGGAGCCTAAACTGCTCTATCTAAACTAGTAAAATAGTCTTTTGCAGATAAAGTTTTTTTTTTCTTTCTGAATTATAAGTTTTATAACTAGTACTTCCTTTATTTAAACATTAAGGGTAAGTTTAGATAGTGCAACTCAATATTTATCACTAGATAAAGTTAATTAAATTAATTATTAGATTGAGTTAGCCTTAACAAACTTTGTGAAAAGTCTTGGAATAGTTTTTACAAACTATTTGGGTTGGTTAAACATTCGGCACGTATAATTCGCCAAAAAAATTTAATTTTTAGTAAACTATGAAACACACAAACAAATTCTCACAAGTGAAAGTAAACTTTTTTTTTAAAATTAAATTAATGTTAAAAAGAATAATAAATATTTTTATTCCTAGTAATTTATTTAGAGTTTCACCTACAAGTAGTAAGTTAAATGAAGAAGGAGTTAACTTACAAGATGCTAACAGAACTCTCAAAATAGACGATCCTCAGGCATTAGAATCTTTACAAAACAGTTTAAATGAATTGATAGATGCTAAAAACAAACACAAAATGGCTGAAATGATCGAAGATTTTCATCAGAGTTTCTCTTCGTTAGATAGACAAGCCGATCGGGGTTTAAACAGATTAGAAAATTCCGGACCACAGTATAATGAGCTTGTTAAACATGTGGACAATGCTGTAAGCAGCTCTAGCGACTCTGGTTTTTCTTGGAACTCTTTTGTAGGAATTTTTGACTCTATAAAAAAAAATAGAAATGAATTGATTGACAGCCAAAATCAATCTGATATTATCAAATCTCCCCAAATCCAGGAATTTTTAAGAGCTCACAAAGTTAGTAGTGGTCAGGGTCAAGAAGTTTCAAATATTGTAGCACAAACTAGTGAAGTAGTTAGTGAATTCAAACCTTTAGGTAGTGCGGGAGATGTCACTGTTAATCAATTACTTACTAAATTTAGTGAAAAAATTGAGCCTATACTTGAAGTTCTTAGAGAAAATTCCTTGTTAATTAATATAGGTACTGTTGCCTTAAGTGTTATAACTCCCTTACTGATATATAGAGGTGTTGTGAAAACATTCGGTAAAGTATTGCCTATGCCTGAGTATGGTAAGGCTAGCTCAGCTTACTACTTCCAAGCACGGAGAGAGATAATGTTTTTTATGCTGGTGGGGGCACCTGTGATCACTGGTGCTTTGTTAAACATGGCGTTACCTCTATTATCTTCAAAAGAAATTGCCACCGAACGAGTGATAATTAAAGGTTCAGACGTATTATCTCGTTTAGCTGAAAATATAAATATATCTTTGTTAAGTTTTTTAGGCTTTAAAGGGAATAAGAAATTTAATTGGATTTGGTTTCTTGGGTTTTTAGTTTTATTATTTATTGTTACAATATTGAATTATTATGATATTAATATTATAAATATAATATTTAATACAATAAGAAATCCTATAGTAGGAAAATATTTAATATTGCTATTAATAATTATTAGCGTAATCTTTATATTACGTTATATTTTTATATTATTAATGATTTATTTAATTAGTAAAAATAAAATAACTAACTCTGTATTTATGCCTTCTTTTTTAAATAAAACACATGAGGTTTTAGAGTCTATAAGTAAAAGTAAAAATTTAAAATTTATGGTAGATTTTTATTATAGACTTTTGTTTTTATATCTTTTTATTTTTTTTATTTCGTCAATTTATTATTTAATAATTTATTAAAATATTAAACTACAAAAAAAAAGTTTAAAACAACTAAAAAAAAATTAACTATTTTTATTGTTATGTTTTTTTCTAGTTTAAGCAAAAATACTAAATTGTTTTTACTAGACTTTTCCGTTTACATGTTTAACTAGTACTTTTTCTAGTTTAAACGAAGAGCTCCTGAGGGCTCAAAAGAAGATTTAGCACTCGCACAAAGATTAATTATCACAATTCCTAGAAGTAATAAAGGACAATTAATCTTCAAGTTTCGTAAATCTGTATTATATTATATAAATCAAAAAGAATTGAAATTTAACCCCTATAGGGGGTTATATGATAAAATAAGGGTAGTAGAAAATTCCTGACAAGAAATAAATTTATAATTAAAAACAATATCTAAACCAAAACCATATTTAACAAAATCAATTTTTTTAGTAAAATCATTAATTCTATTACTATGGAAAAATATTAGATCATAAAGATTAGAATCTAAATAGATCGGAATATTGTGAAGAGTATAACTTGGTCTATTTTTAACTATATTGTTACTAATAATACGATAATGTTTGTTACCGAAATTATTAACAATTCCACAAGAAATTACTTTAATCTGTAGTAGGATACAATAATCCATAGCTAATGATTTAATATTCTCATTAACAAAATGGTGATTATCAAGATCTTTTACAGTATCAAAAAATTTTAAAAAATACAAATGTGGGAAATCATAATTGTTAAAGTTGTTCACGTGATAATATTCAGAAAAATGATTAGGATTTGAGCTAGAGCTTTTTATTCTTAATCTGGAATCAGCGTAAGTGGAGTAAGATCTACTAGCTCTCGGTTTATCATTAAATAATTTTTTAACAATATCTTTACTTTTGACAAAGCTACTTCTAATTTGAAGGGTACCCGGTGGTCCATCAATTAAAGAAGTTGAGTTACTAGCTTCGGTTTGATTGTTTTCAACAGAAGAGTTTCTTTCTTGAACTCTGTTTAAATATTCAATATTTTCAGGGTCCGAGTCTTCTAACAATCTACCTCTAAGCGAGTTAGCTAAATCAATTATGGTACTTAATTCTTTAGTTTCCACATACTGACCCTCACTCAATCTATTTCCGAAGTCAGTAAAATTACCAATACACTTGAAAGCCATTTTAATTGAAAAACAACTTTTACAAGTACAAGCCCTCGGGTGCCCAAAAGTACGAGCAATGTAAGCATTAGCATCTTTAGCGAAACCAATTTCGTTATTTTTAATTTTTTCAGCTATTACGTCCATTAGGCTAGTAACTTTCAAAGTTTCAGGTAATTTTTCATTTAAGTTACAGATAAAACAGTTTTCTTTACCAATCTCTGCATGGTTGTGATCTCTACTTAACAACTTATTGAGATTGGTCATAGCTACAGTATCTTCAGGTACCTCTGGTTCTAGTCCTCTAGCATTATTAATTTCCTCCCAATTCATACCTTAAAATTCCGGATTTAAGAATTGAACCATTCTTTTTTCAGAAGCAAATCTTTCGTCCGGATTAAATTCTTGTTGAGTTGGAGTAGAAGTAGTTGTTGGAATAGGAGTAGGTGTTGGAGTTGAAAAAGATTGTGAAGTAGGACTAGAAGGTATTTCTTCGAGATCTGTGTCGCGATCCCATTCCACATCATCCGGTAAAGGCAAAGAAATCATAGCTTCAGACAAAGGCAAAGAATTACCATATTTAACAGTTAATCTCTGAAGATCCGTAAGATTCTCTTTATCTTTAAGCCTTAAATAGGATCTAATTAGATTTTCTCTTCGTTTCATCCCTGTTTTATATTTAATATAATCTAACAAGTCATCACCCTCCAGTGTCTCAGGGTCATACTTAATACCAAACATGTCATAAATTTGCGCACTAAATCTACCTGAAAGGGCTTTTTCTCTACCTCTTTCTCTAGCTTTTTCTTTAGCCTCTTCAATAAGTCTAGTATTTTCACTTGCTTTAGGAGTCTCACTTTCAGCAGTCCCAGTTACAATTAAAGTGCTAGAACCAGAGGGATCCCCCACAAGAATTGTTGGTATCTCACCTTTAGTTACATCGGCTTTAGGAGTCTCACTTTCAGCAATACCAGGTACAGTTAAAGTACTAGAAGTAGAGGGATCTCCCACAGGAATAATTGGTATATCACCTTTAGTTACATCAGCAATTTTAATCTCTGTGGAACCAGTTGGTTCCGGTGAAGGAGAATGGTACTCAAAAGTTCCAAAGGGCCATACTTTTTTCCAAAAATAGTTTTTAATTGGATTTGGTATGTATGAACCAAGTTTATTTGCACCCTCTTTAGTTTTATCCCAAACTTTTGATATAATTCCATCATCCTCATTTACAGGTCTTAGACGTGGTTCAGGAATCCAAGAATTCGGAGAATCCCCCGGTTGCGTTTGTAAATCTAATCCTCTTGGTCTTGGTCTTCTAGGAGGCGATTCAAATTCTGAATCTGATTCGTTTACCCAGCTACTGTAATTGGCAAAAACAATGTATCCACCAACTATAATACCTAAAATAAGAACCCCATAGTAAACATAATTCCAATAATTAGTTTTATTCTGACTATCCGAGTTAGTTAAGTTATCAGTTTCATTGTTACCGAAAAGGTTGAAATAATTTTTATCTTTATTTCTATATCTTTCCATTCTCAACTTATCTAGTTCCTCTAAACGCTTATTTTCCAATTCCGCCCATCTAATAGCTTCTCTTTCCTTAAACTTTCTAGATTCTTCCTCCTGATATTTATCAATAATTTCCTGTAATTTAACATTAGAGTTTTTAATTTTATTTGCTTTTTCAATAGTTTGTGGGTTGGAAATAAATTTATTGTAAATTTTAATAACTAAATTTTTAGTTTTAGCTATTATATTATCATAGGCTTCAAAGAAATAATCTATTATACCCTCACAGGCTACAAGCCAAACACCGTAAGCAAGGCTAAACCAAAAGGTAACATCATATTGGAAATGGAATATTTTACATATTATAGAGTAAGCTAAGGAGAACATAGAAGTATATGCACTCCATTTTAAGAATACTCTAAAGATTATTACTATTGGTCTAAAGAATCTTATATTCTCTAAACGGTAAATTAGTAACATCTTTGCGAAAGAAACCCCAGCTGATTTAACTGAGGCAATAAATATTGTTTTGTTAGATCTGATTTGTTTAATTAGATTTTTAATTGTTTTCATCATTTTTGTTTGTTTTTTATAATTTTTATTTTAAATTCTAAGATTTTATCTTATAAAAATCAGAAAAAGATTAGTTAGTTTTAGTATTTGGCAAGTACTAACAACTCACCTTGTTAAAATAAGGAATAATAATCTAATACTGTGTTTATAAATAAATATAGTTTCATTCCTTCTTGAATAAGCAACATAAAAAGTATGTTGGTCACAGATAAAGTATAATAACGATACTCGGATGGAATATATTTACCTGAGTATAGTTGAACTAGTACATATATTAAATATAAACAAGCACCCATTACACCAAATATGTATAATGCGATTAAACAATATCCTATTAACATAATTAGCAGTTTCATTTATTTTTATTTATTTAAATTTTCAAATCTAAGGTTTATGCGATCACACCAGAAAAGATCTGTCAGCTAACTTATTTTACACAAATTTGTTTTTAATTTTACAAACAAAAAAAAGTTATTTTCAAAAGTTTTATTTTTTTTTTTTTTATTTTTATTTTTTTATACTGACACTTAGGTATTAAATTAAATGCCCCTAGTTTGTGCTAGCTCTCTCGAGGGCAGGTAGGTAACAAAGACTAAAATAGGTACACATAAAATAAACAACTAGAGTCTTGAAAGGTCCAGCACAAATGTGTGCACCTTATCTATTGTTTCTTGTTTTGTAATAAGTCTAGAAAAGGTCTCTAAATCTTGGATTGCAAACATAAAATTTAATAAGAAAAAAACATGAAAACAAAAGTTATTAACTTAAAATAAAAAGTGACATTTGCTAAATTTAGAGATTGAATCTATAAATTTTATAGCTTTAGTTCAATTAGTTCTCAATTTGTTTCATTTTTTACACAAATCCTTTTAGAAACTGAAAAATTTGTGGTTAACTTAGGTAGAGCTACAGTTATAGTTACCTCTAACAGAGGTGAAATTAACCCTTAAGTAGAATTAACCTTTAATAATCTTAAATTATTTTAACGCTAAAAAAATGTTAAGTTTAAAAATTTTTATCTCGTTTTTATTGAATGAGACGAAGAAACAAATAGATAAAATTTAAATAAAACCATACGGAACAATAATTATGGTTTTGATAATAATGGTTAATATTTAAAACCTTATATGGCTAACCAAGTTTAGTTTTAGGGTTTAAATTGTGCCGGGTTATTGCCCTTGTACTCAGAAGATGTTTTATAATACTTACACAATATAAGAGACAGGAGAGTTTAGTAATATATTTATAGGGTTAAGAATTATTTATTTCATCTTGAATCATTTTAAAGATTTCTCTATATTGTTTATAGAAACCACCTTCAGGATATTCAACTGGAGTTTTCGGGTGTTTAGGAACACTTCTTAAACCGTTCTCTGCCACATTTATCAGGTAATCTAAAAATCTAGCAACAGTATCTGTATACGTAATTTTTAGCTTACTACAAAAGTCTAGCAGCCAACCAGTTAATAACTGTGCAGTAATAACTGGAGTATTAAAATAGAAAATCCAGGCAAACATTATTAAGTTAAATAATGTAAAACCTCTCATTAACCATTTAAAGGCACCACCTATTAAACTTAAAACAAATAAAACTTTGGGTGTTATAAATCTATCAAGTTTAATAAAAACAAGTATACTCCAAAAGAAGTTTTTAAGATTAGTTTTCAAAGTAGTACAAGTTTTGCAAAGCGATTTAAAGGATGAAGTTGCTTGGGATGCGTTTAAGTTAGTTCTAAAACTATTAGCTAAAACAGTTGAACCGCTTAACAATCTACTAAATAAACCCTTACTAGGTTCACTTGGTTTAATGTCAGGTGTTTTAACTGGATAAGCAACAGGAACTTCTTTAACAGCTTCTTTGACTGTTTTAGTTGCTTTTTTAGCTTTAGAGGTTGAAGCCTTTCTTTTTTGGAATGAAGCTGTACCTAGCCCCAGATGAGAATTGATTACGAAAAGTAATGAGACCGAATCAGTTAGATTTTCACTAACCATTAAAATAAATGAACATATAACAGGTATTAATATTGCGCTTACCATTTTATTTTATATATTTTTATTTTTGAATACCACTTAAGGATAAAGCCTTTTGTTTATAAATGAAACTTAATTCAATTATTTAATAAGATCTTTTTAATTTGTAATTATAAATAAAATAATTTATATATTACAAATAAAACTAATAAAGTTTTAGATTTGTTACTCCTTTTAAGTTATCTAATTAACTTTTTAATTTTAAAATAACAAATTTGATGTTTTTTTACTAAAGTTTTGATCTTGAAACCAATAAATTTGATCTAAAAAACTAAAGATTTGATAAAAATTTTCTCTTTTTGATCTTAAAATTTAATAATTTGGTCTTGAAAACCATAAATTTGATCTTAAAAACAGTAATTTTGATAAATTAATTAAAATTTTGAACTTAAAAACAATAAATTTGATAAATTAATTAAATTTTTGATCTTAAAAACAATAAATTTGAACTTAGAACTCAAAGTTTTGATAAAATATTAAATAATTTGGTCTTGAATACCAATAATTAGATACAATTTGAAATAAAAATCAAAACTTTTAATAATTCAATCGACTTTTTTTGATTTTGCACCTTATAATTTTGATAAAACTTTTCTCTTTTTGGTCTTAAAGCCAATAATTTTGATAGTTTTATTAATAATTTGAATATAATATTAAATTATTTACTCTTTTTTTGGTATAAATTCAATCTTTTGAGAATTTTGTTAAAATTCTATTTTTAAAGTCTAAATTTTGTTAAATTTTTAAATTTGTTACAATTTAAATTTTAAAACTACTTTTTAAGTGTTGCTTTTTTAGTTTGACAACTTTTTACTATAAAAGTATCGATGTGTAATATAGAAACTAACATCAAAATTATTAATTATATTTAATAATTAAGTATTTCAAAGGGGTTATTAAGGATAATTAGCAAATTTATAAATAAGGAGGCATAAGCCTAATGCTACATATATTAAGTGGCAGTCCTAAGGGAAACCTTTTATTTAATACTTCCTGAAGTAAATCATTTTAGTAAGGAAAGGAAAGGAAATCAACCGAGACTCCGAGAGTAATGGTGAGTGAAATCGGATTAGCCTGTTATGTTTAATAAGTGAAAACTTACACTTAAAAAAATAAAAATTTCTTTTTGTTTAACTATAAAGAATAATAAGTGTACCAAAGAAGGTAAAAACCATAGTCCTGTAACTTTTTAAATGTAACTAATTAAGCCTATCTTCAAATAGGTAATAATTAAACAAAGTACGATGAGAGCAAACTTGTCGGAATATAGGGGAACCATCCTCTAAGGCTAAGTATTATAAATTTAGCGATAGTGAATAGTACTGTAAAGGAACATGTGAAAAAGTATAATATAAAATTATTGAAATAGGTATTGAATTAGTAACTCTATAAGCAGCCGAAATTAAAATAAAACAATGACGGCGTACCTTTTGCATAATGGGTCAGCAAGTTAATAGGAATAGCAAGGTTAAAAGCCTTAGCGAAAGCGACTAAACTAAATTAGGATTGTAGAATAATTTATTTTACAATTTGTTTTTAATTTAATTTAATTAAAAAAGAGTAACACCTTATGTAAAATTTTATAAATTTAATTTGTATAAATTATTAATGTAAGTTGTTATTTTCTAATCTATAGTGTTGGGTAAGTTATTTCTATTAGACCCGAAGCTAGATGATCTTTTCAGAGCCAGATTAATAAGGATCGAACGGGTGAATGTTGCAGAATTCTCCGATGAGCTCTGAAAAGCGGTGAAATGCCAATCTAATCTAGTGCTAGCTGGTATTCTTCGAAACATATGTAAGTATGACATCCAATTAGATTTATGGAGGTACAGCACGGAAATTCCGAACAAGTAATATTCTCTTTACTGTTTTTAAAAATTGTAAAGTTTTAAAATATTATGCGTTTAGGTTGCGGGGATCTAGTAAATCTTACCAATGGAATTTAAACTCGGAAGTACATAAATTGATGTTGGATATTCAGACTGCTCATGATAAGTTGGGTAGTCAAGACGAAAACAGTCGAGAACACGCTTTAAGGTCCCAAATGATTATTAAGTGAAATTAAGGATGTCCCAAATTGTAAGCAGCTGTAAAGTGAGCCTGGTAGTCGCTACTTTTAATGATCGTTGTAACAACGCAGCAGCACTTTAGATTGTGGCACTGAAAATTTAACGGGTCTTAAATAATCAACCGATAACGTGTTGGTTAAAAAACATTTGTTTTTATTTATTTTTTAATTTAGGTAGAAGAACATTCAGGAACGGAAGATACACAGTGTTTCATTGTGATTGACGAACTGAAGAGAGAATGCTGACATGAGTAACGTAAAAAGAAGTTTTAATACTTCTCGCCGAATACGAAAGGGTTGTAAGTAAGGTTTAAACCAACTTATGTTAAATGCGGGTCTCTAAGGTGCAGAACCAAAGTTCTGGCTGATGAGGTAGTGATAGTTTTGTCTTAATGGAAGATTGGACCAAGAAAAGAAATCACTTCTTAAGAATTTTTTTTTATATTAAAAAGTAAGTTACAATTTTTAATAATTGGACTTAAATTATTCTTAGTTTAAGTTTTTAATGTTAATTGTTATATTTAGGTGATAAAATAATAATGAAACTTAAGTTAAATGAACTACCGTACCCTAAACCGACACAGGTTCGTAGGTAGAGAATACTAAGGCGTAGAGCTAAAAGTTGTAAAGGAACTCGGCAAGTTGTCCTCAAAAGTTAGACGATAAGAGGAACCAAATAAAATAATTTTCGGTTTTAACTTTTTCTCGCAAAGCCTAGCTTTGCTCCTGAATAAGGGGAATAAGTCTATTATCGATTTATTGTTCCAACTTGGTCATTATACTATGTTAATTCTTGTAGTTAATACTAGATTAGTGATTATCCCTAATTCTAATCTTTCTTAAATCTAAGAAGGTTGTTGAGTGGGAAACAATAAAGTCAGCCATGATATATTATTTGAAATTGGTGGCACAAAATCGGAGGCCTCGACTGTTTACTAAAAACACAAGAATGTGCAATGATTAAAATCATAGTATACGTTCTGAAATTTGCTCGATGCCATTAATATAAAAGAGGTAATAGGTAACTGTTACTAATTGAAAATCTGGTTAATAGCGGTCTTAACTATGAGGATCTGATTAAAACCTATAGGGTCCTCAATAAACTCGATGATATGCTGGAACACCCTTAAGCTTTAAGTACTATTACTTAAATAAATAGTTACAATCTTGAAGATAACAAAAAGGGCAATCAGCAGGGAAAATTAAAAAGTGAATTATAAATTTATTTATATAAACTAGTAAAAAGTATAAAGTATCTCCCAATGGATTAAGTTTTTTATAAAAATGACAAATAGAAATATTAAAAATACTATGTATCTTTATTTTTTAGGTGGATTTGTTGAAGGAGAAGGTTCTAATTCTGTTTCTATTTCTATTAATAAAAATTTTAAATATGGAGTAAATATCCAACCTGTTTTTAACGTAACTCAACATAAAAATGGATTAAATATTTTATATTCCTTTAAAGAACTTTTTAATGGTGGATCTATTTTTGAAAAATCTGGATCTCCAGATATTTTTGTTTATACTTTGAAAGGATATAAGCAAATTATTAAACATGTAATACCTTTTTTAGAAATTTATGTTCAACCGTTTAGTTGTAAAAAAGAAGAATTTTCTTTCTTTAAAGAAATTGTTTTACAATCTTCAGAGGGTAAACAAAAAAATAAAGAAACTTTAATAGAGATGGTTAAATTAATTTATAAACTTCAAGGTAAAGGCAAAAATCGAAAAAGAGAAATATCTGAAATACTTGAAATAATAGAAGATAAAACAACTTACTTTAACAAAATAACTAATAATAGTAAAGAAATTCAAACAGATTAAATATTAAACCCTTTCTTTTTATCTATTTAGATTTATTAAATATAAACTTAATTGCCCTCAGAGACTAGATAATCGAGCAAATAATTTTATTTGATGATATAGTCCAAATTACAATAGAAATATTGTATTTAAATAGCCTAAGGTAGCGAAATCAATTGGCCATTAAATGTGGTCCGGTATCAATAATGTAACGAAGGTCTCACTGTCTCTACAACTTGCTCAGTGAAATTGAATTACCAGTGCAGATGCTGGTTACTCTCAGTGGGACGGGAAGACCCTATGCAGCTTTACTGTAGTTAGTTAATATGCTGATCTAGAACAATTCTAATCAATAGTGATTAGGTATGTCGATAGACGTAAACCCGCAAGGGTGGTGGAAACCTCCAGATTGGAATTGGGTCAGTGTTTACCTTTTTTTTTATTTGGGATAATTGACTAATTGGCAGTTTGACTGGGGCGGTCGTCTTTAATAAAGTAGCAAAGTACATCCACAGTTTTAAAAACAACAATTATTACAATATTATTATTTAATAATAATAATAGTATTGCACACTAAAAAGATTAATTAGTTTATAACTAATCATCTGTTTTTAAATTTAACCTTCACATATAAAACAAACAAAATTTTTAAGGTATAGCTAGAAATCGAATGGAGATCAATCAACCAGTGTAAAGGTTGCGTATAGTATAATGGCGGTAAGCATATCTAACTGAAAGACCTAAAAGTCGACCAGATACGTAAGTAGGGCATAGTGACCCCTCGCTATAAAATGGAATAGACGGGGATCATTTGATAAAAGCTACGCTAGGGATAACAGGCTGATAGCCGGCGAGAGTACACATTGTCCCGGCTGTTTGGCACCTCGATGTCGATTCATCCTATCCTCCGGGGGAAGAAGCTTGGAAGGGTTGGGCTGTTCGCCCATTAAAAGGGTACGTGAATTGGGTTGCCTTATTTTCTTTAACAATCCTTTTTAAATAAAAAAGTGAGAAAATAAACACATAAGTAAAATTTAGTGAAAAAAACAAAAACAAATTAATTGTTTTTTTAATCACGTTAGACACTATTAATATAAAAACTAATATAAAATATTATGAATAATTTAAACATTAAAATCATTACCTGAAAAACTTCATTCTATAATAATTGGTTTAATGTTAGGTGACGGCTCTATTTCTCGGTCTTCATTAACAAGTAATAGTAGATTTGAAATGAGTTTTGGTACAGATTATAAACAATTTGCTGAAAGTGTTGGTGATTTATTTCAAGTTTTCATGAAAACTCCAGTTAAAGCTATTCAAATTAAAGGTAAAAATAAGAATTATATTAATTATAGGTTAAAAACAATTTCTTTACCTGTGTTTAATCTATATTTTGATATGTTCTATAAATTTAATGCGGATAAAGGTAAATTTGTTAAAATCGTTCCTCAAAACATTTTAAATTTGTTAAATCCTGTTGTTTTAGCTTATTTGATAATGACGGACGGTAATTTTGATAAAAGTAGAAATAGAGTTCGAATCTATACTAATAGTTATAGTAAAGAAGATGTAATAAGATTAGCTATTGCTATTAAACAAAACCTAGGTATTTATGTTGGAGTTTTACACGATCGAAAAGATCAATGGATTTTAACCATCGGTATCAAACAATTATCTTTGTTGAGAAAATTTGTTTCTCCTCATTTCGAACCTAGTATGTTGTATAGAATAGGCTTAAAGTTTTTTCTGGAATACATGGTATTTAGATATTTTTAAATTGTTTTTTTTACTTCTGTATAGCCCCTTTTTATTCTTTTGTTTTCTTATTTTTAGTAAACTAAAAACAAAAAAAGAATATTTAGAATAAAATGATAACCGGATAAATTGCAAGGAAAACTTAATTAGTTAATTTGCAGCCAAGCTTGATTAAGTGAACAAGTTTTGTAGAATTTGACAAATCAAGAAGGTTCAACGACTAACAGGTGAGTATCACTAACAATAAACCTGACACGAACATCCGGCATTGGTAATTGGCGAAACATTAGTTTAGCTTATTATTAGTGATGACATAGTCTGAACAGTAGCGTGAGTTACTGAAGTATTGAATAAAAATCATTACGATAACACAATTGTTAATACGACGTGAGTCAGTATGGTCCCTATCTTCTGAGAGGAAAATTAGTAAAAAGGGGGAGACCTTCTAGTACGAAAGGATCAATAGGCTGTGTTTCCATAGTGTACCAATTGTTGAAACCGAGTTTAATGTAAAAACCAAAAATAATTATCTTTGTCATTTCTGGTTTGGTACTGAGTCTACTATAGACTTAGGGTTAGTTTAATTTAATATATTTTTTGTGTAAATAGTTTAATTATTATTTATATGTTTTATGTATAAATAAACTATTATATTAAATTTGGTGTGGTAATTGTCTATTTTTTAATAGATTAAAAATATATATAAACATTATATATATCTATTACCTTGAAATATTTTTATTTATAATTTGGCACAGTTGGGTAGCCACAAACATGGTAGATAAGTGCTGAAAGTATATCAAGCAAGAATCTATCCCCTAGATACTAACGATTGTTTAAATTAGAACAGGTACCAGCAAGGTGCAATTCGTTATAATTTGAAACAATCATCAAGATAAGAAATAGAACATTTCTTAGATAGGATGCAAATGAAAGCTGCTGAAAAGCATTTAGTTTAGCATTACTAATTAATCACAAGACTTTATGTTAAGATATTCACACAACAATTTAAATTTAACTTTAAAACCTTTTGTTAATAAAATAAGTATTATTAACTATTGTAACAAACAAAAGTGAAACTTTTAAGAAAAAAAACAAAATAATAAACAAAAACAATAAAATTTTTATTTTGCTTTTTTTGTATTAAAAATTAAACTAAGCTTTTGTGTTATATTTAAAACACAAACTTTACAATTTTATATTAAAGGAATAAAGACTATAAAATTTATATAAAAATTAAATTAAAATTTTTGTTATATAATTATAGTTATATTTATATTTATATTTATATTTATATTTAATTTTATATTTATATTTAAATTTATATTTCATTTTAATTTCCATAAAAAAAGCCTATAATTTAAGGGTAGAATAATTTCTTGATGAGGAATCTGTAGAAGTTCAAATCTTCTTGGGCTTAAATAAAAGAGACAAAAAATAAAGAAGAATTTTAAAATAAAATTATTTCACCCTATGACTAGCATACTATAGCTGTCCGTTTTAAAAAGTTTTTATAAAATTTAAAAATAAAATTTTTGTTTTAATTATTTAAAATGGATGGCGACCCAATGAAATTAAAAGGGCTTATAATCAAAAAACAATTTAAATGTTTTACAAGAGTTAAATAATACTTATTTGTTAAACATTTTTTAGGTTTTAGAGGTTCGGTTATAATTTTTATATAATAACAATAAATTAAATACACAACCTTTATTGATTAATCTAAGGTATAAAAATATGCTGTATTGAGGTAAATTTTACTAAAAAAAAAAAGATAAAAATAAAATTTTTTTTATTAATTTTACAAAAGGGAGTTTTATTCCTTTATCTAAAAAAAGTGATAAAGCAGATATTACCAGTTTTAGTTATAAATAGTTTTTTTTTTTTGAAAGTAGAGTTTAAATTTGTCCTCTAATAATAATAGTTTAAAATTATTTATTTTTAAATTAAAAATTAAATAATAAAAAGGTCTCGGACAATTGGAAGCAAAAAGAAAAATATAAACCAAAAAATGAAAAGAAAAATATTAAAAATATTTTTAACTGGTGTTAAAAAAGGTTGGGAAACTCCGACTTTACCAGATAATTTATTAAAATTACAATTACATCCTATAATAAGAGTTTTAAGAGTTTTGGGTGGATTCTGTACTTTATTATTGATAACATATAAAGTTAAACAATATTCATTTCCCCTAGTTGTTTATATAGTTGCAATAATTATAGCAGTTATATTTTTAATATATAATATCTATATTACTTATCATAGATTTAAACACATTTTTAAAATATTAAAAAGCGATCAATTAAATATAAAAAATATTCCTTTAGACCAATATAATGCTTTTGTTTTTAAAGGGACAAGAAATTTTAATTGGAAATGGTTATTTATTATATTAATAGTTTTAGGAACTATTTTTAGTGTAAATTTATTCGGTATTAGTGCTTTATAAATATTCTCTTTAATTGATAATCTTTATAAGATTATAGATAAAAATATCAAATATTTGGTATAATCACTAATGGTAGTTTGTTTAGTTTTTATTTTACGTTATATAATTATAATAAGATTAATTTACTTTTTTAAAAATAATAAAATAAACAATTCAATATATTTCCCTTCATTTATACGTAAACAATTGAAACCTTACGAATCTTTGAGTAAAACTGAAGAATTACATAAATTAATAGATTTTTTCTATAAACATTTGTATATTTACATTTTTATTCTTTTCTTATCAGTATTTTTTTATTATAATTTGTGCAAAAAAAAAATTTTTTAATATTAATAATATTTAGTTAATATAAATTAAATTAAAATAATAGTAAGCCTAACAAAAAAAACAAAATTTTTTAGCTAAAATATTTTCGTCTTAACAACATTTTGTGTTTACAAACAAATATTGCTTTTACTTTTCTACCCCCTCTTTCTATTTTCATTTCGAGGTTAAACTCGATTTGAGGTAAGTTTTTTCCCGCCTATAGTATTCCTCCGAGTCAATATGAATAGAACTATCCCGAACTTGATTATTTAAGTTGCACGTAGTCTAGAGAAGGAGTAAAGGAAGGTAAAAGGGGGTAGAATATTTTGTAGTCTCTAAATCTCGACTAAGCACCTTTGTGCTAAGCTTGCATTATAATCTTTGCTAATTATAGCTGGTTACTAGTCTATAGTTTCTAGGAAAGGAAACACATAGGAAATTAAAAGTCTACAATTTATTTAAAATTAAATTTGAATATTTTGTCCTTAGTTTTACAAAATTTAGACGTTCGACAAGAAATAAAAAATTAAATTTTTTGTAACCAAGATGAAACGACACGAGGTTATTTTTAGAGTTAGTAGTGTAAATAATTGAAGGATTAGAATAAACAGACATAAATTTTTCAAAAGAACAGATTTACTGGAAAGTAGTTTTATTTAAATAAATATATGTTTTGTCAGAAATAATGAAACGACTTTTTTTTATTTAGAGAAACCTTAATTTTTAGAAAAGAGAAAGAGGAAATTAAAATTTTAATTAGAAAAGTTTTAGATTCTTTAAACTTAAGAAAATTATCTCTAAAAACTAGTGATAAAATTACTATTTTTATTTTGAGTCTTACGCTAAAAATTATATAAACTACAATTAGATCTTTACAGTTTTAAACTGAAGACTGTAAGCTTATTTTAGAAGAACTAGTTTAGGTAGAAGAATTTACTTTTCCTTTTCCAAATCCGATCAACTGGTTTTAAGGAGATAATAATTCTGATAGTCAAACAAATAATGAAAGCAAATAAAGTTAAACAATTATTTAGTATTATATATAATAATAAAATCTCAGATAAAAGATTGTTTAAAAGCTAAAATTATTGCAGCCCTAAATTTTATCTTAATTTAAAAATCAAATCAAAATATAGTTATATTATTAATTTTGAAAATTTAGGTTCAGATATCCCTAAAGATGCTGAGCCTATAATTACTTTCTGTTTTAATCTGCTGAGATTATCTTTAATAATCTTATTTTGGTTTATAAATGTTACTGGGTATTTTATCACTATTTATTTAATAAATAAATATAATGTAGAGGAAAGATACCCTAAGTATAAAAAGATAATAAGATATTTCGAGAGAAGTAGAAAATTATTTGTTATAATAAAAATAGTTTTATGTCTATTATGTTTAATAATTATAAAACTATTAAACTTAGGTATTTTAGGTATATTTATATTTGCAAAGTAAAATTTGTAAACAATCACAATAAGCAATTTAATCTATAAAACAATCACAATAAGCAAATTAATATATAAAACAAAAAGATATAAAATCTTAACCCTTTACCGTAGCGAAAAATAAAAAGAAAAAAAAATTAAATCACAAATTTAAATCACAACAAAAACCAAAGAATACTATTGTTTTATATTGCTCAGTTTTCTGTCGTGGGCTAGGACTATTGTTTTATTCTACGGCTTAACTTTAAGTCAAATTAAATAAGTCTTGCCTGAAGTGTTCTATCTTTTGTTGTAAGGGGAGTGTTTACTCTAGCTTAAAGGAATTTATAGGAGAAACAAGACAGAGTTGGATCTAAAACTAACTCAATAAAAGGTTTTAAGTACAAACGAAATTATTAGGCATTTCACATTTGACAGCCCGTGTTTTCTGTCTTAATATATTTTAACTGTAAATGGTGTTTTATACTAAATTTGAGCTTTACTCAAATGAATTGTAAATCTTTTTTGAGAGTTTGTGTCTAATTTTTAAATTTTTATACTATAAGATATATTATACAGTAATTGGATTCGAACCAATACTCTTTAGTTAAGAATCTAAATACTCTCCCTATTGAGTTATACTGTTTGGTTTAAAAACTATTTATTTTTTATACCTAATGTTTGTTATACTTATTTGATTTAGTACCTCCTTTTCAATAATAGATCTATTTGGACTTGCTGAAGGATATCCACCAGTAAAATAGAAAGTAATTCCAATTAAATTACCAGCTACTGCAGCAGCTCCAATCACTGAAACTGCAATTATCCTACTAGTTGGATCAGAATTCCCCTTATTATTAATAATTGAGAAATTAGTAGTTTCATTGAAATTAGAACTAATAGTTGCTGTGCTGTAATCTTTTGCACATCTCTTACTGAAACTTGATTGTTTTTTAATAAATAATTCTGAGTAGTTATATTAACGACATAATCTGAATCTATACTTGTTAACAATTCAAAAATAAATAATGTTAGCAAAGAAGTGCTTACAAAAATAAATAAAGTTAACAATAATTGTTTTAATTTTATTTTTTGTTTTTATTTAATGTGATAGTGACTAACGCACAGTTTAATGTCATAAGCTAAGACTGAGTTGACAATATTATTTTTATAATAAACTTAAGTATTATTAAGTCTATAAAAACTATCTTTGTTACACGATAAAAGTAGTATATATGGATTAGATTCTGAAGAGCAAATAGCAAAAAACAATAAGGATCATTATAGTTCAGAGGTGTTCTACATAAAAATATCCTAGTTTACAATAAAGAAACGTCAGGTTTGTTTCACACACCTTTAAAACTATTGTTAATTATTTGTTCAGGAGTGTTGATTTAAATTCGGGTTTAGTAGGGGAAATTACACTTCGACTTCACTTTGGATCGCAAAATTGTAATTTATAAAAAATTTCCTAAAAAAAACAAATTTAAAAATAAAATTAAATAATTGTTAATAAAGTTCAGGTTTGTTTCTTGAAGAGTTCTCTTAGTAATGTCTAAAGAAAGTCAGGATTGTTAATTTAACTTTAAAAAAAGTTTGACTTTAATTATTTCAGAATTGTTTATTAATAACAATCGTTGAGTATACTTATCTCTTTTGAAGTAAATGTTTTGATATTCTCTCAAAATTAAAATTTCAAGTATAAATTAGTGGGCAATTTGTTGTTATTTTAATTAAAAGAAGTCAATACAATTAAAAATTTTGTCGTAAAATTAAAAATTTGTATTTACTATCCTACCCTCATCAACTCTTGAAAAAGAGTTGTTCCCTAGCTGTAAGTTGTGAAATAAAGAGAGATTTCGCTCCTTTAACCAAACACTGACTCGAGGCCAACGCAGAAAAGCATTACTCTCCAATTAGGATGAAATAACATCTGCAGTAGTAATTGTTGGCGCTGACGCTGGAAGTGGTTTCCAGTAGACTCAGATAGACACTCGTTTTGCAAGTTGTTGACTGCAAGCTTGTTGGGATCCTAATAAATAGGATCCGAGCCTTAAAATCACCTGTAATATCTCATCTTGTAAAAGTAATTAAACTTATGTTTTATTATGAATACAAACAATATTTTTTAAGCAAAAAATAATAGAACATAAGAGAATATAATTACTTTTTTATTGTTTAAATTACCTTCCTATGGGATAGGAAATTAACGAAATGCTTTTAAAACAAAGTAGTTAAATTTATAACAGAGATAGCTCTTTCATTTTAAGAAGAGTTTTTAATAATTTATATTTAAAATTTTTATGAAAAGACACGATATCACATTAAATTTGTTCTGGTGTGTTGATTTAAATTCGGATTTAGTAGTATATGAGAGTATGAGTTGGAAGTAGTTCCAAAATTAACACAAATAAAAACTCACACTACACTCGTTTGGATACTACTTTGTTTTATTAAAAATAAAATTTAATAAAATTAAATTAAAAATTAAAAATAAATTTTAGTAGTATATAAGATTTTCTAATTATCTAAGATAAAAACTATTCTTTTTATAGTTTTACTTCTTTTTAATAATAAAAAGAGTTAGTGTAAAGCAGTAATTGGAATTGAACCAATATCTTTCAATTAAAAAATCAAATACTCTACCAATTGAGTTATACTACTTGGTTTTAAAAAAATATTATTTTGTTTTGGTTTATTTAGGAATAACAAATAAATTTGTTAGTTCTGTATAGGTAATCTATTCAACTGTATATTATTTTCTACAACACCCTCTACAGGTAAAGGTAAGAATTGAGATCTAAAAATTTTAAAAGCTAAACTCGGTAAAGTTGAGACACTGCTAATATTTACTTGAAACAAATCAAAAATAAACTTAGCAAAACTCTCATTAACTTTATAAAGAGCAAGGCAATCAATTTCACAGTATTTATTCACTTCAAATTTCAGATTCTAATCTTTATTGGCAAAATCTTGCTTATAATTATTAAAGTCTTTTTCTGAAACATCGTTAAAAACCTCTAAATTAGGAACGGTACCTATATAATTTAGATTCTCTTTTTTTACAAAACTATATGGAAAGATACTATTTAAGGTATCTATGTTAAAGTATTCAGCGAATTTTCTCAAATAAATTGGAAGTAATAAAAAATAATCTTTCAGATCAATTGAAAACTCCTTATTTGATCCAAATCTAATTTTTAGATTGATAAATTTACCATCTTTAATTATAGGATCTAAAACAATTCCAGGATAGTTAGCTATATGTTTTAATAAAAAAATTAAATCAAAATTACTAGAATTGTGAACATAAATATTTTTACTGGTATTTGTTTTAACTAACAAGTTTTTTAAAACATCGCAAATAAGTTCTTTAACTGAACCATAGTCTGAAATGAAAAAAGATCTCGCTTTTAAACCATCGTAGTAAGATAAACTTAAAAGATCCATTTTATTTTCTGAAATCAATATTTTCAAGTGCTTTAGCTGCAACTTTTTTATATTCTAATTTAGATTTAAAATTAAGATATAAATCTTCACTTATTTGAGTATAGTTAAAGAAGATATTATCAGCTCTTACTATTTTATAGTGACTATCTAACTTAGCATATTTATTGTTTAAATAATCGATGTAAGCCAATTGTGCTCCAGGTTCTGTTAAATCTAAAGGATAACGATTACCTAAAGTAAATCTATTACCGTTAATTAATTTAACGTTGGCTAAAACTGAAACATATTTTAAACCTTTAACTTCAGAAAAAAAAATTTTTAGTTAGTTTAGTTAAATTTATTTCAGTTTCTAAAACAGGAAAAGCCAAATTAATAAATTTAAATTCAAATTTAGAAGCATTAGTTGCAACGGAATAAATTCTTCTACCTAAACTAGTTCTTCTTAAGGGACTATACAGTCTTCTGCTTAAACCTTTTATGCTATTTTTGTAGCTTATATAATTTTTAGTGTCGGACTCTGTATAAAAAATAATCAATTTCTCACTGCTTTTTAGATTTAAATTTCTTAAGTTTAAAGAATCTAAAACTTTTCTAATTAAAGTTTTAATTTCTTCTTTTTCTTTCCTGTTATTTAAGACTTCTCTAAATAAAAAAAGTCGTTTCATTTTTTCTGTTAATACAGATTTTAATTTTAATAAAACTACTTTTTAAAATATCTGTTCTGTTGAAAAAATTATGTTTGTTTATTCTAATCATTCGATTAGTTACCTAATCGGCTCTAAAAATAATATCGTGTCGTTTCATGATTTATTTATTTTTTTTTTTGCCTTTAAGGCTTCTATTTATTCAAATATTTGGAAATTGTTTAATATTTAGTTATACCTAAGCAACCCGCATTACAGCATCTTTAATAAAACAAAAGATAGCCATAGTTTCAGTATAAATTATTTTTACTAAAATAAAAATTTATTAATTTTAAGAAATTTCCTACGAAACAAACTGATAAATCAAGTTTAGAAAATAAAATAGAGCAGTTTAAGGTCTTAAAAAGGACCCGCTCAAGTTTTATTTCCAAAACTAATTATAACTTAAACGGTAAACTACTTAGCTTAAAACTAAACAATATTCGGTTTCAAATCCAATTACTGTTGAAAAAACAATCTGATCTCTTTTTTTAAATTAAACCTCAAATCTGGTGTAATTTTTGTATTTTTATTAAGATTCTTTATAAAAGGGGGTAAAGTTTAAAAAATTAAACTTACTAAAATTAAAATTTTGAAAAAAAAACAAAAATTATAATCCTACCTTCTTACCAAGTATTAAGCCTAAAGCTTATATAAAATTGTTTTAACTTTATTAAAATTTTTATATAAAAGGGGGGAAAAAAAAATAAAATTAAAAATTTTTATATTTTTCTTAATAAAATTAAATTTTAACCCCTATAACTTATACTTTTTGGTTGTTTGATAATCTTTAAACAATTAAGTTAAAGAGAAAAAACTTATATTTTGATTAGATTTAATTCTAATCTTAGGTTGAGCAATGATTCTTATTAGTCTTTTAATTTTAATAGCTGCAACAGCTTTACATTCAAAACAGACACATCTTCCTCCTGCTTTCTTAACGAGAATAGCTGCTATATTTTTATTTTATTCCGGTGTATTAGCCTTTAATGCACTTTATATTCAGTCAATTGGATCAGGAATAGGAGTTTATAGTAGTATATTCCATGTCACAACAATATCTAAACATTTAGATATTTGTCCAATTTTCATTGGTTTTTTAATATTTTTTATTTTTATTTTTAAATATGTTTATAAATATTTTTATATTAATAATATTAATCAAGTATTTAAAGAATTATATTTTAAATTTTGGAATATTTATTCTTCTATATTATCTTTACCAATGATTTATATTACTAAAAGTTTTAGAACATTAGCTTTATTGTTTACAATTACAATATTATCTATTTGTTTTAACTATTGCTTTATTTACAATATTAATCTTAATGTCGATTATAGCTATATACTAGTTACAGGTGCAATATTAAATTTATTATTTATTAAATTTAATTTAATTGTTAGAATCTTTAATGTTTTAGTTAAAACTACAATTTATTTTATTAAAAATAAAGATAATATCAGTAACAGTATTAAAATAAACTATTATTTATTTAACAGTATTTGCTTTTTAGTTTTAATTGGTTTAGTTAATTTATTAGAAACCAACTTAATTTCTTTTGATTTGAATATTGGTGAACAAGCTCAAATTTATACTTATTTGTTATCTGTAATATTTGCTTTAATTTATTTAGATCATACATTCAGTGATAATATTGAATACAATAAATTAAAAATGAGCAAATTAGGTAAAATATTAAGTACAGTATTTATTTTTTCTATTTCATATTCGTTCTTTTGCTATATTACAAATTTAGTTAATCCTATCTTATGTGAACCAGGTAGTGAGAATCAACAATCTAACAATCAAAATGTTGAAAATACTACTACTACTGTTAGTACAACTACTACTACTACTTCTACTACTTCTACTACAAATGATGCTAATATTCAAAATAATAATCAGTCTAGTAGTTCAAATGAAAGAATCAATTCAAATAGTAGTATTAATAATATAACTAATCAAATACTTAAACAACATTTAGAATCAAGTAAACTTTTATAATCCACTAGTAATCAAAACTTTCTAATAGATAATAATTCTTTAACAATAAAAACAAAAAAACAGAAAACAAAAAAACTAACAAAATTTAATACATAACTCAACTGTAAAAAACCAACAAAAACAAAAACAATTTTTTTATTATATAAGATATAGGGATTTTAGTCTTTCAAAAAATAAAAAACCAAAAAAGTAAAAAAAATAACAAAAAAAAGTGAACTAAAAAGTTCAGGTTAGCAGTCCAAAATAATAAGGCAATCTTAATTAATGTTAGGATTGTTTTACTTATTATTAAAAACTATTAGTCTAAAAATGTTCAGGATTGTTTTTTATAACTTTGAATGACTAACCCTATTCGCGGTGCGATAAAAAGCACACAAATTTGTTAGTTTTTTTATTACAGTTGAGTTATGTTTTAAATTTGGGTTTAGGTAAAGGGTTACAAACTAATAAAATAATTATTTAATTTATTTTAATTTAAATTAATTATTTTAATTTAGGTGTTTATTTAAAATTATTAGTAAGTTTATTAACTTGAGCAAAATATTCTTCATTTGTTATAAATTAATATTCAAGTGTTAAATCAACTGATGTACCATATTTAAAGGTCTCAATTTCAATACAGTAATCACTAATTAATTTAGACAAATAACAAGTTAGATCTAAATTTTGTTTCTCCTCGAATAAATCAACAGGAACATTACTAATAAACAATTGATTTTTATAATTATCGAGTGCTACATAAAAAGGGAACTCGTGATAATAACCAGCAATAGTTTTAGTACTACAAGATTTCACTCTAATATTTAATAAAATACCCATAAAAACAACTTCCTCTCCATCCTCATCAATTACCGGTTGAACAGCTAAACTTCACTGTTCACTAGTTAAGAAGAAAAATTTGAAAAGAGTTTTATGTGGAAAATCATAATCATTAAAGTTATTAATGTGATAATATATACTAAAACTATTAAGTGGGAAAGATTTATTATTAACTAAAACAATAATATTACTAAAATTAATTTTATTAAGTAAATCAATTAATTTAGAAATAAAATTATTAAATAAAATTTTTAACTTTTTCATAAAGATTAAAAATAAAATTTTATATTTTTAATATTACTACTATTTAGTTTATACACATATCTATTAGTACGGAAGGTGTACTCCAAACCTTGAAGATTTAAAAAGCTCTAAAACTTTAAATAAATAAATTATATTCATTATATAAATGGTTTAAAAAATTAATATAATGATTAAAACTTAAAACTATAACCTCAAAATTATTATTATTAATAAAATTTTCAGTTACAGTAAATTTAAAGACTTGATCATAACTATAATCATTAAAGTTGTAAAGGTAATTATCTTTAATGCTTTTTAATTTAATATTTTGATCATAAACTTTACCAAATTTAGTTAAATGTGTAAAATTATCTTGATCTTTATAAAAATATTTAGTTAAATACTCTTTACAATTAGCAAAATATAATTTACATTTAACTAAAAAGTGATACAGACTAAGAGTCCAACTTTTGTCAATCTGATGTTTACTAGGAGAGGGTAAATTTAAGAATAAATACTGAGCAATAAGATTTTTCATCTCAATAGCAATAGTAAAAATGTTTTTAGCATTACCAACACTAGCAAACCACAATAGAGCTAAAGTAGAACAAACAGTAATCGTACTAATTTTGATAAAAGATTTAATAATCGTATTGAAAATAAGAAGAAAAGCATTAAAAACAATCCAATTAATAGCTTTTTTGATACCAAATTGGAAGTTTACACCATTAGCTATAATTTTATTTAATTCAGGTTTTAGAACTAACTCGAGAATACCCCAAGCAATAGGGTTATAATTATAAATAATTTTAGACAAAGAAGTTAAATTAATTACACCAAAAATGTATCTTCTAATATTTAATAAAATTAAAACTCCATTAGTAAAACCAACGTTAGTAATTGCAAAACTAGCAAAACTCCATAAAGCTTTATAAACAGAAGAATTATTTACGACAGAAATAACAAAAGGTCTAAGTAGAACTTTTGCTAATGAAAAAATATTATAAATATAATATCTTAAAGGCACGATTTAAATTTTAAATTTTGTCATATTACAAATGTTCAGAAAATATCTTGTAAAAAACTCTCTCTCTTCTATTTAAGTTTAATCACTTACACAACATTAGAACCAGAAGATGGCGGATTACTCTTGCGTACTCCTATTTGTCGGTTCCCTCTAACGGACCCAGAACTGGCTGCTTCATTTCTAATAGCTCTGTCTAATATCTCATGCAATTTTCCACCTTTAAATTCACTTGTAGGTTTTTTACTTAGTTATCGTTACCATCTTTCTATCTTTGCATTCATTCCAGCTTGATGTTATCGATCTAAAGCTAATTCTCGTCTATAATTTTTCCACCAATTAGTTATAGGAGAAAAAATACCTGTCTCATTTGGTTTTGGTGTTGAACTAGGATAAGTTATAGAAGGAAGGGTTGAACCGCTACAACTAGGTTCAGTAGGAGGTCTAGGTATAGAGTTATTAGGATCAGTAGCCGGTCTGGGTAATCTATTAGAACCAATTCCCATTTTTCTTTTTAATAAATTAAAAACACTTTTAACCCCTCTAATTGTTTTTTTCGGTAAATCATAAACAAATTTTTTAGGTTTGTCCCAAAATATTGTTTTAGGAATTTTCCAAAGTACAACATGAGGTACTTCAATTAAAATATCAAAAGTTTTTTGTAAAATAGGAGTTAAATCATCATAATTGTAGTATCCAATGTACATGAAACCTAATATTGCAGCTACACCAGTAATAATCAGTATAGTTTTATATGAGAAATAACTAGATTTAGCTTTAGGCTGTATATCATCAAGTTTACCACTCTCAGATAGTGAACCAGAAGCCTCTTTAGCTTGTGAATAAATAGATTTTTATTTTCTTTAATATGATCTTTAATTTGATTATTAAATTTATCAAAATTAGTATTATCAACATTATGTTTAATATCATTTAAATAATTAATAAATTTTTTAAATAAATTTCTAATAATAGAATAAATTTTATTGGTTAGATCAAACATTACATCTTTAAAGAAATAGAAACATCCAAATATTAAAACTAAGGCTAAAACCCAAGTAAGTTGGTGATTAATTTCCATTATTTGAGCAAGATAAATAATAATAGCAGTAAAAAATGTTTGTAACAACTAAAGTTTTAATTAATATTCTTGAAATAGAATAATATAACAATAAATATTTTTTACTAATTATAAACATATTTTTCTGTAAAATTAACTAATGATTTAATAAAATTAGTTACTTTGTTTTTTAAATCTAGAAATGAGACAAATTTAGTTCGCTCACAGGCGCATTAGTCTTATAAGCTCTATTATAGTAAAGTAAACAATACCCCCTGTATATTGCCAGCCTTAACTTAACAACTATTAATATTATTAATAGTTTATTTGCTATAGTCGTTATTCGAAATAAATTTGCGAATAAAAGTCATCGAGTGTCTGACTCGTCTATTGTTATTAACAGTAGTAAAAATAAAACTGGATTAATTAGCAAAATTAATAAAACTATTACTAACATTTAAATTAAATTAATTACAAAACAGTAAAATTTTTATTAATTATTTAAACTTGATTATTATTTTGTTCTGTTGTAATTTAAACTTTTAAAGTTTTAAAGCTAGATATTTTATTATTGTTACAAAAGTGTAATTATACATATATATTTATAAGTGTTCTTAAGTGTTATTAAGCATATATTAGTGTTAATATAGTTTATATTGAACATAAATTAGTGTTATTAATTGTTACTACGTATATACTAGTGTTAATAAAGTGTTTTAGAACAAATATAAGTGTTTATAAGAGATAATAAATATTGCTAAACGCATATAAAATATTAAAAAAAGAAAGTAACAATTCTTTTTTTATAAAAAAAGTAGGAATTTAATTTTGGTTCCGATTGAACGTTTTTCAGTAGTTTTAAGACATGCAAATCGTTTGTACACAGTTAATCAATATTAACAAAAATGTTAATTAAAATTAAACAAATTTTATGATTTAAGTGTACAAGGTGTACGGGTGAGTATTGTAATTGAGATACCCTTGTAGACTTCAGAAATTGAAGATAATTCTTTTTCATAAACTAGAACAAAACTTTTTTTTTCTACTAGTGAAACTTTTCAGGTCTAAGAAACCTTTAAAGTATATAAAGAATAAAACAAAAGGTAAACTTTAAAGAAAGAAAGGGAAATTTTCCGCAACAGGGATTCAAATTACATTCGATTAGGTAGTTGGCAGGGTAGAAGCCTCCCAAGCCGACGATCGATAGTCAAGTTTGACAGAACTAATGACCACATTGGGATTGAAATCTCCCAAGTAGCGTTTTGCTACCAGCAGTCAAGAATATTAGTCAATGCTCGCAAGAGTGAACTAGCTAACTGAAATCCTTGGTGTGTCATCGGGGATAACGTAAAGGAAAATAATGATATTACTTTACTATTAGTGTCGTCCAAGTACTCGTGCCAGAAGACTCGGTAAGGCGAGAGACGCAAACGTTATTCGTCTTGATCAGGCGTAAAGGGTTTGTAGGCGGCTTTAAGTATCTAAAATTAAGTTTACTATTATAATACTACTTTTGTACTATTATAATATTTAACAGAAGGTCAATTAAAGCTAGAATCTAAAAGAGGTTAAAACAATGCTTGATAACAGGTGTACTAACCGAATACAACAAGTAGAGTGTTAAGGGCGAAGGCTTTTATCCAATAAAGATTGACGCTGAGAAACGAAGGTGAGGACAGAAAAAAGGATTAGAGACCCTTGTATCCCTCACTGTCAACGATGAATGGTAGTTACTAGGGAGAATATAAACTAGAGACGATGTTAACACGAAAACCATTCCGCCTTGTGAGTACGACTGCAAAGTTGAAAACAAAAAAATTAGTCGGTTTCGGAGCAAACGAAGTGAAGCATGTTATTTAATGCGATAGTCCGCGTAAAACCTTACCAGTTCTTGTATAAAAACTTTAAATTTAAAGGAGTTATTTTGTTATTTTTATTGTTAAAGATAACAGGTGCTTAATACAGGTGTTGCATGGCTGTCTTCAGTCCGTATCGTGAGGAGTGAGGTTAAATCCGTTAACGGACGCAATCCCTATTGTTAATTTGTACTTAACAATTTATGATTCTGAGAAAGTTTCATTTGGGGCTAAGACAAGCCCTTATGGCCCTCATGAACTGGGCTATCGACGTGCTATAAAGATTTTCACAAAGTGACGCAAAACTTCTCTTACCTTTCTTGAAAAAGAAAGTTAGTTTTAAACTGTTTAAATCTTTTTTTATTTGATTTAAATATAAAAACTAAAGAGCATAAGGATAAGCTAATCACTAAAAAAAATCAAAATAATAAATTAATGTTACGGATTGTCGCCTGAAACTTGGTGGCATGAAGGAGGAATTTCGAGTAATCGTTGATCATTAGGCGCAACGGTGAAGCAAAAATCCGAGATGAACTAACCGTCTGTCGCTGGGAAGGAGCTTATTTTGGTGGAAAATAAAGCGAAATAATAATTTATATCTTTACTTTGTTTACTTAATTAAAGTTATAAAGTAGAGCTGTAAAAAGTTTTATGTTTTATAATATAAAATAGTTTCAATATTAATTATTATTAAATTTATTTAATCCATTTGAGTAACATCTCAAAAGTCATAGCAGGGTAGTTGTACTGGAAGGTGCAGCTGGATATTTTATAATTAATTTTACCCCCATTCACTAATTAAAGTAAAGTTAAATTATAGATAATATCTTTAATAATAAAATAAAAATATAATAAAAATAAAATAAATTAAATTAGAAAAATAAAATAAAAAAATAAAATAAAATAAAAATAAAAATAAAATAAAATAAAATAAAATAAAATAAAATAAAATAAAATAAAATAAAATAAATTAAATTAGAAAAATAAAATAAAAAATAAAAAATTTTTTTTTTTGTTTTTACTTAATGCAAATATATTTTTTCAAAAAATATTTTATAAATAATATAAAAATTTTATTTTCTATATTAGTTTAATTAGTATAAATTTAGTTTTGTTGTTTTTTAGCTAAAACCAAAAAGGGTAAGGTTAAATTTAAAAATTGAGGGGGAGTTAGCTGAGTGGTTTAGCGATAAATTTACACTTTATTGACAGAGTTTCGATTACTCTACTCCCTATTTTAAAATAAAACATATTCAATATAGTACTAGGTAATATAAAAATTAAACTATAAATAGTTATTATATATTGTTAAGTTATATTTTCACTGAAATACCTTTTTTAATTTTAACTTCAAATATATAAATTATATTATTAAGTTAAAATCTTTGATTGTTAATTTTTCTTTTTATCTAAAAAAAGAAGGTTTAACTTTAATAAAAGCTACAGAATAGCTAATTAATAGGCTATTTTAAAAAGAATTAAAATATACAAAACAGCTTATTTAGTAAAGAAGCAAAAAATATTATTATAATAATTTATATTGTTATTAAATTTTATTTTAAATATAACGAGTATGCCGAAATGGTAGCCGGGTGAATTTTAGGTATTCATGATTTATTTGATTGTAAGAGTTCAAGTCTCTTTACTCGTAAAATACCAAGTATAAAGTGTACAAAAAATAAAATTCTTTTGTTAATCTTATTTTTTTCCTTTTTGTACTGATTTGAAATCTATTTTCCTATTCTACGTTATTAGAGGTGTTTTGTTATTAAAATTTAATGCCTTTGAAATTCAAAAGGCTTAAAACCTCTTTTTTTTACTACACTGAAAATAGTTATAAGTTTTTTTATAAGCAAAAATAAAATAAAAAAAAATTTTTTACTGTATTAAGTTTTGTAGCTTTTTCATTTTACTCTACGGTCTTAGTAAGGTAAATTATACAAATATATTACAGAGACCCTTTTTATTAGCTAATAAAATAAAATAAAATAAAATTAAATTAAAAATTAAAAATTTAAATTTTTTTTATAAAATTAATTTAAGATAAAATTTTATAAGTATTTTAAATTAAATTATACATCTTTAGCTGAATTGGTACAGCGTTTGCCATCGAAGCAACTGTTTATTGGTTCGACTCCAATAAGATGTTTAGCTTTATTTATATTCAAACAATTTTTACAAAAGTATAAAATTTAAATGATTTTGTGTTATCTTTTTAAAGAGCGTAGTATTAATTGGTTAGTATGGCGATCTCCAAAATCATCGGTAGGTGTTCAAGTCTCCTCGCTCTTGTAAAGTTTAATTTTTTTAGAAGTCTCAAGAGTCGAAAATCAACTTTTTTTTTTTAATTCTAAAAACTAAACTAAAAAAAAAAAATAAAAAAAAAAATTTTATCTACACTCTAGGATATAAAATTTAAATAGTAAGCAGGTCCTGAGTATTCAAATCAATATGTAGTCGACCTTAAACTACTCTGTCTAAACTTGTAAAATAGTCTTTCGCAACTAATAATAGCCTTCTGTTTCTTTTGGTTTTTAATTGAAAGAATTAATCCAAAAATTTAAGAAGTTAATAAAACTTTATTAAAGCTAGTACTCCCTTTCTTTTGTTAGAGGTAAACAAACATTGCATTAACACTACCAAAATAAAAAATTTTAGTAAGAAAAAAAGGTAAGTATAGATAGTACAACTCAATATTTATTTAAAATTTCTTTTTTTTTGTTATATTGATTATAATTTTTGTAATTTAAAAAATAAGAATAAGAGAAAGTAAGTTAAATAAAGTTAATTATTTTAATTATTAGATTGAGTTAGCCTTAACAATTTTTTGTAAAAAGAATTGGAATAGTTTATACAAACTATTTGGGATGGTTAAACATTCGGCACGTATAATTCGCCAAAAATTTTATATATTAATCTCAAGGTGACAGAAAATAAAATAAGTAATAATTCAAATTCTATTAATATAAATCCAGCTATTAATTCTTCAATTGGTATCGAAAAAGCAAATATTTTTAACACTTTTGATAGAGAAAATATTGCACAAAATTTAAAAAATAATATAGATAATTTAAAAACAAAATCTTTAGATTTAAAATTTGTTTCGTTAAATAAGGATTCTATTAAAAATTCTATTTTAAATAAAAATTATGCGAAATCTGAACTTAACACAAACTTAAATCAAGAAGTAAGTGAGTCTTCGAATAATAATAATAGTGAATTAACAATTTCAAGTTTAATTAAAGGTTCAAACCGAAAACTTGAAGTTTGTAAATTAGACAATTTAAATTATATAAATATTACAGATAAAAATTCCAAAGTTTCAAACAGGGTTGAATCTAATATTAAATATGCATCTAATCCTAAATTGGAAAATACAGGCTTATTTATGTCTTTAAATTCAACAAAAGATTTTTATCCTTGCTTAATCAACGCCTTAAACTTTCTAACAAAAAATAAAGGTAAAGAACTAAAATCTTCAAACCAAAATTTAGAAACAGATTTAATAAATGAAAATAACAATAATAAAGAAATCTCATATAAAATTCGATATTTTTTAAACTTAATAACAAAATATGATTTTAATTTATCTACTAGTTACTTTGATTTTTTTCTTTTTAAAAAAAGTAATAAATACTTGTTTAAATTGGAAAAAGCAGCAGAATTATTAAAATTAGCTTTTTTAGCTAAAGGTTGTTTAATAAGTAAACCAATATTTAATATTGTTTACCCTCAAATTAGTATTCTTGAAGAAGAAAATGAAATAAATTTATCTGAGTCTAAAAATAAAAGTTTAAATAAACCTAGAATTATTATCCATTTATTTTATTATATTAAAACTAATAGAATACTAGATGATTTTCATCCTTCTGTAAGGGAATCTTCTAAATTTGCTGCTGAATCTAATAATTTTAGTGTTTATAATGATAAATTTAATAATTTAAACTCTATAGATTTAAAAGTAAATTTAACTGACTCGTTTTCAGATAGAGATTCAAATAATAATAATATTACAACCATTTATAGTGATAAATTTACATATCTTTGTGATTATTTGGCTAAATTATTTAATACTGAAGTCGAATTAGAATTAGTAAGATTATATAGACCATATCAAGATAGTAATATTTTAGTGCAATATTTAAACAGTCTAAGTTATAATAGAAAATTCATTAGAATTGTTTCTAGACTTTTTAAAAAAATTAAAATATTTAAAAGAAAAAATTTTATTAAGGTGTCTTCTTTACAAGAACATAAAAATATAAATGCTTTATATACAAAAATATTGAATGAACCTGTAGCTTACCCTTCTGGTATTTCAGGTATTAATATTAAATTAGCAGGTAGACCCTTTAAAGAAAGAATAATACCTAGATTTACGGTAAAACGAGCTCACAGAGGAAACTTTGATAGATTAAATGTAAAAATGATAGAAAGATCAATGTTTACAGATAAAACTAAAAAAGGAGCATTTAATTTTACAGTAAGATTAAGTCATATTTTTAGATAAAACCTAAACAAATATAAACAAATAAGACAAATTTGTTTGTAAGTTTGTGAAGTTTAACTTAAAAATAGCTTAACTATTACCCCTTCAAGTATATCTGAATCACAGAAATACATAACAATATTATATTGCCCTTTATGAGTTAAACAAAAATAAAATAAAATAAAATAAATAAAATAAATTTTTTTTTAATCGTTTCTCGCTAAATCAAGGAATATTTCAAAAAAAGTAACAGTATTTTTTATTAATGTTTTTTTTGCTATTTGTTTTTTGAATAACTTTTGTTATTATTTTGATAATCTCGATATTTTGAATTATATTTATTTATATTATTATTAAAATTATTACTTGTATTACATTTGTTACTTGTTGTTATTACATTTAACTACTAAAATTTTTATAAGCATAAACCTTGAAAACAAGAAATTTTGTCGTAAAATATATACTTCCTGTTTCTTTAGCGGAAAGGAGTACAGACCAGTGGATTAGGTATCAAATTAGTAAAGAAAATCTTACTTTGTTGGAACAAAGATCTCTCAGAGAAGTAGGTTTGAATAAGAAAATTCGAGCTAAAAATGAAGAGCTAAATCAAATGATTGAATCATTTAGAGATCATCTAGTGAATGCGGCCCCTCGTTTTCAAGCAGTAGCATACTCTCGTTATAAAGCAGAAGCGAAACAGGCTGAGTTTATAGTTGCCCAACAAGAATTAGATCAACCAATTTTAAATGAAACTGAACAAGCTAAACTAAAAATATTAGTTGACTATAGACTAGAAGAAGCTATCAGAGCTGTAAGAAAAAACAATCAAGAATTGATAAGTATTAAAAATTAAAAACACAACAATATTTAAGGGTAAAGCTAAAAATAGTTTAAGTAAAGCCTCAAGTAATAAAGGTGAGATTATTATTATTACTTCAGCCTATGAGACTACAGGGAATGTTGTAGATACTACTTCTAATACAATAAATACGACTTTAAATGCAGTGGAAACTACTTCTAATATAGTAAATTTACCTGAAATGAAAAAAAGTAATTTATTTGGTTATTTATCTGAAATGAAAGAAAGCATAGAAAGTTTTTAGCTACTTTAAGTACAGAACAATTAGGTTGTATTAGTAACTTAATGGGTTTAGTTAAGATATTTGGAGGTATGTTAAGTATAACTACTATTTTATTTAGTCAATATTTTATTGACAGCTTTAAACTTGAAGAAAGATTTCCTAAACTAGCTAAATATTTAAAATTAAGACAAACTATAGATAAATCTTATTTAATCTTTAATTTCGTTCTTATTTATTTGATTTTAATTTTATATGTTGCGCTTAATGTATTTATGTTTTATACTGCATAATATAAAAAGTTGTAAAGATTTTAAAACCAATCTAATGCAGTTTAACTCAGCAGGTAAAGTTATTTAGCTTAAAATAATTATGATTGGTTCGATTCCAATTACTACTAACAATTTAATTAGGAAAAAAACAGAAAACTTTTTTTAAAAATAAAAATTTAGTAGTTACTTCTACTAGTTGTATTTGAGCTTAAGCGAAATCAGCTTAAAATTTACAACTACAAAGTTTGGCTGTTTCAAATTTAATCTAAGATATTACTATAAAAGCTTAAGATTAGTTGATAAAATCTAATTTATTAGAACTACAGTAAACTAACAAAAACAAAAAGGAGGTAATATTAGCTTTTTCTTCTAAGAGTAAAATTAAAAACATAAGAGTTAATAATTTTATAGGCAAATATAATTTATCTTATTGTTTTTTTTGTTTTAGAAAAATTTGATATTTTTTATTGGGTTTTATTTCTGATATATATTATTTAGATAAAAAATAAAAATTAATTAAGAGTAAGGTAGACTATTAAATTTTTAAACTATAAGATTTTATTTTTTAAAAGAAAGACGATGAAAATAAAACGAACATGTTGAAATGGTAAACAATCTCCTCTTAAGCAGGAGTGGAAGTAATTCCTTAAGAGTTCAAGTCTCTTTGTTCGTAAGCGTGTAACAAAAATAGTGTACTTGTAAAATAAGGTAAAAAAGTAAAGTTATTTCTTTTGAACCCTATTTCATATTGTTTGCTTTTTGTTTTTTTCTTGTTAAGTGTTACACAACATATTCACTAAAAATAACTAGAATTATCTCATCTTGTAATAGTATTTAAAAACTGAAAAGTTTTCTATTGTTTTATATTTTTTATTTTATTTTTGCTCTTTTTTTGAACTTTAGGGTATATTGTTTACTCTGTAATTTTAGATTAAGATCAAAAACGCATTAAAGTTAAGATGCTATAAATAGTAATAAGTTAAAACAGCAAATTAGAAAATTAAAAAGGTTTTAATACTTTCTTGTTTATATTTTGAGAAAATTTAATCTTATTTATCGAAATGCTTATACTAAAGCAAGGAAGGTATATAAGCTTTAATTTATAAACAGAGATAGCTCTTTCATATAAAGAAGAGTTTTTATAAAAAATTAAAAAATTATGCCACAATTAATACCATTTTTTTACATTAATCAATTATCTTTTTCATTTTTAACTTTATTAATATTAATTTATCTTTTTTCTAAATATATTTTACCTTTATTTACTTTTCAACAAGTAGTTAGAATGTATATTACTAAATTAAGTAATTAAAAAAATTAATTTTTTTTTCGATTTTAGCTTATATTTAAATAGTAAAATTTTTATTTCTAATTAAACTTATATATATAAGAGTATATTAATATATACTTAATATTCTAATCTCAAATAGTTTAACTTGATTTAAATTGTATTAATTTGAATTAACTATTTAAATATAAAAGCTTAATTAGTATTAGTATATAACTCAGACGTTTGGAATTTTTAACATGAGTATAAAAAAATAAATAACCTCTTTATGATCTTTACTTTTTTTAAAACAATATGCTTACACGTAAATACATTCTACCCGCTGATTTAACTAAAACTCGGTTAAAAAAATATGTAGCCAGATTCTTTAAGAAAACTAGTTTTAACTCTAACTACTTAAATCTTTATGTTATTGTTAAAGGAAATAATAATATTTTTTTAGGTAATAGAGTTATAATTAATATTAAACATAAAAAAGAAGTCCTTAGTTACTTAGAACATATTAGTTAACATTTATTATATAATAAATATACACCTAAAGCTAAGGATATTCTTTACATTTATTATATTGAAACAAATAAAGAATCTTATGATAAATACATAGAAAAAATCTCTGAAATAAAATAAATTGGAGAATTCTCTTAACCCCTTTAGTTTTTATAAATTTTATTTTCTATTTTATTTAAAAGATTTTAAATTTTAACCCTATTTAGTTGTGTTTTTATTTATTTTTAATATTAGATTCACAAATGATTGTCAAAACACTTATTCTAAAACAAGCTTTATCAAAATCAAACCTTTGAAACTACTTATTTAGAATATTTAAAAATAAATCAAATTTTAAAACTAATTATATTTGTATTTTAACAAAAGCTACTGCCGGTAATGGTCTAGCTGTGTATTCTCTAGGGAAGAAACAATTTTATAATTAAAAAGAACAGAGTTGAAGTAATCTCATATGTAGTCCAAGTGAGCCTTCACTTTTTTATTCATCCAGACGAATACAAATCTAAAACAAATGATAAGTTACTAAAAATTTATCTTTACACCAATGAGGTCTCCTAAAAAAAAACTTAAAATTTATATCACTGTCTAAAGTTTTCTATATTTAAAAGGAATAATTGACCTCTAAATTTTCTTTTTATTACAAGTTATTTTGCTTTTTTGTAATTGTCAATCTATAATTTTATTTATTCTTAAAATTTTGTTTATATAAAAAACTCCAAATCTTACAAAAACACTCTTTACATATTTTTAAAAGAGTTGTATTTTTATTACAAAAATTTGTAAGGTGTTGTTAATAATTTATATAAATTATTTTTTAATATAACAATAAAAAAATATATATTTTTTTATTACTAATAGTTTTTATAATTTACATTAAATTGTTAATTTAAATAGTTATAATTAATGACTATAGTTATTAAAATATATCACAAAAGGGGCCCTTAGCTTAATAGGTAGAGCATCTAATTGTCAATTAGGGTAGTCCCAGTTCGAATCTGGAAGGGCTCGTAACAAATTTTTTGTTTTATACTTGTTTAGTTTAAAATTTTAAGAAAAAAAAAGGGTTTTGAAAGTAAAATTATATTAATTGTTAAATTTTGTTTTTATAAGAAGTAGATAATAAAAAAACGAGTATAGTTAAGTTGGTATAGCATCTACCTTCCAAGTAGAGATCATCAGTTCGAATCTGATTACTCGTAAAACCAAAAAAATAAATTAAATTTTAAATAAGGGTAAAAAAAAAGGGTAAAACATAAAGTTTTAAATAACTTAATTTTAATACCTTAATTCTCTTAGTTCAATGGTAGAACATCATTCTTCTAAAGTGTAAATTTTGGTTCGAATCCAAAAGAGAATATAAAAATTTAAATTTTCAATACTTAACAAATTTTTTTTTATATTTTTTAATATTTAAGAATTAAACCTGTTTTTTTTCTTAAATAAAAGAAAAAGTATAAATGTTTATATAATATTCTCAATAAAAGGCGACTTAGTGTAAAGGTTGCACATCAGCCTCATGAGCTGAGGGACGGGTTCAAATCCTTGGGTCGCAAAGGTCTTTTAGTATAATGGTAGTACAGCTGCCCTTCACGTAGCTAGTGTCAGTTCGAATCTGGTAAAGACTATATATTTTGTGTTTTGTTACTCTTTTGATCAAAATTTAAACTACAATTACTAATTGTGTAATTAACTGTTTAGTGACATCTAATTTTTTTTTTTCTAATTTAAAGTTAACAATTAAAATTTTTATTTTTATACATATTTTTTTTTCAACAATAATAAATATTACTTTTTAACAAAAAAAAAGTGTAATTTGTTTTTGCTATTTTTATATTATTTATTTTCTTTTTTATAAAAAATAAAGAGTTATAAAAACTTATAAGGAATAGTTTTCATTGGTAAGATAAAACGATTGCTAATTGTTCGGGGAGGCCCTTAGGTGTTCGATTCACCTCTATTCCGCAAAATATTGAAAGAACAAAAGCAAAAAGTATTATTATAATTATATTTATTATTTTTAAAAAAAGCAAAATTTATAAAGGGTTAATGTTATGTTTAAAATTTACTTTTATTCCTTATAAGAGCAGCTTGTATAAAAATTACTTTTTAGGAAAAATAATATTTCTTAAGAAAGAACTAATTGATTTACCTAAAGTTTTAGGTGAATTGTTGCTAAAATTATTTTCAGAAGAACTTGGAGACCATTTACTTAAGTCTCTGTTTTTTTCTGTAATATAATTAGGAGTATTATTATCTTTAATATTATAGATGTCTAAATTAATATTTATATTAAAAATATTATTAATGTTATTATTATTAAGGTTATATTCTAACAGATTAACTGGTAAAGTATTACTAATTTGAAAATTAGATTGTAAATTAACATTATTACTAATAATATTGTTATTAGCAATAGATTCTAAGTGTTTTGGAACTGGAATATAAAACAAACTATTTTCTTTAAGAATAAGGTAATCTTTATATTCAAAATATAATTTATCAATTAATTTTTTTTCAGTGTTAACCAAAAACAATTTGAATTCAACGCTACCATTACTTTCCAAGTTTTTATAAACATAAAAATTATATTTAGGCACAAAGTTAAATTTATTTGATGCCAAATTATTATAATTAAATTGAATACAATCAGGTGAAAAGTTGATTGCATTATAAATAAATCTAATTTCATCCAAATGTAATTCAGCTAATTGATTATTAAGCATAATATGTGTTCTTAATTTAGTTAATAAATAAGGTACCTCATTAGGAAAATTATTAATATTAAAATTATTAATATTATTACAAGTTTGATTTAACTTATTGTTTAAATCATTAATTATAAATTTATTTTCCACATATAACTCTAATAAATTAGAAGCTTTAATGCTAATAGGATTAAATAAATTAGTAACAGGATCTTTAATTAAAATAGAATAGTGATTATGCAAATAAATTAATTTGTTTTGTAAATTAAATAAATTATTATGTGAACTTAAAATAGTTTCACGATAATCTATTAACTCATTATTATTATTATCATATTGTATTGCATATATAAACAACTTATTTAATAAACTATTAACATTGTCGGGTATTAAAGCAAAAAAATATGAATTAGTAATAGAGAAAAACAAATCAAAAAAAGATAAAGTTTTATAATCTACTATTTTAGTTGTACTATTATTAATTAAGAGTTGATTTTTATTTATGCTAGCATTATTAGTTATATAAAGTATATCCTCATTTTTATTAAAATGAACTAAATTAGGTCTAAGTGATTTAAGATAATCAAATAGTAAATCATGACTTGGAAGATATTGTATTGAGTTACTATCAACTTCAATATTTATTAAACCAGATTCTATATTTTCATCCTTAATCAAATTAGCCGAACCAGTTAAGGGTTTAATTGTTTTACCTTTAATTATTAAATAATTATTAAGGGGGGGTATAGATTTTAAACATTTTAAATTTTAGGAATTTTTTTTTTTGAACAATAATTTTGTAAAACAAAAATAAACAAAAATAAAATTAACAAACTAAAATGAAAAAATTCTAGTTAAATAACTAAGAAATTTGAAGCTCTTAGTTACTTATAGAAGTAAATGGAATTGAACCAATATTTATTTAATTATAATTATAATTAAACACTCTACCAATTGTGTTTTACTTCTTTTGTTTTATTACTATTAAAGAGAAGAAAATGGAATTGAACCAATATCTTTTGTTTGTAAACAAAGACTCTGCCTTTTGAGTGATTCTTCTTTGGTAAGGAACTAAGTATTTGAATTACTTAGTCCCTTAAGAGAAGTAAATGGAATCGAACCAATATCTTTTGTTTTTGTTTTTGTTTTTGTTTTTTACAAATACTCTGCCAAATTGAGTTATACTTCTTGGGGTTAAAAATTATTATTTTGTTTTGTTTTATTTAGAAAAAAAAATAATTGTTAATTACGTACAGGTAATCTATCCAACTCTATGTTATTTTCTATAATCCCTTCTACAGGTAAATAGAAAAAAGCGAATGCTAAATATGCAATAGCTATTGCACCCGCTACTCCGAAAGAGACACCCACAATCAATTTAACTGTGGAGGCGTCGGGTTCGTGGTTAAAAATAGCAGTTGAATCCTCTGTACCATTAACAATAGTAGAGGCTACATTATTAACGGCTCTGACAGATATTTGATTATGTATTGTTACTTTATTATTTTGAGTTGTTAAACTAACTAAATTGTCTGGATCTAGGTTAGTTAATAAATTATAAATAAATAAAGTAAACAAAGCTGTAGTAACTAAAACAAATAGTCCAAATATTATTTTTTTTAATTTCATTTTAATTATTCTTAAAATTGGAAAGGGTTATTTAGGCCCTTTCTTTTTAAACAGTTTCTCGTCTTGTTTAGGACTAGAAAAAAAAAATGTTTAACAGTTACTTTCTACTATCCCTGGATAGGGAACATAGAAAAATTTGAAACAGTAAAATCCAATAATTATTGCACCAGCTAATCCAAAGGATACACCAAGAATCAATTTAACATTAGAACTGCTAGGTTCATTGTTAAATGTTGCAGTAGAATTATCATTAGTAACATTAAATTCGGTTGTCGCGTTTTTAATATCTCTAATTGAATTTCTAATTGAAACTTGGTTATTATTAACTATGTTATTATTATTGTTTAAGTTAACTAAATGATCTGAATTCAGATTATTTAATAAATCATAAATAAATACAGCTAATAAAGCTGTAGCAATAACTATAAATATTGTGAACATTATTTTTTTAAAATTTATTTTCATTTTTTCTTTTATTTATAAATTCTCTCATAACTAAACAAAAATTGTGTTTTTAGTTATTTTAGCTTAAACAAATTCTATCTAATTAATATAAGATCACAAGTTGTTAAGTAAAAACAACCCAGCAGATAATATTGTAAAATCAATCTCTGTTAATGTTTTTACACTCAAAACCTCTAAATTTAATTAGATATCGAGCTATTATTGGACTCGAGCCAATACATTAATTGTAACAATTAAAACAACCCGTATAGCTTTGGGGTTAAAAACTTTCTTTTTAAAAGACTAGGGGTGATAAAACCAACTATTCGCTGATAATTTTATTACTTGTATCCACCAATACCTTATTTTTGAAAATAAGATTTCTTTTAGTATTAGTAGGTTTCAGACCATATGTCAAGTCTCTAACTGAAATAGTACCCTCAGTAGCGTTGTTAAACCACTTAATCTGATCTATCTTTAATTCATTGTTTTCGATTAACAAATCTTTAAGTTGATCTAAACTAACCGGAGTTTTCAAACCTTTAACTTTAGTATATTCCATTCCCTTAACTGTTTTACCTCCGTACACTTTTGGACCCAGTGCCACGAAATCAGTAAGCACTTCCACTAGTTTAAATAAACCTAGTTTTTTATCGTCCACAAGGTGGTCCGGAAGTGGTTGATCTAAAAAGCCTGAATCAGTGTCAGTGTAAAACAGTTTGAAGTAAGAACTGTTTTTTAACATCGACATATGGACCCTAGCATTAGCTGTAATAGCAGAAGCAATAGCAATGTTGGTTTTAGGCAAATTAGCAAAATCTTGCCAATATGATATTAAAATCTTATTACCTAACTCAATTTGATCTGCTAAGTTAACCAGACCTATTTTTTGCACAAACGCTGATAAATCTTCACTACTTAAAATAATGTGAGTTAACATTTTAGGGGACATTCCAAATCTACCGTACAATGAATTAAGTAGCAGTTTAGCTATTACATACATTGGGGAGTCTGAGGGTGATTGTTCTTTAAGTATATTTAATTTGTCAACATAAGCCGAAAATAAATCAGAACTTTCAAACAAGTATCCCTCAAGAATTTCGAAATTGTAACCATAATTTTTAGCATTTGTAATTTCATTAGAATAATACCACCCAGTCCAAGTTCCTGTTCCATAGATGGTTGTACCGTCTTTTTTAAACGGTAAAATAGGATGTCTTAAAAGCAAAAAATAAATTTTAGTAGTATATAAAAATAAAACAAAACAAAAGTCAGTTTGTTTCACTTAAATTTAGAATAAAACAAAAATGTTAAAAATGTTCAGGATTGTTTTATAATAACATTAAATAACTGATCCTATCCGCGGCGCGGTAAAAAGGCAACAACAAAACAATTTTAAAAAATCTTTTCGTAGTATATAACCACTCTAAAGACCGGTTTGCACCCTCTTTTTTATTTTAAAATATTATTAAATTTGGAAAGGGGGATTACTTAAAATTTTATTTACTTTTATTTGTTTTTTACCTCGGTTTTTAATCTTTCTTACGAGGTATTCTGAAGTCTCTATCAAATTCAGATTCAAATACTTCATCTTCTTCTGGAATGGAGTTCTCTGTTGGTTCTTCAACAGTTTGTTCACTATTTGTTTTAGCATCAATTTTAGGAGTTGATTTCTCATCAACTTTTTGAGTTGAACCCTCATCAACTTTTTGAGTTGATTCACCATCAAGTATTCTTTTTGCATCAACTTTTGGTCTTGGATAATTTGAATAATCAAACAAATCCTCAACAGTAATAGTATCTGAATCAGAACCAACAGTTTTATCTATTTTTTTTTTGTATTATTTGTTTCTTCTGCTTTAATATCTTTTTTAGTTATTTTTTTCCAAAAATTTGTAAGAATATTAAATATATTTGTATAATCTTTTACTTTACGAATTATTCTGTCTTAAATTTCTAACGTTTCTTTAAATTCTTCAGGGAAGAAATATTGCACTAAAGGTCCCCAAATAAGAAATATAACAAGACCTAAATTTTTGGCGGTAAAATAATCATAAATATTTATTGAGTTTAATGGTTTTACAATATTAGGATCTTTGGTGATTAAATGATCATATTTATTTTTTATTTCATCTCTAAGATATTCTCTGAATAATTTCGTTCTATATTCAGGATTCATCATTTTTTCTAGATGAATATAATAATAATCAATATTTTGTTTATCTTGATTTTTAGATAAATCAGCTTTAATTTTATCTTTAATATTATTAGGAATTTCAGATAAAACTTCATGATTTATTTTGTCAACAGGAATTTTAATAAACATCTTTTTAATTCTTTTTTATTCTATTTAAAACAGATTCTGTTTTATTAGGTAAATTTTCTAACTTAATGATAATTTTAGCTAATATTTTATTATAACTATTAATAATAGTAAATATTAAATCATTACACATTTCATAGTCTATTTCACTTATTAAAATATATGCTCCTGTAATAAACCCAATTATTGTATTTATTATATATATTAATTCAAAGTCAAATGACATTAAAGATAATATAAATGAACTTACACTTGAAAAAATGGTAGTAAATATACTCCATTTAGTGATAAGTCTTATTATTTTCCAAAATGGACTTATGTATTTCATTTGGCTAATATAATTAAAAAATAAAATTTTAGATATTAAGGCTCCAATGTTTTTTAAATTGTAACCAATAGCTGTAGTAGTAGTAGTATATAAGTATATGAGTTGGAAGTTCCTACAAAAAAAATATAAAGCAAAAATATTAATGAAGACAAAATACAAAAAAGTGTTCTAAATAGTTCAGAATTGTTAGTTTAAAAAAACCTTTCTACATTTAATAATAGTCAGGACTGTTTTATATGCTATTAGAACTACTGTGGTTTTAATTTGTTCAGGTGTGTTAATTGTAACATTGAATAATTAAACCAAAACCGCGGAGCGCCACAAAACAAAAAACAAAACAAAAAACAACAAACAAACAAACAAAAACAAACTAACAAAATTTTTTAATTTAAAATAAAAAATTTTAGTAGTATATAACTAAACTACTTCTTCTAAAAACCTGTTTGCGCCCTATTTTTAAATTTAATTATTCTTAATATTGGAAAGGGTTAATTATTCCCTTTCTTTTGGTTTAAAACAGTTTCTCGTCTTGTTTAGGACTAGGGAAAATAAAAAATTTAATTACTTTTTATTTTAATTACTTTTTATTTTAATTACTTTTTATTTTAATTACTTTTATTTTAGTTAAATAATCTCCATCTCAATGTTTTCTGTTTTACTTCCAGTTACCTTAAATACATGTAATAACGAAAATACGGAACCAGTAGCTAAAGCTACTACACTGCAGCCAGCTAAAGTGATTACTGCAATTGCCCTAGGGTCATTAATTCCATGATTTAATGAGGGGAAAGCATTATCAGCAGTTGTTGTAAAGGTTATATTATTAACATCTCTAGCTGACACTTGATTATTTAATAGTAAATTATTTTGAGATTTCATAATAACTAAATGTTCAAAATCTAGGCTATTCAACAATTCATAAATAAAGAAATTAAATAATGCAGTAGCAACTAAAATAAATAAAGCAAATAACAATTTATTTTTCATATTTTTTTTCATATTTTATTTTTTTATTTTATTTCATAACTTTAAAAGTTCTAGTTTAAATTTATTTAGGCTTAAACAAATTCTATCTAATTAATTTAATATCTTGTTGTATACTTAAAACTAACAAGCTGAAAATCCTGTTACTCACTCTCAGTTAATAAGTCTTAAGCTAAAAACAGATCTAATATATAAAAAGATATCTAGCTATTATTGGAATCGAAAAAATATATTTATTTATTACAAAAAAGCAACCATTCTAACTTTGTATAGGTTAAAATTTTATTTAATTTATAGATTTAAAAACTTTTAATTCTATATTATATAAACAAAAAGGATTCCTCTGGAAATACTTCGACCTATAAAGATCTTTAACTAAACAACCTAAAATATTTAAATATTATTATAGGGTTAATAGCTAATTAATTTTAACTATTTTGTTGCTAGTAGCTACAACTTTTTCACCACTATCGACAAGGTGTCGTTAGTTTTCTGTAGTTTTCAAGCTATATGCCAAGTCTATCACTGAAATTGTACTTCCAGAAAGGTTCTTAAACCATTTCACTTGACTTACTTTAGTTGAACTTTATTTTGTCAACAGCTCATCTAGTGGTGCTACGGTTACTTTGGCTTTAAACCTTTCACTTTAGTAAATTCAGAGCCGCCCAATTCTATTCCACCGCACATTGTAGGAGCTAGAGTCACAAATTTGCGTAGTAATTTTACTAATTTGAACTTACCTATTTTCTTGTCTTCTACTAGTTGTTCAGGCTGTGGTTGGTTTCAAAACCTTGAGTTAGTATTGGTGTAATATAATTTATAATCGGAATTGTTTTTGAACTCTGACAGAAACACCTTAGCATTTGCTGTAATAATAGACGCTATATAGATTTTAGGTAATTTAGTTAAATTTTGCCTGTAAGAAGTAATATTTTTTTCATCTAATTCAACCAGGACCACTAGGGAATCTAAGCAAATTAGAGTGATGAAAGATGATATTTAACTATTGTCAATAACAGTGTAAATCCTTAATCGAGGTTTCTTACTAATCTACCGTAAAAGGCTTTTAATGGTCTATTCGCTTTTTGTTTTTTACCAAGGGTCGTATCTATTAGCTTGTTCTTTAATTGTGTTTACTATAGCTTATAGTAATAACACATCTTAATTTACTCTGTTGTGTGTTTTACAAAAACCACAGATATAAGGGTAATATTAACTATAAAAGGAAATAAGTAATAAAAAAAAGAACAAAAATAAAATTTTTTTTTATCTATTTAGTGTATAGAGTGCACACTAGAACTTTATTCTAGTAGAGTAAGTTTAAATCTTACAATGGTTGTATAAAAATTATTTAATCAAAAAGCGCCAAGAAGTCAAAATTGAAAAAGAATAGCTTAAGTT